ATCGCTCATATTCATGTGTTGAAGAAAAAAACCAATTTCGACAGCAGTTCTATGCGCTTAATCATAATAAGTCCCATTATCCTGATATATAATCTCCTTCACCTTCATCAGTACTGCTTTCAGCAGTGGAAAAAGCCGATTCTATAGAAGCAGAAGCCAACTTGTGCCGATTGCGATTATAAGACACTTATAGCTTTCTAATTGTCTTCTTCTTCATATTTAGAATTTTGAGCACTGTCGCCACTATAATTAATAATATCACGGATACTAGGAGGACGTAGATATCCTTCTTCGTTAGAAGGTTTGAAGTTCGTGTTTTCAGTTGACATTGACGTTAACAACGGTTTAGATACTTCGTCTATCCAGCTATCAAAGAGGTTAGGCTCTCTGCCAGTCTGATTTATGTAGTTGAGTTTATAATTAGCTTTATATTTTTTGTTGTAATGATCTATCACACTCTCTTGCTTTATTAGCTGATCAGCATCTATAGAGACAGCCTCTATGAGGTTAGAAGGTGGATTTTTTTGCTTCTGTTTCATTTTAAGAAAATGATTGCGATATTGCAGTGAATTAGAATGATTTCTAAATTTCCAATAGTGATTATAAAGGTGACAAAGTTGATAATATTGTTTTAAGAAGTGTTCGGGAACTTCTTTATACACTTGAAGAGATAGATTACAGGATTGATCCTGAATGTATTCATCGAAAAGGTATTCAATTTCATCTGCTTTTTTGAGTTTTATTGTCTGAAGAGAGTTATCAAACTTTTCCTTAACGACAGGAGACCAATCACTACAATCATCGTTGGAGAAAGAGAAATTTTGCATTGTATTTTCAAAACCGTAAGTTAATTTATTATTGTAAGAATCTACTTTTTTCAAATTTTCTCTGAGTAGAAATTGGAGACCCCAAGTCTTTTGTCGTAAAATCTCTAACTGATTTTTAGTTAATTGGCTATTAATTTGATGAATACGGAGCTTATGCATTGCTTTAGCGATACATCTTGCCTCCAGTGGATGAGATAATTTACAATTAGCTAATTCACGCGCACTTATAAAAATCATCCCTCGAATATGAGAATCAGGAATTTGAGAGGTTGAGTTGTCCATAGTTATATTGTATTCAACAAGTTTTTGATCTAGATTTGATTTAGTAAAGTCTTTAGTTGCTTGATTTACATCGATATCAAAATTCAATGGATCAGGTAATGAACTGTGAGCCGTACCCGAGTTTTGATTTGATGAACGTTGAGACATCTGTGGACCTTCTAAAAATCGTGTACCCAAAAAAGAAGAAGATGACACAAGTGGGAGGTGTGGCTTTTTATTTCTGTTTTGAATCCTGTTTAAAAATCTGCTGCTATCGTCTAAAGGTATATCTTTGTGCAAATTGACAATAGAAGTAGAACCAGAAATAGAATCTGGTTTTTCAGTTGAACCTAAAAAATTAGGTTTAGAAGAACTTCTAACCCGGTTAACGTTAACATAGGGAGGCGGAACTGAGCTTGCGGCGTGCGCCGACTCGGAAAAGCGTAGAGAAAGAGCGATAGATAGCCCTCCACCCACCAAAATCCATTTCAAAAGTCTTGGTTTGCTTGATTTCGTTTCTTTTTTGTTGGAAGAAATTGCAGCAGGTTGAACGTTTTTGTTTTTTGACATAGGCTTCATAGAAATTAGTAAAAATGTTTATTTAATATTAGTATAGGATTGAAAGTATGCTTTGTCAAGCAAACGAAAATTGCATGTCAATTTTAACATTATTTTTGCTAATAATTCATTATTAGCATAACTTGAACGAAGTGTCAACCCCTTGTGTTTTTCCACTACTTTATTTTATTAATACAAAAGATTTCATTTCTTTTTTTCAAAAGTAAAAATTGTTAAGCCACTTATAACAAAAATTAGCTGGATTTGTATTAAAACCCACAAGACCCTTATTCACTTGAATAAAAAAAAGTTGATTAAATACGTTAATAATCAAGTAAGAAAAGATCAATCTATTAAGCGAAAATTCTCGTGAATAAGCTCATTGAGACACTGTACTAGATCAATGTAAGACAAGAAGGTTTTTACCTCATTTTCAAGATAGTGTCCAAAACCCTGAAGAAAACCTTTTTAAAATAATGCTTTCTTTTTGTCTCTCATTTTTCCAAAAATCTTCATTTCTTGCTTGTAACAGATCTTGGTCCTCAAGCTTATTTATGAAATTATTCAAGCACGGTAAGCTATAAGAAAATATTTTTAATTTTGTAAAAGTAATATTTTCCTCATGAGTCTTAAATTTCGGGTGCTTTCTTTTGAAATAAAAGCATTTAAAATAAAGACATTTAAGTTTGTTATTTGTAAATGCCTTAAAGTTTGTAATGATATGTTCTCTAACAACATCAGACTCCCTAGGAAAAGTTAGATCAGTGAACTTTTTATAACCCAGAATCTGACTCGCATGTCGAATATTGTTGATAGGTGAGACAATTCCCTTTTGATAAGCATCCTGCGCAGTATTAATTCGTGAAATTGTGCAAATCGCTAACAGAGCATTAAAACAATGTGTGGTACTTCGTGTGGTACTTCTAAAATGTCTCGCTGGCTTGACAAGGTCAAGCCTATTAGCCTTTTGGACCATGGATTTTAAAAGGAGATCGTCTTCAATGTCCTTAAGAAGACTAGACTCATGTTCATTATATACATCTATTAATCGAATATAAAAAAAAACCAATTTTAACGTGAGTGCCGTGTGCCCAACGTTTCTATTAATAAAAATTGCAGCTCAACTTTCTATAAAACAAGTATTGATCATTTCTTTTTTTCTAACATCCAATCCTCATACCCATCCAATCAATTAGTTTCATGTATATATATGAGTTATAAAGGCATAAATGTGAAACAAAAGAATGGAGTTGCTTTGTAAAAAAGATATCAATAACCGAGCACAATAAGTTACTCGATTCGAAATCGTCTTTAATTCGAAAAATTTCTTCAAGTCGATCGGTTTAAAGGTTTGGAAAACAGCCCACTCCCTTCTAATGATTGTTATAACTTTTGCTTGCATAAAAAGATTAATATAAACGATGCTGCTATCAATTTTAGGGGGCAATTTTAGGGGGCTTTATCATATATTTTCTATGTGCTTTTCGAACCCGGGACTATAAAATGAGGCTCTCTTGAATGTGCTTAAGGCAATCGGATTAATGTTTGTTATACTCATCAACATCAAACTCATCATATTCCCTATCACCATACATACCATCCATTTTTTTGTTTTTTACTAGATTTATATTTACCGAAAAAACTGGCTCCAGCAACTTTTTGATAAAAATAACTGAAACCAGCGTAAATTAGCTTACAAATTTATTTTAAAAAGTTAAACATCCTCTGGTTCATCCAAAGAATAGTTTCCTGATACTGGGTTTAGTAAAGAAATAATATCAAGTTGGGTTTGGATTGAGTTTTGAGGCTGAATGACTCGAGTTCTTGCCTGCTGTTCGTATCGTAAAGGTATCTCATCATCCTTAATAGAAACAGGTCTTGATAGCCGAGATTCTCCCACTGACAATTGGTCAGTTTTATTATGAACAGCTTTTGTAAAACTCTGTTGAACTTCTCTCATACTAGGACTTTGCTGTGCGAGTCCAAGAGCGAATTGTTGCCGAATAACTAAAAAAGATAAAAAAGCAGCAGTCGCATATCCTGCGACTATCTTTGACTTTGAACACCCTGCAAATTTTTTTGAAACGGAGCTCTTTATATTTTTAGACGTACAATTTTCAGCAAGATCAATAGTTTCAATAAGATCAATGTTTTCAGAAAGATCAAGCTTTTCTTTTTTTTTCAAAGCTTCGTTTTTTTGTTGTGAATTTTGAATAGATTGATCGGTGGTATGAAGATTTTCTTCAAAAGCCATAGATTAATTTTTTGAGTTTTTTTTATTAAAAGTATACATAAGCCTATCTATGTTATCAAGCAATCAAGCAAAGGTATGTTCCATAACTAGCGCAACGCACAACTCGCACGCTTATTTTTGAAGCAAAGACAAGCCTTATAAACAAATAAAAAAAAACTCAATAAAAAGTTTATCATTTTTAAATTGCATTGATAATTTATCGCTTAAAATTTTACTATCAAACAAATTCTAAGCTTCTTCATAATTGAGCTTTGCAAGGTTGTTGCTATCAAAGCAATCAATAAGATGGTTATTATTAACAGTCAAAACTTTTATTTTTTTTAAACATTCTCCCACGCTTTTTTCAAACGTCTGACCAATACTTTTGATGAAACATTGTACTGAAATAATATTCATATAAATCAAGGTGACCATTTATATGAATTATAAACGTATCATGTGTTTTCCAATAAGTTTTTCAAAAAGATTGCATACAAGTCAATTCAATGAAAAGAAAAAACCCTCATCCAAGTTCGATGAGGGGTAGAATAAAAAGAATTATTAACCTAGAAAAGCTTTTTATCTATAAATTCCTTAATATAGCGTTCTAAATCACTGGGAGAGATTTCAATTCCAAGTTTTTCTTGATATTTCTCACAACCCTTTTTAAAGCCCATCGCAATAAGCTCAGGTTCGCGCTCTTGCCAGTATTCATCAGGTTTGTTAACAGATTGTTTCTCAGTCTCCTCAAGAGTTTGTCGCATATAAGGCATAGAATTCACCCATATATGAAACTGCGTAAAAAGTAGGTCCGATTGTGAAACTGGCTCTTTAAAAGCAACAATTTCTTCAAATCGATCTCTCATTCGAGTTTGAAAAGCTAATGTGTTGTCAAGAATTCGCTGGCGTGATTGCGGCGCGCCAGGCGAAATCACAAGCGATGAGTTCCATATGCAAAGATACTGTGTCGCCGCTATGCGACTAAAGAGAGGTTTAGAATTAGCTTTACGAAAAGCAGTTTGTAGTTTTTTCAATCGCTCATAAGTCCATAATTTCTCGATGGTTGTAAACCTATGAGAGCTGCCATCGTTGTCTTTTATGCCCTGAATATCTTGTTTTGTTGCTTTTGTGACAACCACAAGCAAACCAGAATCATCAATAGCCGAGAGCAAAATTTCTTTAACTTTAGTATCAATAGTTGATTCTTCCATTTGAATTTGTTGATCTATAGATAAATAAGTTTTTTTATTAATAATTTTATTAACATTTTAATAATGTTAATAAAATGAATGATTTTTGTTTAATAAAAAACATTTTTTTAATAAATGTTATTATGAATAGTAAAAAAACTATGAGTTTCGCTACAATGTTGATAATGGGCCTTAGTGCAACCAACGCAAAAGTCCAATTCAAAGGTCTTGTTCGAAAGAGTCAAGACTACATTCGAAAAGAAAATACAAGTCGTTCATCTAATATCGTTTTGAATACTGAACTCACTAAATATTCAAATCTAGCCGTTCAAAAAGCAAGTAAAACAGCTTTTCAACTCTCCAATTATTTAACATTAAACAAAATGTTTGGAAGTGTACGAACTCAAATGCTTCAACAACCAAGCACAAGAATTTTTGAATACGCTTTTAAGGCTAAATTTCCTGCCTCACAAGAATCGACTAGCTTAATATATCCTCGGGCTCGTATGTATCCAATGATAGAACAAGAAGCATGGGCTACATACAAGGGGAAAAATAAAATTCATCGAATATCTTCTATTTTTCTATGGGTAAGTGGGTTTATTGCTCTATTCAATGTTTGGCCTTTTTTTAAAACCCATTCGTTCAATCAGCGTTTTGTACCTGAAACATTCATTACTAGAAAAAAAAGCATTTTATATCAATTCGATAGACGAATAGAAAATGTATGGGACGGACGATTTGCTTTTTCACTTTATAGAAAAACAAAAATTCACTCAACTTTACCTTTACTAAATCTATTTTCTATAACAAGTATAGAAAAGAATATTTCTTCTAATTTACTTACTAGTGTAAAAAGTAATAATATTTCACATACAAATAGTAGTATTTACATCATTAACAAAAAAGAATTAAAAAATTATATAAAAGTCTCAAAACAACTAATAAATAATTATCAATTAAAAAATAAAGTAAAACAAGTAAAGTTACAATTTATAAATTCATTTTTTATAAATTGTTGGGGTCAATGTTTCAATAAAGATGTGCCTATTAATATAAAACCAATACTATCTTTTAGTCAGAAATTTACTCAACGAATTGTAATCATAGCAAAAATTCTTTTGAATAGAATAGGACATCTAGCTATGAATATTGAAAGCTTTATAACGGATAAAGAAAATATTGCAACACAATTCTTACTAGTAAGAATTGATTTTTTAGTACAAATTATTTCTCAGACTTTAAATAAATGGATTGGACCATACAATCTACCGATACAAGCTGTTTTACTAAGCTGGAAAAATCAATCTCAACAAATACAAAAAAGAATTGAATTGAATTTTAGCTTTTTAAAATTTTTTTCTAGTCCTAATCAAATGAAACAAATAATATTGAAAAGTTATTTTTTAAAAACAAAGGTAGTTCAAAAAAGTATCAAATTAAAAGAACAAATTGCAGAAGCTTTATATATTGTTAAACACAGCATTTTTATCTATTTAGCCAGAATGAGCCTTATTTTGGTTCGTATAAAAAAAGAGATAATCTTCAAAAATGGAAGTGCTAAACCATTGATAGTTCCTTTTCATTTAGACTATGTTAAAAGAACAATTGACGCAAATCAATTTTGCGCGATTTATCATCGATCGGATTATAAAGACAAAATGTTGAGGTCAATATTTCAAATACAACTGAAAAAAGACAACAGATATCTGTTTCAGCGGTATTATAAAGTAAGATTAGCGATAAAAAATCTAAATCAAACAGCTTATAAATATTTGCAAACCTTTTTTTTTATATTGATGAATCAACTTTTACAAAATTTACAAGTAATCGCATTATTGCTAAACCAAAAAAAGAATATGCAAATAGCTTTGCATATAGAAACTTTTTTTGAAAATGAAAAAGAAATACATTCTGTAATGAAATTGAACAAAGAATTATCTTACTTTTAAAGCAAACATTGTAATTGAGTGCAATTCTTTGAACTATTCACTAGTCTAGAGCTAAAATGAAAGTAAAATGATTTCAATAAACCATACTTCCTTATTTATAAGTAAGTATTTCAAATTCTTATGAATAACTAAAAGAACAAAGTTGAAAAACAACACATCTTAGTAGATACAATTATAAATAAAGGAATACAGAGAGAACAGATAGTTGTTCTCTCTGTATTGTAAAACAATAAAGATTGAATAAATAAAAAAATCAAAGCAATTTATATCTTTATTTTTAGAGAAGATAGTTATAAAAACACATGCAATAGTTTCTCTCTCACGCATTAAAAGGATCATAGCTTCTTAATCATTTGGAAGTATGATTTACATAATAACAGGTTGAGAGAGTCAATAAAAATGCTTATAGTTTCGAATGTAGCATTAAAGTCACAATCAAAAATTAAAGACTAAGCTCGTAAAATAAAGGAGTAATATAGTCTTTGCGTAAAGGCCAACCGATCCAATTTTCAGGCATAAGGATTCGTCGAAGATGAGGATGTCCTTCGTAAAAAATACCAAACATATCATACGACTCTCTTTCTTGAAAATCAGCAGATTTCCAAAGCCAAAAAAGAGAAGGAACTTTAGGATCATCTCGAGGTACTAGTACCTTAATACAAACTTCTTCAGGTTGATCTGCATAATCTACCATACGAGTAAGATAACAAAGACTTGCAAGAAATCCACCTGGAGAAACATCGTAAGCACATTGACAACGAAGATAGTTAAATCCATAAGCGTAAAGAGCAAGAGCTACAGCCGAAAGATTGTTGGGCCGTACCTCTAATACTTCAACTCCTTGATAATCATAGCCAAGAGATCGATTCTCCAGTTTTCTTGTTGCTAACCAAGAAGATATTCGCCCCCCAGTAGGAGAAGTCTTTAAAGAAGTATTTGTAGATAAAGATTGCAGAGAACTGGTTTGAGAACAAAAAAGGTTTTGTTTTTGCTCATTGACAAGCTTTCCTAATAAAAATCCTGAACCGAAAGAACTAAAATTTACCTGATTTGTAAATGGCAATTGAACGGAATTCCGCTGAGCTTTATGATTGAAAATTTTTAATGAATTATTCCATAAGCACTGTTTATGAAACAAACCATAAGAAAAAGAAGAAAAAGCCATTGGGACAGTTTTCGAGGTAGGTACTTTTTTTAAAGCAGCAAAAGTCTGTTTTTCTGATTCAGGTAATTGAGTGAGTGGATGAAAAGAAAGAGGGGGAATTCTTCGAGTTTCTGACTGAAGATAAGCTCCACTATGAACAGGTGAGAGAGAAGTAAAAAAATGGCGAGTAGTGTGATATCGATGTTGTTGAAGAAGAGAGTTTTTTTGCTTTAAACTCTCTTGAGCGACTTTTTTGCGAAGTCGGACAATTGCATCAATAATTGCTTCAGGCTTGGGTGGACACCCTGGCAAATAAACATCTACTGGTATCAACTTATCAACACCCCGCACTGTACTATACGAATCAGTACTAAACATCCCACCCGTTATTGTGCATGCGCCCATAGCAATGACATACTTAGGTTCAGGCATTTGCTCATAAAGCCTTACTAAAGAAGGGGCCATCTTCATTGTAACAGTCCCTGCAGTAAGAATCAGATCAGCTTGGCGAGGGCTAGAACGAGGTACAAGACCATATCGGTCAAAGTCAAACCTAGATCCAATTAAAGAAGCAAACTCAATAAAACAACAGCTTGTGCCGTAAAGCAAGGGCCACAAACTTGATAAACGAGCCCAATTTGAATGAAAAAAACTATATTATCGTATAGCTTTGTTTCCAAGCTGTGCACGCACCTTATAATGCACACAGCTTTGTACCTGTAAGATTTGGTTTCTTGTTTTACTTATAAGATTTTTTTTAAAGAAACCAAAACGCTAACAAGCTACTGCCTGTTTCATTTGTTAAGAGAATAGGCAACCTTTCTTGCTTTGCTATAAACAAGTATAGTCGATCGATTGCAAAATGGTTTGGACTATCTAGCACTATTTTTTTATAAATCTCTTACTTGCTAAATTATTTGTAAACTCAGCTATGTTTACAATTTTGGGATTTTTAACGCATGATGTTTCGATACATTAAGTTTAGCAATAATAAAAAGGTACTTTATATCAATCAAAATTACCTCATTAGAAATGTTTCAAATTCATAAGAGTAGAAAAAATTTTTTTGCTTGAAAAAGCCCCCTTTCTAAATAGTATTATTGGCTATATGACAAATCACAAGAATTCTATTTATTTCGCATGCTACATTTCTTTCCTTTTTTTAGAAGGATAAGGAAGCGAAAAACTTGTAAGTCTTTTTTTACTAATCTTGCCTTAATCGACCCGCATAACATCGTTAAAAGTACTAACTAATACATGAGCTGACGGTGAAGACGATTGGTCTAAAAATCCGACAGGATTTGAAATCTTTTCTATTTCTTGAGGCAAAGGACTTACAGCCATTCGAGGGCTCCTTTTCTCCATGCATATACAAGTCCAATAAGCAAAATAAATAAAAACACACACACTTCTAAAAGTGCGAGCGCTCCAACCCGATCAAAAACAACTGCCCAAGGATATAAAAACATAGTTTCCACATCAAAAATAACAAAAACAAGAGCATACATATAATATCGTACGCTAAACTGGATCCAAGCCTCTCCCACAGGCTCAATTCCAGACTCATAAGTAGTGCGTTTTTCAGCACCCTGAGTTCGGGGAGCCAAAAACCAAGAAATTGCAAGAGCTCCAGGGGGCACCAAACAAAGAAGACCAAGGAATGCTACAAAAGGACCGTGAATAGGAAAATGATTCATAAAGTTTAAAGAAACAAATATTTTATCGACCGTATCTTATTTCACTTATTCATTTTAGTGTATGAACAATACTTAATTATACGAATTAATAAAAAATACAAACTTCGCTATATAAATAATAAATAAAATTTTATATCTCTAAAATAAAAAACGTACTGAATATGTAAATATTAATACTAAATAGTTCTAAATTTTACAAGTATATAAGAATAAAAAATATAACAAAAAACAAAAAAGTCTATTTTTGTAAAAAACTCTTGGGTTGCCCGGGGCTCGAACCCGGAACCGTTCGGACTAAAAGAGCAACCTTCTCTCTATCAAAGGCAGGTTCTCTTTTTACCAATCGTGCAAGCAATTTTCAAAGCACACGGCTGGCCGAGTGTGCACAAAAAATAGGTTATTATTCAATTTTTTACTGCACGCCGGACAATCCTTTTTTAATATTTACAGTATTCTTAAGAAGAAATACATTATGAGGATTGCTCATCTACCTTTCAAAAATAAAAAAGAAAGCTTATTGGTAGCTATATATCCAACGATAAGACTTAAAGAAAAGGGTAAGATTTTATCAAAATAACGAAAATAGTTCAAATTTCGTTTCAAGCTTCTAAAAAAAAGTCCGTTGTTTTTTAACAAAGGTAAAGAATTTTAACCATCTTCTACCACAAAGAACTTCTACTGTTGAACGAAATTTAGAAATTTCGTTCAATTTTTGCAAATTTTTAATCGTTTTTTAGACTTTTCACTGAATCGATCTCCCTAAACTTGCTTTTGAAAATTGTTACTAAACGGCATGCTGTTGTCCCTTTTTGAAAACAAAAAGGTAAGCCATAAGTTTATACAATTTAGATTTCTTCTAAATTGAAGTGGATAAGAACCCCATTTAACTTTTAAAAGCCGATTACTCTACCATTGAGTTAGCAACCCTTTTAAAAACATAAAAGCAACTCTACTGAACAAATATCTTAGTACAAGAAATTTTTTTGTCAAGTTAGCTAGGCTTAATTGAAATATTTATAAACACTATAATATTCTTTTTAGTAGCTAATATAAACACTCTATATAGCAACGGAATGGGTTGAACAAGTATTTTGTTTTAATGACTAAAATGTCAAAAAATTTCATAGATTAGTAAGTTTAAAAAAACATTAAAATGCACTAAAAAAATTACGAAAGAATGAAAAACGCACCAACTCAATAGAAAAAAACGTTTGTCGGATTTTTTCGCGTTTAAAATAAAAAGAAAGTAATCGTCGTTGCAAACTTACAGGAAGGCAAACAAAATTTTGTACACAAAATTGGAATTCAAGGTTTTTACAAAGTGCCGTTAAATAACAAGCTTCTGCATGAGCAAGTTCAGCAAGCTGACACAACATTTGATCTGCTTTTGGATTAAAGTAGCGCCGCAAATACGGTAAAATTCGCCTTCGTATTCTACCTCTATGCCATTCATATCGTTGATTACTAGGATCAAGAGTGATACAAAAGTTTTCTTTCTTACAAATTGCAGTGGATTGTGATCGAGTTATAGTGAGCATCGGACGAGAAAGAAATACTCCAAAAGTAAGTTTTCTTCGCCAAGAAAGAGATGAAAGGCCTCCTTGACTACTTCCTCTGAATATAGTATAAAGCAAAGTTTCAGCACGATCACTCGCCGTATGACCTGTAAGAATTTGAGAGTAATTATGAGCTCTCCCAATCCGAGCAAAAGACTCGTATCGCCAAGAACGTGCCTTAGCCTCACCAATTACTCGTCGAGGAGTAATACTTTGATAATACTTTATTTGACTGTACCAAGCCAATTGACTTATTTGTGAACAAGATTTTGATTTAAGATCGAACCAAGCATGATCACAAGAAACAATTGCTAAATTCCATTTCCAAAACGGACAAAGAATTCGAATTGCTTGGAAAAGACAAGACGAATCCTGTCCTCCTGAAACAGCAATAAGCATCGATTGACTCTCTATTGCTAAACCACGTTCAATAAGTACTTGATTCAGTTTTTGAATGAAAAAAATCCATCTCATTAAAAACTCCTTACTAATTTTTAATAACTCTGTTGACGAAATACATAAAACGATTGTACTATAAAAATAAAAGCCGAGATAGCTCAGATGGTAGAGCATGGGACTGAAAATCCCCGTGTCACCAGTTCAATCCTGGTTCTCGGCATATAAACAAAATGTGTTCTAACGAAAAAACTATTATATATACCTTAGGGTAATTATTTCATAAGCAATTGAATTTTTTTGATTATTTATGTTACAAACGATTTGCAAACAGGAATCTTTATTTCTATTTCATTGCTCTCGTATATAAATGATTCGACCAAATTTTTGTGATTTTAGAAATTTTTATTTAAGTTTCGAAAACTATTGATATAATTTACTTTATTTTTAAACAGGTGAAATTTGAAAGATTTTACTTTCAATGAACATAATTAAATAATAAGCAATTTTCTAAGTTGCTTATTCAATTTTACAATATGAATAAATATATAATTTAGATAAAAAATAAAAAATGTTTAAAAATCTTAATGATGAAAACTGATTAACGTTCACATTACTATTGACAAAGCATCTATTATGCGCTACTATATACCTTAGAAACAAAGGTTCCAGCCCCCATCGTCTAGAGGCCTAGGACATCTCCCTTTCACGGAGGCGACGGGGATTCGAATTCCCCTGGGGGTAAGCAAAATTATTTTGTATTGCTAATAAAACTACGAAACAACGTAATATATAGGGTCGATGCCCGAGTGGCTAAAGGGAGTGGACTGTAAATCCATTGGCTTATGCCTACGCTGGTTCAAATCCAGCTCGGCCCATCACATGTATTGTGAAATGAAAAAGATGAATCATTGCTTTATATTTATGTAAAAATAGAAGGGGTTTTAAGTGGGGGCATGGCGGAATAGGCAGACGCAGTGGACTTAAAATCCACTGGCCCTTTGGGCCATGAGGGTTCAAATCCCTCTGCCCCTAAATTATTTACTGAAAAAAAAAGTAAAAACACTCTTTATAAGTAAAGGTGTATACTTTAAATTGTTCCTTTATTTTTTAGTATTTGGAGGAAGATTCAAATGCCCACCATATTTGTTTATTTTGGCTTACTTTTTGCTGTTTTAGGATTTGCTCTAGTACTGCTACTTGGGCTTAGTAAAATTCAATTAATTTAGATATTTCAAAAAGATACAAAGCGTTGTCTTTCTGTAACACGTTAATAAAGATTCAAAATACTTTTATCTTCATCTTATACTTAATATAAAAAAATGGTTGAACCTCTGCTATCTGGAATTGTGCTTGGGTTAATTCCCATAACTCTTGCTGGGCTTTTCATGACTGCTTACTTGCAATATCGCCGTGGAGACCAGCTAGAACTTTAACTGTTTTGATAAAACAAGCCCCTTTAAAAAAAAGGGGCGTTTGAAATAAACTAAAAATATATAAAATATACTTTTTTTAGTAATAAAAAGTATATTTTATATATTTATTTGAATGAGACAATTGACCTTCAGACTCGTATCAAGTACAATCTTTTTTGCCCCTTTTTTTTATTTTTAAGGGGCAAGGAAGGATGGCCGAGTGGTCGATGGCGTAGCATTGGAAATGCTATGTAGGTTTTGGCCTACCGAGGGTTCGAATCCCTCTTCTTCCTCATTTTAATCACTTTTCATTTTTAAGCATTTTTAAAACTTGAAATCAACTGACTTATGAAAATTACAACTTTCGGGCATAGTATTCTACAACCAACAGCTCATTTATAGGAAAGCCTACTGCCTCACGTTCAGGTAAATGACGAACACTACCCATAGATCGTGCAGACTCAATACTCAGATGATTTGGCAGACGAGAATGATTTATCACTGGAAGATTCTCTAAAAGAGAACGAGTTGAAGCTCGATCAATTCGCACTGCAATACGATCTTCCGGTTTACATCTATAGCTAGGGATATTGACTCTATGATTATTCACCAAAATATGTCCATGACTTACTAATTGTCTAGCTGCTGGGATAGTTGGAGTAATACCTAAGCGAAACACAAGATTGTCTAAACGCATTTCAAGAAGCTGTAGCAAAGCTTGACCTGTTCCATCTTTCGATTTTCTAGCAAGCTTGACATAAGTTAAAAGTTGTCTTTCAGTTACACCGTAGTGATATCGTAGTTTTTGCTTTTCTTTTAGCCTTGCTTGATAAGGTTTTTCTTTTTTTTGACTCTGAATTTTTGCAGACAGTTCAGCAGTCCTACCAGGAAGATGTCGAATTCGAGGTTTTTTAGAAGTAAGACCTGGTACCGGTAAATCAGATTCCTCTTTTTTTGATGTAAGTCGACGTACAATACGAAGGCGGGGACCACAATAACGTGACATAAAATGAAACTTAAAAAAAATGGGAGAAGCAAAATAATAATTATTTTTGAAACGTAGTCTAAAACAAAAAATAAAATCTTATATAGAGAAAAAAGTATCTAAAAGGCTTTTGCTTTTTTAACCATCCTTCCTTACAAGCAAATATCAAATGAAGTTTGAAATCTTAGAAAAATATTCAAAAGATTTTTGCCCTTTGGTTTCAACGTTCCTATGATACCAGTATAATTTGGTAGGCTCTCTCTAGATACCAGAGTCTTAGAGAAACAAATAAAAACAGACACAATGAAATGAATGTATGTCATTTCAACTTCTATAACTCCGATATTAACAGCTTTTAAATACAAGCACTATAACGGTAATGGAATTTTATTACAAGAGTTTGCTATGTAGCTAGCCTATCAGTTCAAACTTTGTTTAAAAAGATCTTTCTTAATGATTTTTCTCTCTGCTTTGATATTCTCAAGAGAGTAGTCATTTATTTTGCGTAAAGCAAATGGATTTTCACCACTCTATATCATAAGTTTTACCTTTGCTTTTTAACAAAAGATAGGAAAAGATCCTATTCGAGCCGCACATGAATACACCCGAGTACAAACTCCTCTTCTTTGAGGACAAGCTCGTAAGGCAGGAGACTTAGTCTTTGATACTACACGTTCCCTAGAACCGCGTGTCAACTGATGGATTGTGGGCATTTTTTCAACCTGCTTCAAAAAGTGCCAATAAATTGTGACTGTAAAATTTTTTAACTCTCTGCCCAGGGTACTGATTCCATACTTGCTACTACTTGATCTACGACACCATATTCTTTAGCTTCTTCTGCCGACATAAAAGAATCTCTTTCTAAATCTTCGGAAATTAAATTACGAGGTTGCCCAGTGCGAATGGAATAAATTCGAGTGATTTCATCACGAATTCGGAGAACTTCATTTGCTTCCATCAGAAATTCTCCCGCTTGTCCATCATAATAAGCGCTTGACGGTTGATGAATCATGACTCGAGCATGAGGCATTGCAATACGTTTACCAAATTCTCCCCCCGAAAGAACAAATGATCCCATAGACATAGCCATACCCATGCAAATAGTAGTAACATCAGGTTGCACGTAGTCCATAGTATCAAAAACAGCAAGACCAGCTAAGACTGATCCACCGGGAGAATTTATATACATAAACATTTCCCGTTTCTCATCTTCTGCATTTAAATAAACCATAATTCCAACAAGCTAATCGAAAGCCATTTAAAAAAATTGGACATACATTTAGAACCAAAGCATGCATATTAAAACGCACTTGGCTCCCCGCCCAAAAAGATATTTTTCATTTCTCTTATTTGGGTTGTCTATTGTTACAAAAAAAAAGCATAGTTACTGCTTTCAATTTTGAGTGAAAGGCTCTTTTAAAATGATCGATTGTTTCAGACTCAGCTTAATGTCTGCTCAATCTTATTATTTTAATAGGATTGCTACACATCTTTGATAAAAATAAATCTTTTCAATTTTCTTCTTCCTTTTTTACTGTAGTGAGCTCTATTTTTCTTATTTTTCAATCAGTAAAACAAGAAATGGCTCAAAATCTTTCAAAATAAATTCATCAAAATCACCAACAGTAGATTGTTTTTATTTGTATTTTTTGCATGTTTGGTTGATGAAAAAAGATGATTTAGTTTCGCTTAAAATAGCATGCTTTTAAATTAATGGGTTTTTACCACCAAGTTGCTATGAAGCGTGTGCAATAAAGTAAAAAAATTTTCTTCTCACACTATCAAAAGTTATAGCTAATTCGCGAGATTGCAGATTTCATCATTGACAGCTTGTGCAAGAAAAAGAATTCTTTCTCTATATAGTAAGTTATAAATATCTACATAACTTGCATCTTCTTCACCAGGTAAACGATAAGGAACTTTTGGAACACCAATAGGCATAAGCAAAAAAACAATACTTTTGATATCAATGCATACGTTTTTTATTATTTATTAGCAACAAAAAACAAAGGATGCTATGGCGTCTTATAGTATAAACTATAAAAACAATTGTCGTTCTTATTTGCACTTATTTCATTGAATCATTTAAAAAGAATAAAGTGTAGTTTACTGTTAGATATCAATTCAATGGTATACTAACCACGCCGTGTATGCTCTTATTTGAGAAAAAAGGCAAAAAGACTGCGATAATATAAAAATGATTAACAAAGCAAAAAATTTCTTGATTCAATAAGGAGTTTTCCTATGGGATTGCCTTGGTATCGTGTTCATACTGTAGTCTTAAATGACCCAGGCCGCTTAATTGCAGTTCATCTGATGCATACTGCTTTAGTTTCTGGCTGGGCAGGATCAATGGCTTTATATGAACTGGCTGTATTTGATCCTTCTGATCCAGTTCTTGACCCTATGTGGCGACAAGGAATGTTTGTTATTCCTTTTATGACTCGTTTAGGTGTAACAAAATCTTGGGGAGGCTGGAGTATTAGTGGACAGACAGTTACAAATGCAGGACTTTGGAGCTACGAAGGAGTTGCCGGAGTCCATATTGTTTTATCTGGACTTCTTTTTTTAGCAGCCATTTGGCATTGGGTATATTGGGACTTAGATCTATTTAGAGACGATCGTACAAGACAACCATCTCTTGATTTACCTAAGATCTTTGGTATTCATCTATTTTTATCAGGTGTTCTTTGTTTTGCTTTTGGAGCCTTTCATGTAACAGGACTTTTTGGCCCTGGTATCTGGGTATCTGATCCATATGGTTTAACTGGGCGAGTCCAGCCTGTGGCTCCAGCCTGGGGAGCAGAAGGTTTTGACCCGTTTAATCCAGGTGGTATTGCCTCCCATCATATTGCTGCTGGCATCCTTGGAATTTTAGCAGGCCTATTTCATTTAAGTGTTCGCCCACCTCAACGTCTATTTCGTGCTCTTCGAATGGGAAACGTTGAAACAGTTCTGTCTAGCAGTATTGCAGCTGTGTTTTTTGCAGCCTTTGTTGTAGCTGGTACGATGTGGTATGGATCCGCAGCAACACCAATTGAACTTTTTGGTCCTACTCGTTATCAATGGGATCAAGGTTATTTTCAACAAGAGATAGAAAGACGTATTGAAGCACAAGTTGCACAAGGAGTTCCTGTATCTAAGGCCTGGTCTAACATCCCAGCTAAACTTGCTTTCTATGACTATATTGGAAATAACCCAGCGAAAGGCGGCTTATTCCGAGCAGGAGCTATGGATAGTGGAGACGGAATTGCTGTAGGTTGGTTAGGTCATGCAAGCTTTCAAGACAAAGAAGGGCACGAACTTTTTGTTCGACGTATGCCTACTTTTTTTGAAACTTTTCCAGTGGTCCTTGCGGATGAAGATGGAGTTGTTCGGGCTGATGTTCCTTTCCGACGTGCTGAATCAAAATATAGCGTTGAACAAGTAGGCGTAACTGTCCAATTCTATGGCGGTGAGCTAGATGGAGTCCGTTTTACAGATCCTGCCACTGTTAAGAAATATGCAAGACGAGCTCAATTAGGAGAAATTTTTGAGTTTGATCGTGCTACGCTAAAGTCTGACGGTGTTTTTCGTAGCAGCCCACGTGGATGGTTTAGTTTCGGCCATGCAACCTTTGCTTTGCTATTTTTCTTTGGTCATATTTGGCATGGAGCTCGGACCTTGTTCCGAGATGTGTTCGCTGGTATCGACCCTGACCTCGGTGATCAAATCGAGTTTGGCGTGTTCCAAAAACTAGGCGATCCTACAACTCGTAGACAGGCCGTTTAAGCTAAACTCCCCTCTAACCTAAAAAAAGAGGGGTTACACAACTCATTCAAACATATGGAAGCTCTAGTATATACATTTCTTCTCGTGGGTACTCTTGGTATTATATTTTTTGCTATCTTTTTTCGAGAGCCACCAAAGATCACTAGCAATAAGAAATAACAAGGACCCTATACAGGGTCCTTAGAACAAGTCAGGTATTTAGTCTTCGTGCTCCTCAAAGGGGTCTCTTAGCTCCTTTGATGGCTGTCCAAAAGCAGTATAAAGAGCATAACCAGTTACACCTACTAAGAAACAAGAAAGAAAGATTGTGATCAGGGTGGCGGGTTCCATATAAAAATAGCTCCTCCTGAAGGGCATATTCTATGATAATACGAAAAGCCAATTAGATCTACGTTAAGCCCCTTCTTATACATATATGGCAACTAAAACTCTCGACCAAGACCCTAACAAACAGCGGCCTGGTGCCGCAGTAAGCAGCGTGCTTAAGCCTTTGAATGCAGAATATGGGAAAGTTGCTCCAGGGTGGGGAACCACTGTCTTAATGGGAGTATTCATGGCCCTATTTGCTGTTTTCTTGGTAATTATCTTAGAACTTTATAACGCTTCAGTGTTACTCGATGGAGTTCCTGTAAGCTGGCAGAGTGTGCAAAGCTAACGTAGCCTCCTGTCATTAAAAAAAGATATTTTTGTAGCCCAAAGTTATACTTATTGGGCTACAAAAATACCCAAAGTCTATTCTTTAAAAACGGGTTTTTTAAAGGTTCTCTGAAAGATTTCTAAAATTTGTAAGTTCAATGTTAGGACGTTCAATCGTGTAATTTTTTATTGATTGCATTCTACTTTATGGGTGTGCTTGTGATTATCTATTACAATTTTTATACTGTGATTCTTTAGAAGTTATACCGAGTGGTATGATTTGGCAGCTAATAGAACGAATAAGATTAAACTTATGAGACAATTTAAATAAATAGGTAAGTTAGGCAAAATGTTTTTCACGAAAATCTTCTTTACGCACATCGAAGAAGAATCAATTCATTAAAACAGAAGTTTTACCAAGTCGCATGAGTCCAAAAAAAATTGTAAGAAGATAATTCTTTCTCTAAAAATTGAATATTAATAAATATTAACAACTTATATGATTTAATTTCATTTAAAAAACTAGAGATAGAAGGGAAAAATGAATAAAAGATTAAACTTTCGTCTCTTTATATTAAAAAATTCAGTAAAAATATTTAAAAAGAGACAGGGCCGTATGAGTTAAAAACTCGTGTCCGGCCCGATGAGAGGAAAACCAAAAGGTTTTCTATCCAGGCGACTCGCATCTCTCTTTGTAAATGATTAAAACGATAAAATCATCAATCGACTCAGGCTTTGTCTTCGGTGACGAAGAAAAGTAATGCTTTAGTAGGATTGGAGTTTCAACAATCCTTTATCGATTTTTTAAAAAATTAGGTTCGTTTAAACAAATGTGCAATTAAAAAGCCTTAAAAAGTAGATATTAAAAAAAAGCTGGGGTTTGCTCAAATCCTTTGAATAAACTTCTTCCTACCAGTTCTATTTATATAGGGTATAGCATAGGCCTAACACGTGTGAATTGAAGAAACCCATAGATTATATATTATGACCTTTACTTCTTGATTCTATTGAAAAGATAAAAAATTATTTCATTTTTTTTACTTAAAAGGTCTAATTCACTAAACCGCTCTCTTTTGCCTCTTACAAAAAGAGTAAGAAGAAAATAACATAGGAGAAATATACAAAAAAGAGAAGAAGATATTTTTCAATTTTGTAAAAATGCGTTTTAGCTTGTATTGACACTTGTATTGTTTTTTGATTTGTAAGACAAGCTTATCTTACTAGATAGAAAAATGATTACAAACATATTTTTTATGCTACCGAAATACTGAGTGTTAGTATTTTAGATAATTCATTGAAGCATAGAACAAAAATTTGCAAAGTCTATTCTTATAAAAAACATAAAAACAAAAAGTAGTGTCGAATATTACGCTTTCAATCTAAGGAATAAACCAATAAATCTTAACAAAATGAAAAAGAGCCAATAATAAAATGTATGGCAAACTATATCTAACAAGATTATCACTTTTTTACAGGTGAAACTTAATTGATATAAGTTTAGAGCCGTGTGCATATAGTTTTGCATGCACGTCTCAAAGTGAATTGGTTAGGTAATCTATTAGCCTAACTTATTTTCTGTTCTACGAAATAAACAAAAGAGAAGACGAGATAGTTTTGACTAGGCAGAAAAAAATTTGAATTATCCTAGTACAAAAGACAAAATGATTTTTATTTTCCCGAAAATATGAATTGTGCTAACTAACAAATTAAAAAAATAAAAAATCATTCATGTTTTTTTATTTTTTCTGTTATTAGGATGAGCCGGACGATGCACAAGCTTCATGTCCGATTCTAAAATGGGGGAAAGCTTTTATAGTTTTCCTATCGAATTAAAGTCTACGATTGGTTTGAAGAAAGATTAGAAATTCAAGCAATTGCTGATGATGTAACAAGTAAATATGTTCCTCCTCATGTAAACATATTCTATTGTTTAGGAGGCATAACTCTAACCTGTTTTCTTGTGCAAGTTGCAACTGGTTTTGCAATGACTTTTTACTATCGCCCAACTGTGACAGAAGCATTTGCATCAGTTCAATATTTAATGACAGATGTAAACTTTGGGTGGTTAATCCGCTCTGTGCATAGATGGTCTGCAAGCATGATGGTATTAATGATGATTCTTCATGTATTTAGAGTCTACTTAACAGGAGGATTTAAAAAGCCAAGAGAACTTACTTGGGTTACAGGCGTCATTCTTGCAGTGTTAACTGTTTCGTTTGGAGTCACAGGGTATTCTCTTCCTTGGGATCAAGTAGGATACTGGGCAGTAAAAATTGTAACAGGTGTACCAGAAGCAATTCCAGTCATTGGTTCACCCCTTGTAGAACTTTTACGAGGAAGTGTAAGTGTGGGCCAATCCACTCTAACCCGTTTTTATAGTTTACATACCTTTGTATTGCCTCTTCTTACCGCTGTGTTTATGCTTATGCACTTCTTAATGATCCGTAAGCAAGGAATTTCTGGCCCTCTATAAAAAGGTTTTCACTAACTTTGTTTCAATTAAGACAACCACATTCATTATCTAATGGAATAGAACATAATTATGGGAGTTACTAAAAAACCAGACTTAGCAGATCCAGCCCTAAGAGCTAAGCTTGCTAAAGGTATGGGACATAATTACTATGGAGAGCCTGCATGGCCAAATGATCTTCTTTATATCTTTCCTGTTGTAATATTAGGAACAATTGCTTGTACGGTTGGCCTAGCTGTACTTGATCCGGCTATGATTGGCGAACCTGCAAACCCTTTTGCAACTCCTTTGGAAATTTTACCTGAATGGTATTTCTTTCCCGTTTTTCAAATGCTCCGAACTGTGCCTAACAAGTTGCTTGGAGTTCTTCTTATGGCTGCCGTGCCTGCTGGATTAATCACTGTTCCATTTATTGAAAACGTAAATAAATTTCAAAATCCTTTTCGTCGTCCAGTAGCCACCACTGTATTCTTGCTTGGTACTGTTGTTGCTCTTTGGCTTGGCATTGGAGCGACCTTACCAATTGATACTTCTCTAACTTTAGGCTTGTTCTAAACTTTCAAGCTTATGAAATAATAAATTTCATTTAGTTATTGCCTAAGGGGATGAAATCCCCTTAGGCAACAAAAAACCTATTCGACTAAAAAGGACCATTGAATTTTACTAAAATGCAATTTTATTAAAAAACTATATATAAATTTTTAATTAATAGTATTAAAAACAATGTATAATTTTATAATTTTTATTTGCAATAAAATATCGCAAATAAAATGAAGCAGTTGACAATAGTTATACAAAGTGTTAATATATACATAAGGCAAGTTTTAAACTTGGAAGTCAATCAATATACTTAAGATTAACTTCAGTAAAATTTGTTAAAAGTATTACGGAATAAAAAACAAATACCCTAAAAAAATAAAGTTCATTAAACAAAATCTAATGTAACCAGTATAAATGGTTGTAGTTATAAATTAGTTTAAACTTTTTTACTTTATTTTTATTTGTTGCTATAAGTCAACAAAAAAAATTAGAAAGAGATTCAAATCTTATATATCTGCACTTGGAGAGCCGTATGCAATGAATAGTTGCATATACGGTTCGGGAACAGAAAGTTAAATATAAGTCCATTTGACAAAACTTAACTTTCGAGTTTCATTGATCGTGCTCCACTTCCTATTGGGCGTGGCTTGCTACATGGGCCGTGAGTGGGAGCTTAGCTTCCGTTTGGGCATGCGTCCTTGGATTGCTGTAGCTTACTCTGCTCCGGTTGCAGCTGCTACCGCAGTGTTCTTGATCTACCCTATTGGTCAAGGCAGCTTCTCTGATGGTATGCCTCTTGGCATTTCCGGCACTTTCAACTTTATGATTGTGTTCCAAGCTGAGCACAACATTCTTATGCACCCTTTCCACATGCTTGGTGTGGCTGGCGTGTTTGGCGGCTCTCTGTTTAGTGCTATGCATGGTTCCTTGGTTACTTCCAGCCTAATCCGTGAGACTACTGAAAACGAGTCTGCTAACGCTGGTTACAAGTTTGGTCAAGAAGGTGAAACTTACAACATCGTGGCTGCTCACGGTTACTTTGGTCGCCTAATTTTCCAATACGCTAGCTTCAACAACTCTCGTTCTTTGCACTTCTTCCTAGCTGCTTGGCCTGTAGTCGGCATCTGGTTTACTGCTCTTGGTATCAGCACTATGGCGTTCAACCTTAACGGTTTCAACTTCAACCAATCTGTGGTTGACAGCCAAGGCCGTGTGATCAACACTTGGGCTGACATCATCAACCGTGCAAACCTTGGTATGGAAGTGATGCACGAGCGTAACGCTCACAACTTCCCTCTTGACCTAGCTTCCGTAGAAGCTCCTTCTGTTAACGCTTAGGTTTTGTCTCTTGGCTCCTCGCTGGAGTTACCCACGCCTTTAGGGGCGTGGGGGGGCGGATGTAGCCAAATGGTGAAGGCAGTGGATTGTGGTTCCATCATGTGCGGGTTCGAGCCCCGTCATTCGCCCACTTGTCAACTTAGCAAAATAAGAGTATTCTATTTTTAGATAAATAGGCGGGTATGGTCTAGTGGTAGAATATCTCCTTGCCATGGAGAAGGCGCGAGTTCGATTCTCGCTACCCGCTTAACAAAACTTAGGTTTTTTAAAGCTTGAAAGTGCTTGAAAGTGTAAGTGTATAGTTTAGTTGTTCAAATCAATATTTTATTAAATAAATAAATTTTTGTTTTGAATTAGCTTTTTTTAATCTTGTTTCAATATCGGATAACGTTGAAGAAGTTATAAAAGTGATAGAACACCGTATCATTAGAAAAAATACTCTTGATCACTATTTTTTTACAAATGAAGTATGGTTGTAGGCATACACCTACAACCATACTTATTTACTAAACTATGAAATTAGTAAGTTTTTATAGAGTATCAATTGTTTCAAACTCAAACTTAATCTCTTTCCAGACTTCGCATGCTGCAGCAAGCTCTGGGCTCCACTTAGCCGCTTCACGAATCACTTGGTTGCCTTCGCGAGCTAAGTCACGACCTTCATTACGGGCTTGAACACATGCCTCAAGTGCCACACGGTTTGCAACAGCACCAGGAGCGTTCCCCCAAGGGTGACCTAGAGTACCGCCACCAAATTGAAGCACGGAGTCATCACCAAAAATCTCAGTAAGAGCAGGCATATGCCATACGTGAATGCCTCCTGAAGCAACAGGCAGAACACCAGGAAGAGAAACCCAATCTTGAGTAAAGTAAATACCTCGACTACGATCTTTTTCAATGTAGTCGTCTCTCAAAAGATCTACAAAACCAAGGGTTACTTCACGCTCACCTTCAAGCTTACCTACGACTGTACCGGAGTGAATATGGTCACCGCCGGAAAGACGAAGTGCTTTCGCTAAGACACGGAAATGAATACCATGGTTACGCTGACGGTCAATCACCGCGTGCATAGCACGGTGGATATGAAGAAGCAAACCATTATCACGGCAATAGTGTGAAAGACTTGTGTTTGCAGTAAAGCCACCAGTTAAGTAATCGTGCATTACAATTGGTGCTCCTAGCTCTCTTGCAAATTGAGCTCTTTTTATCATTTCTTCGGAGGTACCAGCAGTAGCATTCAGGTAATGTCCTTTGATTTCACCAGTTTCAGCCTGAGCTTTAAAGGTAGCCTCTGCTACAAAAAGAAATCTATCTCTCCAGCGCATGAAAGGCTGAGAGTTTACGTTTTCATCATCTTTCGTAAAGTCCAAACCACCACGTAGGCATTCGTACACTGCCCGGCCATAGTTTTTAGCAGAAAGACCAAGTTTAGGCTTGATAGTGCAACCAAGCAAAGGTCGGCCGTACTTGTTTAATTTATCTCGCTCAACCTGAATACCATGAGGAGGACCTTGGAAAGTTTTCACATAGGCTGGAGGAATGCGAAGATCTTCCAATCGAAGAGCACGAAGTGCCTTAAATCCAAATACGTTTCCTACAATAGAAGTAAACAGGTTGGTGACTGAACCCTCTTCAAAAAGGTCCAAAGGATATGCCACATATGCAATATATTGGTTTTCCTCACCAGCAACAGGTTCAATATCGTAGCAGCGACCCTTATAACGATCAAGGTTGGTTAGGCCATCGGTCCACACGGTGGTCCAGGTACCGGTTGAAGACTCAGCTGCAACAGCAGCACCTGCTTCTTCAGGAGGAACCCCAGGTTGAGGAGTCATCCGGAATGCAGCTAGGATGTCAGTCTCTTTGGTCTCATAATCAGGAGTGTAGTAAGTTAGGCGATAGTCCTTAACGCCTGCTTTAAAGCCAGTACCTGTTTTGGTTTCAGTTTGTGGTGACATTAGTATTTCTCCATAGATATCAAATCATAGCATCGATCAGAGTGGAATCGGCTCGACCTAAGGCTGACAGCGTCACTGTGGTAGCGGTTAGGTATAAGATCCCAAAGAAAAGACTTGTTCTCTTTGGTTAATTATATTGTAGCTTAACTAATGTCTAATTGCAAGTGTAAGTCTACTTTCATGTATACTGCCTTAATATTAAGCCTAAATAAATTCATTTGTTTATGGTCATCGATCTATTTAAAAAGCCTGAAATTAAAAAATTGAGCAATCAATATTATTTTTTTCTTTTTGCTTGCAAAGCTCATGAGCCGTGCGCACCTGCTAGCGTCTTCTACATTTATCGAAACAAAGAATATAGGGCGAATTACTCAAATTATTGGCCCTGTAATGGACGTGGCATTCTCCCCAGGAAAAATGCCAAGCATTTACAATAGCCTTGTTGTGACCGGAAAAAACGCAGCAGGCGAAGAAGTCAATGTTACTTGCGAAGTTCAACAGTTATTAGGGGATAATAAAGTACGAGCAATTTCAATGAGTGCTACAGATGGCCTCATGCGTGGAATGAAAGTTACTGACACTGGAGCTGCACTAAGCGTACCTGTAGGTGAAGCTACTCTAGGGCGAATTTTTAATGTACTTGGAGAGCCTGTTGATAATTTAGGCCCCGTTAATAATACTAAGACTTTTCCGATCCATAGGGCTGCACCAGCTTTTACTCAGTTAGATACTAAACTTGCAATTTTTGAAACAGGAATCAAAGTTGTAGATTTGTTAGCTCCTTATAGACGAGGTGGAAAGATTGGATTATTTGGAGGTGCTGGTGTTGGAAAAACCGTCCTCATCATGGAACTAATTAACAATATTGCAAAAGCCCATGGTGGTGTGTCGGTTTTTGGGGGTGTAGGAGAGAGAACTAGAGAAGGAAATGATTTGTACATGGAGATGAAAGAATCAAAAGTCATCAATGAGCAAGACATTTCTCAATCAAAAGTTGCTCTTGTATATGGGCAAATGAATGAGCCACCTGGTGCACGAATGAGAGTAGGCTTGACAGCTCTTACAATGGCTGAATATTTTCGTGATGTGAATAAGCAAGATGTGCTTCTCTTTATTGATAACATTTTTCGTTTCGTACAAGCAGGTTCCGAAGTTTCTGCTCTTCTCGGTAGGATGCCATCTGCTGTAGGTTATCAACCAACTCTAAGCACAGAGATGGGAGGTCTTCAAGAACGTATTACTTCGACGAAAGATGGAAGTATCACATCTATTCAGGCTGTCTATGTACCTGCAGATGACCTTACTGATCCAGCTCCAGCAACCACTTTTGCTCACTTAGATGCGACCACTGTACTCTCTCGAGGTTTAGCTGCAAAAGGAATTTATCCCGCAGTAGATCCTCTTGATTCTACTTCAACAATGCTACAGCCTTGGATTGTAGGAGAAGAACACTATGAAATCGCACAAGGTGTAAAAGAGACTTTGCAAAGATACAAAGAACTGCAAGACATTATTGCTATTCTTGGGCTTGATGAACTCTCAGAAGAAGATCGCCTCACGGTAGCAAGAGCTCGTAAAATTGAACGATTTCTTTCCCAACCGTTTTTTGTTGCTGAGGTATTTACCGGCTCTCCTGGTAAGTACGTTAGTTTAGCAGAGACAATTAAAGGGTTCCAATTAATTCTCTCAGGTCAATTAGATTCATTGCCTGAACAAGCTTTTTACCTCGTTGGGAATATTGACGAAGTTAGCTCTAAAGCAGCAACTATACAATCAGAGAGTGAGTAAACAGGTATGAGCCTTAATCTCCGTGTAATGACACCTATTCGCACTGTCTGGGATGGCCAAGTGCAAGAAGTCATACTACCAACCAACAGTGGTCAAGTTGGCATCTTACCTAAGCATGCATCTCTTTTGACTGCATTGGATATAGGCGTACTCCGAGTACGCACCAATACCCAATGGGTTCGTATAGCTCTCATGGGGGGCTTTGCTAAAATCGAAAGTGATCGCGTTACCATCCTTGTAAATGAGGGGGAAAAAGCCTCTGAAATTGACCCCCAAGAGGCCCAAAAAACTCTTGAATTTGCTGAACTTGGTCTAAATAAAGCTGATGGTCCTCGCCAAAAGATTGAAGCAAAATTAGCATTTCGTCGTGCCAAAGCACGGCTTGAAGCTGCTACTCAAGCGTCTTCTAGTAGTACTTCTTTATAAAAAGAAAGGACAGCTAAAATAAGGATCAACTAGTAGGCAACCCTCCCTCTCTCTCCCTTATCTTTGAAAAAGAACATAGGGAGAGAGAGGGAGGGTTGCCTACTAGTTGAGTAGAGCTCACTGTTTGAACTCTCTCATAGGATCCGCACGTGCACCTCTCGACGCATGCGGCTCGAGCGTCGTTGTAGCAAAGTAAGATTGGTATAATTGATTCTTTCTTCGTTTTAACAAGGCGCTTGAGTAATTAAGCTCTCTAAATCTATATTAAAGAGAAAGAAAAGGCTAAAAGCGGCTTTACTTATATGAAAGAAATAGACTTTCAGTTTGCTTGTTACTCGATCCTTTGCCCAACATGAAAATACTGGGCTTACCCTGTCTTACTGATAACACACATCTTTGTTCTGGCTAGACTTCGCTCCGGCAGCCTTGATTTTGTAAAACTTTTCAGCTTTCAAAAACGTATGGGGGTCATACATTGATCCAATCCTTGTATCCCAGACTGCGGGCTTTAGCCTATTGAGATTGACAGCGATCTCTTTGTTCATTACGAAGCAATGATTGTCTAACCACTCCAAAGATTGCTGGATGGTTTTCATTGAAAACCATTTCTTCCCGCTTCATACACGGCTCATTGCTGTCTGCCGTCCTAGGAATTTTCCACGCTCTGACCCACAAGCGCCGGCTTTATTGACCGGATTGCTATCAGTAGTTTCAGGTCGCACTTGGATTTGAACCAATGACTCTTGCCTTATGAGAGCAACACTCTAACCACTGAGTTAAGTAGGCATATCCTTATGATACTTTATTGAAAAAATAGCTTGTAATATAAAAAAGTAAAATACAAGAATGACTGATTGAAACATCAAACTGGGAATGGTCTTCTAACCCAGAACTTGCAATAGATTCATAAATTATTCAATGATAACAACAGATTGGCATGAAGAACTAAGAGCTCTTACAAAAGCCGGCGCTCATTATGGGCACCCGACAAGCCGATGGAATCCTAAAATGCACCCTTATATCTTTCGGCAAAAAAAAGGGATCCATGTTATTGATCTGGTCCAAACTGTACGCCTTCTTTCCGAAGCGTGTCAATTTTTGACAGTTGCAGCAAGTAAGGGAAAACAATTCTTATGGATTGGTACGAAAAAACAAGCTTCGAAAGCTGTCATGGAACATGCTAAAAATGCCAAATGCCATTTTGTAAACAAAAAATGGCTTGGTGGAATGCTTACAAATTGGCCAACTGTTCGCAGACGAATTTGGAAACTTCAAGGTCTTGAAGCACGTGAAAGAAATGGCTATATGGAGCTTCTTCCTAAAAAAGAAGCCTCAATGAAAAGAAAACAACTGGCTCGTTTACGAAAATATTTGGGGGGAATGCGACACATGACCCGATTACCAGATGTTGTTGTGTTAATCGGTCAAAAAGAAGAAATTACGGCATTGCAAGAGTGTGCTAAGCTTGGCATTCCAACTGTATGCATTGTCGATACTGATTGTAATCCAGACCTGGCTTATATTCCTATTCCTGCAAATGATGATTCAACAGCGTCAATTGGTTGTATTTCAGAACGGTTAGCAGGAGCAATTCGTAGAGGATATTTCTTGCGTAATGGAAAAAGAAACCGATCACAAACTAAGATGAAACACAATAAGGATCCACTTATCGAAGTGGCAGTATAACAAACTATTAAGAGACGTAGAGAAGACGCTCCCATAGCCTGGAGTAGGTAAAGTCCTACTCTTTTCATTTATTTTTAGCCGACTATAAAACCAACTATGAGTATTTATTCTGGTCTATTTGTGGCATCACTAACCCCCGCTTTCCAGCTTGCTAGTGTGGAAGTAGGACAGCATTGGTATTGGCAGCTTGGGCAGTTCCAAGTTCATGCCCAAGTTTTGATTACATCTTGGGTTGTTGCTGCGCTTCTCTTAGGGTTAGCAGTTTGGGGAACCCGTAGCCTTAAAGCTGTGCCACAAGGAGGACAAGGCTTGGTAGAATACGTACTTGAGTTTATACGTGACTTGACTCGGACTCAGATTGGTGAAGAAGAATATCGACCTTGGGTCCCTTTTATTGGCACTTTATTTTTGTTTATTTTTGTATCCAATTGGTCAGGGGCACTTGTACCTTGGAAAGTTATTGAATTACCTAATGGAGAGCTTGCCGCTCCCACAAACGATATTAATACTACTGTAGCTCTTGCATTACTAACTTCTGTGGCTTATTTTTATGCTGGTCTTCATAAAAGAGGTCTTAGCTATTTTGGTAAGTACGTTCAGCCTACCCCTGTGTTACTACCAATTAATATTCTTGAAGATTTTACTAAACCTCTGTCGTTAAGTTTCCGACTTTTTGGAAACATTTTAGCTGACGAACTTGTTGTTGCTGTACTTGTTTCATTAGTCCCTCTTGTAGTGCCTATTCCAATGATGTTTCTAGGCCTTTTTACTAGTGGCATTCAAGCTCTTATTTTCGCCACACTGGCTGCTGCTTATATCGGAGAATCAATGGAAGGACATCACTAAAAGATAGGACTAGTATTCGAATGAAAAAAAAAAATGGCTTAAAGAGGGAACGGAGCACTAGTCCCAGTGCCCCGAGCCCTTGGGATATACTTGTGCTTTTTTTATAGGTTGCCCTTTCGTGTCGCCAAAACAGCAATGACTAAGGGGCCTGATAAAACGATTAATGCAAGAACAACCAATTGAGCGATGACTTCAAAATTTATCATAATTTGCTACACTCCTCTTGCAACAGGTAAAATCTATGGGGTCGAATTGTAAGCACATTTGCTAGTATACCTATGCACCTATTCTTAGCAAGATAATTATAATAAAAGCGGGTCAAATATTATTACAAATTTTGCACATATATAAGACCTTTTTTTTCTCTACATAGATAAGTAATATAGGCCAACGCTTTAGCAAAAACTTATGCTCTCTGAATTACAAATTTTTGGTGCACTTCTTGCGGCATTGCCTGTTGGAGCCTTAGCACTCGCTTTAGGTAAAGCGCTATACCGCTAAACAACAATTTGCCACCAGCCCCAAAAAGCCGCCCAATTGTGGTATAGTGGGGCTGGGAGGCGGAGGAGAGGTGGCTGAGTGGCCGATAGCGATAGATTGCTAATCTGTTGTACGCCCTAGGTGTACCGAGGGTTCGAATCCCTCCCTCTCCATTCCCTGAAAGAGTCCAATATTACTCTTTTCGTCCGGGGTTCCGGCCTGGATCGTTTGAAAGAAAACCAAAGACAAACAAAGAGATAAAAAACATAACCACAGTGTACACAAAAAGTTTTAGAGTAAGCATGGGCCTTCTTTTTTGTCATATATGGTGAGAGTCATGGAATCCACGTCGTATGGGAGCCAGACTCCTCAGCCAGCGCTATTCTACACTATAGCGTATTCTCAAAGAAAAGTTTTCACTCTTCTTTCTCAAGAAAAATTCACGTAAGCACTGGAGAAAGAGGGATTCGAACCCCCGTTAGTAAAACTAAAACGATTTTCGAAACCGTCGCAATTGACCACTCTGCCATTTCTCCTATGTATTTTTATGGGCCTGCAACCAATCGCAGGCCCCGCTATCTTGCCTAGCTAGCGGAAGCTAACAGAGGCTTGCCACACAAAAGCTAGCAACAAGAAAAGAACAGGAATGATTGGTAAAACATCTACAATAGGATCAAAAATAGCATAGGCTTCTGGTAGCTTGCCTAGAAAAAGAGTTGCTTCTCCAGTTGGGCGGGCCAAGATGCTACAGAAGATTGAAATAAGAGTTGGCATGAGGCATCCTCCAAGTCTAGGATCAGCTCCTGGTGAGAGCTATTGAGTTCTACTGTATTCAAATAAGCTAAGAGTTTCTCACCAGTGGCTTCTTTATGGTACACCAGGCTCCCCTAAGTAGAAAAGCAACCTTACATTTAACGATGCTTACTTGACAGAGTCTAACCCTTGAGGTAGCATATAAATACTCAAAACCTAGTACATCTGATAATTTTAATATTCTGTTTCAAAAACATGGGGCGTGGCCAAGTGGCAAGGCAGCGGGTTTTGGCTCCGCTATTCGGAGGTTCGAGTCCTTCCGCCCCAGGCTCATACTTTTGGTCTGAGCATTAGACTTGTTGATCTTTGTAAAACATATAAATACCATTCATTTTTAAAATCTTTAGAAGAGTTGATTGACTGCCGGATTCAAATTTTTTTTAGTATCATAAATTCATTGGATCTGCTAACGTTAACCTATGAGAGGTCGAAGCTTTTTTTAATAAAAAGGCAAGTTTGACTATAAATTATAGAAAGTTCTTTTTTTTTACTGATGTAGATTTTAGGATAAACTTGAGGGCTTCATTAACTTTTGGCTTATACAGTATAGTGCTTTTTCTTTTCTGGTCATTGACTTTTCGTTTTTACATAAAATTTTTTTAAAGTGTTTAGATATTTTCAATAAAAAAGTTGAGTTTTAGGTCTTATTCATTGGAATATTCTTTTTGTTTAGGTTTGTTTCGCTTTTATAGCAACCAAACTTTATATTCCTCTTCATTTGGAGCCTTATGAGGTTAATGCCTCACGTTGGGTTCTTAAGCTACTTGGGTCGCAGTTCAAAAAACGGCCAAGTTTCTATCACAACTACGCCTAAAAAACCAAATTCTGCCCTACGTAAGGTGGCAAGAGTTCGCTTAAGTTCAAAATTTGAAGTCACTGCATATATCCCAGGAATTGCACACACTCTGCAAGAACATTCGGTAGTGCTAGTCAGAGGAGGGCGAGTAAAAGATCTTCCTGGAGTGCGTTATCACATAGTTCGTGGCGCTCTTGACACTGCTGCAGTAAGAGATCGCCAGAGAGCACGTTCGAAATATGGGGTTAAGCGACCTAAGTAAAAAACAACTACGCCTGATCTATTCAACAAGCATACCCAATAAAAGATTATGGCCCTTATCTAACTCAAGCAAGGGCTCTTGTAAAATAAGGATTGTATATGTCTCGTCGCAAGCGTGCTGCTAAGCGTCCACTAAGGCAAGAAATTGTGTATCGAAGTCGATTGGCTTCTATGATTGTAAGCCGTATTCTTAAGAATGGAAAAAAATCCTTAGCTTCACGTCTTTTCTATCAAGCAATGGGAAAGGTTAGGGTGAAGGTTAAAAAAGATCCCTTGTCAATACTCAATCAAGCTGTTTTGCATACAACTCCCCGAGTCGTATTGAAAGCTCGGCGCATTGGAGGATCAACTTACCAAGTCCCTTTGCAAGTCAATCCGGAGAGAGGGCATGCTCTTGCGATTCGATGGCTGTTAAATGCTTCTCGCAAGCGTCCAGGACGGGACATGGGTTCCAAGTTAGCAAATGAAATTTTAGATGCTTCAAAACGAATTGGAAATGCAATTCGCAAAAGAGAGGAAGTTCACAGGATGGCAGAAGCAAATAAAGCGTATGCCCATTTACGTTTTTAAGTTGCTCGGACAAAATAGGGCTTGACTCAATCTTAAGCGAAGGAAGGAGAATTCCATGCTACAGTTTGCCCCGATTGTGCCTGAAGCAATCTTAACAATTTCGTTAATATGTGTTTGTTTCGCTGACCTTTTTCAAACAAAGAAAGTTTTTTATAAAAAAGGATGGGAGACAATTTGGATTGCCGCTTTAGGACTTTTATTATCGATCATTGCTCTTGTGTGGCGATTGCCTCAGCCTCCGAGTTTAATACTTGGAGGGGCTTTTGCTGAAGATAGCTTGGGAATTGCTTTTCGTCTCATAATTGCAATGGGTTCTTTCATATGTATTTTCTTATGCTTAGATTATTTTCAAATGGGAGGTACACCTGCGGCAGAATTCACAATTTTTGTGTTGGCCTCAACTATAGGTGGTATGCTTTTATCAGGATCGAACGATCTTGTGCTTGCTTTTGTAGCATTTGAATGTTTAAGCTTAAATTCTTACTTACTCGCAGGGTACACGAGAAAAGACCTTCGTTCACAAGAATCGGCTGCAAAATATTTAATTCTTGGAAGTGCGAGTTCGTGTGCTCTTGCTTATGGGTTTTCATGGCTTTATGGGCTTGGGGGAGGAAGCACAAGTTTTCAAGAGATAGGATTTGCTTTAAACCAATATCCGTCAGTTCCTTTTGCCACTTGGATTGCATTTTTACTCGTGTTTTTTGGAATAGGTTTCAAATTATCTGCAGCTCCTTTTCATCAATGGGCACCTGATGTATACGAAGGATCTCCTACCCCTAGTGCTGCTTTCTTATCTGTAAGCTCAAAGGCTGCAGGCCTAGCTATTGCAGCAAGACTTTTATGGGTTGTGTTTTCGTCTTTACAACCTCAGGCAGGGCTAATAATCCAATTACTCGCTATACTTAGCATGTTAGTAGGCAATCTTATAGCTGCATGCCAATCCCATATGAAAAGGATGCTTGCATATTCTTCTATTGGCCAAATTGGATATTTATTACTTGCTTTGTCTCTTGAGCATGGTCAAGGACAAAGCAGTTTGATGCTTTATCTTGGCACTTACGTTTTTATGAATATGGGTGCCTTTGCTTGTACAATTTTACTTAGTTTACAGGTAGGCACTGACTCAATTCGAAGTTATGCAGGTCTTTTCCAAACAAAACCGTGGGTTTGTGGTTGTTTAAGCCTTTGCCTTCTCTCTTTGGCAGGTTTACCTCCTTTAGTTGGATTTTTTGGCAAAACCTATCTTTTTTGGGCTGCATGGCAAGGACACCTTTATATTCCTACGATAATAGGAGTGTTCACTAGCGCTTTATCTCTTTATTATTATCTTCGCGTAATACGAATTATGTTTACAAGAGAAGCTAAAGGGACCTTAAGTTGGCAACAAATAGCTCTACCTGGACATAAAGAAATTAATTTGTCTTTAGAAAAAAAAGACACACCACCTTTGCTCACTTTGACTCTTGTATTGTGTGCGAGTACTGTAAGTCTTTTTAGTTTCGTAATTGGTCCACTCACAAGTATTGTTAACGACTTATCATTTTTTTATAATGACGGGTTCTAAAAAACATTATTAACAGTAAAAAAATTTAAGCGAAAAGATTAAGTTTTGCTCATGAGCTGGAAATAAAACAAAGTTGAAATGGGAAAGCTTTGTTTTGCTTTCCATTTCTACTCTGTTTCCAGCTCTTTGTTTTTCTTTTCAATTGTGTAAAAAAATGTTTCACTTCAAAACACTGATAATTCTCATAAAGCAAAAATGAGAATTACTAATATATAATAGCTTTGTTTTTTATTGATAAAATGATTTTATCAGTTTTGACAATCGAAACTGATTTTTACTTGCGTATACATGAAAGTAAATTCTATAAAAGAGTTCTAAATGTTTTTAAAAGATCATTTTTGTTTTAAAATATATCAAATCTCTTATATTTGAATTTGCCGCTGGCCGGACTCGAACCGGCACGGATGTTCTCCTCAGGCCCCTCATGCCTGCGTGTCTACCAAGTTCCACCACAGCGGCGGTTTTTAAGAATCAAATAAGTTTATATGAACATTTTTTAGAAAAAAATGTTCGGGGGACGTAGCCCCCGGCTTTTTAACAAACTAAGCTTTTCAATTTACTTTGGTTATCCTTCCTGGCTTGCAGTTTGAACATATAAAATCAAAAGAAAAGCAGTAGGAATAAGTATAAACAGTGCAGTAGCAATGAAAGCCAAGATATTCACTTCCATGGTTAAGTGGCTCCGATAGTGATAAAGTGGGCCTGCCCAATGAGGCCTCTTTAAGGAGCAAGCTCTTACATAAGCTTGTGGCTCACTTGAAATAAGGAGCTTTGGATCCAGGCCTGCTCCTATGCAGAGAAGCAAGGGCATTCTATCACATCTTATACTTGAAACTTCCCACTGTAGTCTGTCAAAATATATTTCATTTGTATTCATGGATATACTTTTTTTGCCTTGGAGAGGAATCGAACCTCCACGCCTGAGGCACCAGATTTTGAGTCTAGCGTGTCTACCATTTCACCACCAAGGCAATCATATCAATATCATAACTCTATTACCCTTACTTGTTACAAAACAATTTTATGATTAATTTAGATTTCAATGCAAGCACATTTTTAGGTATATGTCTTGTTGCAAGCAGCATTGGTCTTTATACTATCCGCAAGGTAAGTCCAGAATTGTCTCGTGACTCTGATGTAATTCTTTCTACTGTTGGGATTGCAGCAGGTAGTATTCTCACTTTTCAAGGGTGGAGGCTTGATCCAATCTTACTGTTTTGTCAAACGTGTTCGATAGGAATTGCTCTTTTTTTTGTTTGGGAGAGTATACGTTTACGTCATAGTAGCCGTTTTTTTGAAAAAAATCAAAGAAACAACCTCAATATTCAAAAAAACAAGTCTATTTTATGTCAAGGCTGGAGGTTACCCTCCAAGCCTAAGGATCGAAAAAAAACAAAAAATAATTATATGTTTATTCAAATCCAAAAAAAACTTTTACAAACCACTCCTTCCCCATACAACCAATGACAAAGAAAAAGTAAATACAACCATCAAAGAGGCCCAGCTTAGGCTTACTATATCCATTAATTGATATCCTTATGTTAAGTATTTTCAAAGGGCAATTCACCAACCCTTACGAAATCTTTTTCAATTGAAACAAACCATTTCTATTTTACAAGCCTGGCAAGCTAACAACAAGCAAGTAGGTACAAGTTAAAAGGGGAGTATGCGGCAAAAAGTTTATACCTTTGAATTGAAAAAAGAAAAGGTTAAGATAATATTGGGGCTTAGCAAGCTTTGAGACCAACTAAAGCGTGCACCGTGCGAGAACAAATGGTGGCAGCACAGCAAGATCGCTGAAGTAGGAAGCATGGTAGCTAGCCCCACTTGCTTTGTGAATTTTTTAGGCGGCACCCAGATTCGAACTGGGGAATAAAGGATTTGCAATCCATTGCCTTACCACTTGACGATGCCGCCTTTATTTAGAGAGTATACACTAAAAAGCTAAGTTTAGCTTATAACAGAAAGTAAAAAATAAGATCAATAGTTCAAAAAATTGAATATTTAAACTTTCAACAAAATAGTAAAAAAAATCATTTTTTGAATTTCTTTTTTATAATATAAGATTTATTTGTTTAATGCACCATGCCTCCTTTTTACTATAATTCTTTTCATGTCACAGTGCCTAATTTGTTGGAAAGCCAACAAACTGGATTTCAACGTTTTTTGTTTGAAGGAATTAGCCGTGAACTTTCTTTTTTTTCAACAACAATTGATCATAACCTACCAGCAATAGGCAAAATTCGTATATATATAAAACATCAAAACTGGGCTTTGGAAAAACCTTCTTATGGCGAGCTTTGGTGTAAAAAAAACCGTCATACTTATGGTGCATGGTTATCTGTGCCCGTTGTCCTCGAGCATGACCTAGGGCATAAAAAAAAAAGTCGTATACGCTTAGGCAAAATTCCAATCATGGATAGCAAAGGAGGCTTTCTAATCAATGGGGTACCCCGAGCAGTTATTCATCAGGTATTGCGAGCTCCAGGGATTTATTTCCAAAGCAGATGGGTAGGAAATAAAAAGAAAAAGAAAAAGCGAAAAAGATGTTATTCAGCTACCTTAATCTCTGAGTCTGGCACCTGGTTACGAATTGAAAAAGATCCAAAAGGACGATTCTGGTTATGGGTAAAAAGAAATAAAAAAGTTAGTATTCTTCTTTTATTGGGATTAATGGGATATGAGTGCATAAACGATACTCAAGCATGTCTGTTCCCCTCTCTAATTGGCGTTGAAGAGCCTAATTTTTTGTTACCTTCATTACGATGGTGGCAAGAAGATGATGACTTAGGAGATCATCTTCCTACAATTAAATGGTGTGCAATCCATTTGTACGATGCGGTATTTAGAGGTCCTTTCCGGAGAGATTTAAACCTGTATACGCTAACGAAAACAGACAAAAGCGCCTCTTTACGACCAGGTCCTCCACTCTATGAAGAAATGTGTGAGGAAGGAATGATTCAAAACGAACTGATTGAAAAGAGATTATATTTAGGAAGGCTAGGAAGGTTCAATTTAGAACGCCGCCTTGGTCTACCAAATCTTTGGAATTGTTTTTTATCTATAACACAATCTCAAATAGTCCATCCTCTTCTCAATAATTTAATCGAAATAGAGCATGATCCTGTCCTTTACTTTGGTTATAAAGATCTTCTGCGAGTGATGCATCGCCTTGCACTATTTACTCATGGCGATGAGTATGAAGACGATATTGATCATTTAAAAAACAAACGTGTGCTCTCTGTTGGCGAGCTTATGCAACAAGAGTTACATCGGGGAATGAAAGAACTTATTACATATGCAGCCGATACTGAAGAATGGTGGAAACGACCCCGAAAGAAAAGATACAAAAAGTATGAGCTTGCCTTGGGATGGTGGGATCTTAGAGTGCAAGATTTCTTTCCTGGAACCCACGTAAGTGAAGGGTTTAAGCGCTTTTTTGTTTCTCATCCTTTGAGCCAATTTATGGATCAAACAAATGGTCTGGCGCATCTCGCTCAAAAGCGTCGTATGAGTTGTCTTGGACCTGGAGGTTTAACCCGACAGACTGCCTCTTTCCGAATTCGAGACATCCATCCAAGCCAATATGGGCGTGTTTGTCCAATTGAGACTCCTGAAGGCACTAGCGCAGGCCTTGTATCTTCTCTCGCAAGTCATGCAAAAATAAGTCGCTATGGTTCTTTATGTAGTCCTCTTCGTCCTGTATCTCCCCAAGCAAATCTAGCATCTTTTCGATACGTATCTTCTCAATACGAAGAAAAATACTGGATTTCCACAGGTGATCGAATGCAGGTAGATGGAGGAACCATTGTACCTGCTCGTTATCAACAAGAATTTGTTACGACAGAATGGGATCAGGTCAGCCTGATTGATGTTTTTCCTATGCAATATTTTTCTGTAGCTTCTTCATTAATTCCTTTTTTAGAACATGACGATGCAAACCGAGCTCTTATGGGTGCAAATATGCAAAGGCAAGCTCTTCCTCTTTTATCTTTAGAGAGAGCAATAGTAGGTACCGGTATGGAATGGCAAGTTGGCTTTGAATCTGGCACATTGTTAAGAGCAAAAGAGCCATGTCGTGTGAGTTATGTAGATGCTATGAAAATAGCAACGCAGGGCCGACTAAAAGTTGGGATGAATCATTCTCTCATTCGTTTCAATCAATTATCAACCTATCAACGTTCGAATCAAAATACTTGTTTCCATCAAAGACCGTTTGTAAGCTTAGGAGAATATGTCGAGGCTGGCGAAACAATAGCGGATGGTCCAAACACTGTAGGTGGGCAACTTGCGTTAGGTAAAAATGTACTAGTAGCATATACGCCTTGGGAAGGATATAACTTTGAAGATGCCGTTCTAATAAGTGAACGAATGATTTACGACCACGTTTATACGTCATTACAAATAGAGAAACATCAGATAACTATTTGTGAGACCGAAGCTGGGCCTGAGCTTGTTACTCGCGAAGTGCCTCATTTAAGAGAGCAGTTCTTACGCCATTTAGATCCCCAAGGAATTGTACGAGTTGGTTCTTGGGTTGAGGTTGGGGACGTGCTTGTGGGTCGGCTTGTGCCTAGAGGTCAAGGATACGAAGTTACGCCTCAAGAAAGGTTGCTTGCTGCCATTTTTGGAGAACGAGTAGTGACAATGGACGAGAAGTGCTTAAGAGTTCCTTTAAGAGGTCGTGGAAGAGTAATCGATGCTCACTGGGTACATCGTGAGGACACAAGTTTTGGACGTATAAAATCTATTTATGTGCACATCCTTCAACGTCGAACAATTCAAGTTGGGGACAAAGTGGCAGGACGGCATGGAAATAAAGGAATCGTTTCTAAAATCCTTCCTCGTGAAGATATGCCTCATTTGCAAGATGGAACCCCTCTCGACATGGCTCTGAGCCCTCTTGGAGTACCGTCTCGTATGAATGTAGGACAACTATTTGAATGTCTCTTGGGCCTTGCTGGAAGTTTTCTTGGAAGACACTATCGAATTATGCCTTTTGATGAAAGATGTGAACAAGAAGCGTCTAGAAAACTCGTTCTATCTCAACTCTGGGAAGCACGTACGCATACTTCTCATCGATGGGTTTTTGAAGCAGACTCTTTGGGAAAAAGTTATCTTTTCGATGGTAGGACTGGAGATGTATTGAAACAACCAGCTACTGTAGGAAAGGCTTATATGTTAAAACTTGTTCACCAAGTAGATGATAAAATTCATGCTAGATCAACAGGTCCTTACTCAAAAGTAACTCAGCAACCGTTGCGGGGTCGATCCAAGCGAGGAGGACAACGGATTGGTGAGATGGAGGCTTGGGCTTTAGAAGGATTTGGTGCCGCTAATACGCTTCAAGAAATGTTTACCCTTAAATCAGATGATATGCTTGGTCGTAACAAACTTCTTAATACAATAATAGAGGGTCGTCCAATCCCTTCTTCTCCTTCTGATTTACCCGAAGCTTGCCGATTGTTACTTTGGGAGTTGCGTGCTCTTTGTGTTCGAACACAAATTCTACATACTACTCTTTTTTCTTCAATCGCACCTTCATAAGCGCTTGTAATTTTCATTATTGTTGAAATTTTTTTAAATAAAAAAGACTTTTGTAAAGCTATTTCCTAATAATGATGACAATGATTTGCATTGTTAGTAAGATAACGATTATTATCTTTATTTTTTAAACAGAAGAAAACAAAAAACTTATGACTATAAAAGATAGGCCAACAGCTGTATTTGTGGAGGTCGGGCTGGCACCTCCTGAAATAGTAAAGGCTTGGTGTGAGAGGGTTTTACCTACAGGAGAACGAATCGGTGAGATCACAAACTCTGAAACAATTCATTATCGAACTCATCAACCGATCCCAGATGGCCTATTCTGCCAGCGTATTTTTGGCCCGATAAAGAGTTATCACTGTTTGTGCCGTTTATCTCCAGGGGCACGACAAAGTCAAAGTTTAATCGAAGGTTCGAAAGGAGAACGCTACTGTTCCTTTTGTGAAGTCGAGATCACTCGATCGAGTGTGCGACGATATCGTATGGGACATATCAAACTTGCTACCGCCTTAGTACATCCTTGGTTTATGCAGGAAAACCCATGCCATATTGCTTTAGCTCTGAACATGAAACACAAGTTGATTATAAGTTTGGCTTATTTTTCGCTTGCCGTCTCTTATGTAGATCCTCGATCTCTTCAATGTTTAGCTTTAAAACGGCGAGCTCTTTTTACTCCTAGACAAATGACTATTCTTTTTTTATACATGGGACGAGACGCTTCTTCTCATCTCCGACGTAAAGAGGTAGGTTTTGGTTCAGAAAGTCTTATTGAACGACTTCAAAGTTTAGATTTAAAGCAAGTTATTCGACAAGGAGTATCTTTATGGCAATTAGCATATGACGAATTTGTCGTTTACACAAAAAAACCCGAATTAATAAAGAAAAAAAAGAGTACGGCTTTGCTAAAAAAAGGAGCACACCGTAAGCGCCAATTGACTAGACGAGCTATTATGGCAAGAAAAATGATTCTGCATCAAGTCCGACCCGAATGGATGTGCTTTCGCTTGTTGCCAGTGCTCCCTCCTGATCTACGCCCACTGATTAAAATTGAAGGAGAGCTATTTGTTTCTTCAGATTTGAATGAGCTGTATCGTAAAGTTTTATATCGTAATAAGATGTTGCATCATTTTCATTTTTTACACAAAAATTTTGGCAACGTTCCTGAATTGGTTGAACATCATTCTGCTCGTATGCTTCAAGAAGCAGTTGATGTCCTCATTAAAAAAGGTGTAGAAGGAAAGCCCTACCCTATAAACTCAAAACCTTTACGTTCTTTTAGTCAAGTGTTGCAAGGGAAGATGGGCCGATTTCGGCAAAATTTACTCGGCAAACGGGTTGACTACTCAGCTCGTTCAGTGATTGTGGTTGGGCCCGAGCTTGCGATGCATCAATGTGGAATGCCTATCGAGATAGGATTCGATTTATTTCAGCCTTTCCTTGTGAGAAAACTTATTCAAGTTGAACTTGCAACCAATATGCGACATGCTCAGCGTCTTATTGATGAGGGCCATTCTTTAGTCATAGAACTCTTACGTCAAACAGTTCAAGATCATACCGTGCTTTTGAATCGAGCTCCCACTCTTCATCGTCTTGGAATTCAAGCTTTTCAACCTATGCTTGTATCAGGTCGAGCCATTCAACTCCATCCTCTTGTGTGCGCAGGTTTCAATGCAGATTTTGATGGAGACCAAATGGCATTGCATGTTCCTCTTTCTATGGCTGCTCAGGCAGAGGCGCGTTTTCTTATGCTCTCGTCGTTTAATCTTCTTTCTCCTGCCCAGGGAGAAGCCGTTGCTGTACCTAGTCAAGACATGCTTCTTGGTTTGTATAGTATGACACATGAACCTATGCCTTATTTCAGTAATGAGGAGGTATTTTGGGGCAAAGATAAAGACTCAATACTTTATTCATTTCCTTGTTTTTTAAGCGGATGGGAAGTAATTGAAGCTTATCAACAAGGGTTTATTAGTCTACATTCAAATGTTTGGATCCAATTAGATACAATTTCTTTTCCACTCGATGACATTCGTAATGAAAAAGATGAACAAGAAGCGAAAGAAGTTCACTGGGGGGCACAAGGAGCAGAAGTGAGAATTTATCCAAGGAGTTTGTCGCAAAAAGGCTTATGGAGCAAATGCGCAAATTACATCTTAACAAATGCTGGTCGAGTTTTTGTTGGTCTTCCTCCTCATCGTCGTTTTTTTCATACTTGAATATCTACACTTTTTGTTTTTATTTAGTACTAAAAACATTTTTTATTTCGATATATTAATTTATTTTAGGAGTGTAGTGATGGAAAATCAGATCATTCAACTTAAAAAACAGAATAAGTATCAGAATGAACGAATTGTAATAAACCAAGGAATAGACAAGAGCTCACTGAAAGCTTTAATTGCAAAACTTACACTGGAAGAAAGTGGAACCCAACCTGTTGCAGAGAGACTTGATCGACTCAAATGGCTTGGCTTTCATCATGCTACCCAATTTGGTACTTCTTTAAGCATTGAGGATCTTTGGATGCCGTATGCAAAAGAGTGGCTGATTCAGGATGCAGAATATGAAGAAAGAAATTCAGAAAATAGTTTAGAAAAGGCTGATATGGACGCCGTAGAACGCCTTCGTGCCCTTATTGATACTTGGTCACGAACTGGAGAATCTCTTAAAAAAGAGATGATACTTACCTTCCAGAGTCTTGATCCTTTTAATCCAATTTTTATGATGGCCTTCTCTGGAGCGAGGGGCAACTGGTCACAGGTACATCAGTTGTTAGGTATGCGTGGTTTAATGTCTGATCCACAAGGTCAGATCATCGATCTTCCTATTCGAAGCAACTTTCGGGAAGGTCTTTCAGTTACCGAGTACATTATTTCTTGTTATGGTGCAAGAAAAGGCGTTGTAGACACTGCCGTTCGAACTGCAACCTCAGGCTACTTAACGCGCCGTCTTGTTGACGTAGCGCAACATGTAATCGTTCGTTCTTCCGATTGTCATACTTCTTCTGGATTTTGGATCCAAGCTTTGCGAGAAACAAAGCAACGAAAAACAGGCTATCACTCATTTCGTCGCACATACCTCACTCTAGGTCACAGACTTGTTGGGCGTGTTCTTGCTCAAGACATTCGTTTTGATTCCAAGCTTTTAGCCGGATGCGGAGATGATATAGGAAATAACTTGGCAGATTTTCTAAGTTCTGTTTTTTCTCAAAAAATTCAATTGCGCTCTCCTTTTACATGCGCTCAAGCTCGTTCTATATGTCAATGTTGTTATGGCTGGAATCTTGCACAAGGCAGTCTCGTTACTATTGGAGAAGCCGTAGGAATTGTAGCTGCTCAATCGATTGGGGAACCGGGAACTCAACTTACTATGCGAACTTTTCACACAGGAGGAGTATTTAGTGGAGAAGTCGCAGAGCAGGTACGCGCACCTTTTAATGGTTTTGTTTATTTTGATCCCGCCCGAGCAAGACGTGTACATCGCTTTGGCGGTGATGAGAATCGCCAAGCATGGCTTACTCAAGAACCTCTTGAAATTCTTGTCCTTGGTACTCAAGCGCTTGCACTGCAAGTGCCTTCTCTTACTTTAATATTCCTTCAACCAGGACAAGCTGTCCTTTCTCGGCAGGTTATTGCAGAAATTAGATCTTCTCTTCTTACTTTTACTGAAACTGCAAATAAAGTCATTCATGCAGATCTTAATGGTCAAGTTTTTCTTCAAAAAGGTGATCGTCTTGAAACCATTTATAACGATTTGCTTTTTGAAAAAGAAAAAAATGATTCTCGTCTTGCTAGAGAACGGATGACTTCCTTGCGACAAGAGGTTCGTGCCTGGGTGATGTCAGCTCAGGAATTACGTTTTTCCAAGCAGCTTCAAACGTTTGGTTTATATCAATTGAATGATATGATTCAAGCTGAAGCGATTCTACAAAATAAAATTCTTTCTTTTTCTAAGCCTCGAGGAACTCTGTCGTTTGAATTTGCTGCCAGTATAGCAACTTTTCAATGCTCCGATACTGTGTTTTCAAATCATTTTCCTTTTATAGAGCGATGTGGTAGCCTTTGTTTTTTTCCGAATGGGTCAACAAAAGAATCAATCTCAAAAAAAAAATCAGGCCTTTTGTCTTTATTTTTGTCAATCCGTACAAAAAAGAACATTCGCTTTACTCGATCTAAATGGAATTGTCTTGATTTGCTCTCTTATAAAAATTATAAAACAACAGTTCGCTGGCCATCAGACTTAGCACGCGCAAAATTTCAAATGAGAGAGGTAGACTCTTCTTATTCTGCAACCTTGTTGCGCCCTTGCCCTATGTTTCCTCGAGATGAAAAAAAATGTCATGGTTATGTGTTTCTTTCCCAAACTTTTTTTACTAAGAATACAGGTAGTTTTTTGCAAAAAGTTGGCGTTTATGATCAACATTGGGCACAATTACTTCTCCGTAACGAGGATTATGTCGGGTTATATCCATGGAATCAAGGAATCAATTTCGAAAAAGATTTGTCCCCTTGGGCTCACGGTACTTTTATACAATCAGTTGATACTGTTAACATATGGTTTCCTAGGCAGACCAAAGGTCTTTTACATAAACTAGAATATACCAATACGAAAGGTTCTTTCTTAATAGACAATTTGGGGAATTGGCGCTTGGACGGCAATTGGACCGGTTATTTGTTGAAACCAATTTGGGTGTCATCGATTGGATTACAAGCTTTATATAGTCAGTTAGGGTCATGGATTTTGCCAAGAAAGTTACCTTTATATTATTCTAATAAGGTAAAAACATTTTCTGGTCATGTAACAAAAATGTATGCGAACTATTTAATACTTCGACATGGTATTCCTTATCTTGCTAACCCCGGCACAGTCCTTTTTCAGGGCCCTGGTAGTCCGATTTGTCAAGGAGAACCTTTGATTGGTCTTGTATATACTCGTCCTAAAACCGCAGATATTGTCCAAGGCTTACCTAAAGTAGAACGCTTACTTGAAGCTCGGATATCTCACCCTCTTGTACATTATGCTAAAGAACTCTTTTATAGGCTTTTTCAAGCAAATTATCAAAGATGCTTTCAAAAGGGTAAAGATCCTAAGTCTCTTGTATATACAGAAGCAAACATTGAAAAAGCACAAGCTTTTCTTTTAGATGCAGTCCAAGAGGTCTATCAATCTCAAAAGGTAGGAATTTCAGACCGTCATTTGGAACTTATTGTGCGACAAATGACTTCATTAGTGATAGTGAATGGAAATAGAGAGATTAGAAATCAGCCAGGAGATATTGCTCGTCATAGACAAACTTTTTCTTATAGCAAAATCTTAACTTCTCCCGTACCAACTCATCCATTGATCTTGGGTATTACCAGAGCAGCTTTGACTACTGAGAGTTTTCTTTCAGAAGCCGGCTTTCAAGAAACAAGCCGCGTACTTGCTCGTTCAGCTAGCCGAGGAAGGATTGATTGGCTTAGGGGTATCAAAGGAAGAGTTATGATTGGAGAATTAATTCCTGCGGGGACTGGTGTTTTATCTATAAGCCCTCTTTTTTTATCTCCGATTGCTTTGAAAAGTAAAAAACAGCTTTGGTACGATTCAAATCAATCATTATTGAATTCAAAAGATTCTATCTTGGATTTAGTATTAAGCATTCAAAAAACAATTCCGGAATCATAATTCCGGAAAACCAAACCTGAGGGTACATAAAATATTTGGTAAAGATCTCCACTAAAAAAAATCATTTTCAATCTTTTCGTTTTTTCGATTTTTGATAATTTAGTTTTTTATTTACATTCAATGAATGTTTATTAGGGTTAATGTTGATCTATAAAAGTGCCCACAATTTGTGTGGGCCAATCTGTTTTATCCCTTTGGTAAAAAAACATTCTAGATTGCTTGCTCTTGACGCGAGCCCAGAGTAATATTGAGTGTTGTTTAAAGATATAACTTTTTTAAATATTTACTTATAGTTCTTTGTGAGCGCCCATCGTTCAAAGGATAGGACAGTGGCCTTCTAAGCCTCTAATATAGGTTCGAATCCTATTGGGCGTAAAGGAGAGAGAGGGATTCGAACCCTCGGCAGCTCAAAGCTGCACCGGTTTTCAAAACCGGAACAATCGTCCACTCTGTCATCTCTCCCTGTTTTGTAGGATAGCTTGCATGTTCGTTTATTGGGCTTTTGCTTGAGACAAAAACTATACAAGGAGTTGCGATCATGTAAATGATTTGAGGAAGATGGGGTTGTAAGCAAACCTTATGAGCATCTAGCAAATCGCTTGCTGAGAGGCAAGAGGTGACAGCTGCTAGTAGAGCCTTAATAAACCAAGAGGGTTTTCCTTCTAAGCTTTTATTTGCTTGTGCTTCAAGGCAATCCATGGAATAAGCGTAAGTTTTCGATTCAAAATATGTTCAGTCTTATTTCTCTCTTTGAAAGAAGACCATCTTAAGCAGCATTACGTGTAATGGATTAGCTTTCTGAGTTTTTAACCTTTTTCAATCAAAAAAACATGTACCCAAGCCGCGAAGGCTTACAGGAGGACAAGAGCAGGTATGTTTTCTAGTTAGTCCATTCATGCAGATAAAAACGATAGATCAGTCAATCTGGTGAAACGAGCCGGATGAAACGTAAAATTCATGTCCGGTTCTTCAAAAAGGAAAATCGAAAGGTTCTCCTATTTCTGCAAGCAATATGATCCTTCCTTTTCAACTATCTCTTTTTGCTTTGGTTGCCATCTCTTTTTTGTTAGTCATTGGGGTCCCAGTAATCTTGGCTTCGCCTAATGGATGGTCTAGCTCTAAGAATCTTGTGTTCTCAGGCACCTCCTTATGGATTGGACTTGTTTTTTTGGTGGGTCTTTTGAGCTCTTTTACTGGATAAAGGAGTAATCAATTTTGTTTTTTGTTTACTAAGTAATATAATTTTTAATGCACGCTCTGTAGGACTCGAACCTACGACATCAGGTTTTGGAGACCTGCGTTCTACCAACTGAACTAAGAGCGCTTCATTCCTTTAGGGCTGACAGGATTCGAACCTGCGACATTTTGTACCCAAAACAAACGCGCTACCAGGCTGCGCTACAGCCCTTGTACTTTCTATTGTACATCATATGGACGTGGCAGACGAAGTACAATAGCTAACCTCTTCTATGTTATTTTTTGAAAGAGTAATCTTTCTATTCAATTTTTTTGATTTAAGGAGCACTGCTATGCAAGACTTAAAAACGTATCTTTCTACTGCTCCTGTATTAGCCACCTTATGGTTTGGCTTGCTTGCTGGTTTGCTAATTGAAATCAATCGCTTTTATCCCGATGCTCTAGTACTTCCTTTCTTGTAGTGTAGTATCGTCATTTCAATACTTTCAATTGTTTAGGGTCCCTGATTTCTTCAGGGTCCCTAGGCCATTGACCCTTTTTTTCTCCTCCCTACCCTACAGACTTATCTTATATGGCAAAAGCCAAAGGCGCAAGAGTTACCGTAACGCTCGAATGTACTTTGTGTAATGAAAATCGTTCAAAACGATCGGCTGGAATTTCACGATATACGACTCAAAAGAATCGTCGTAGTAATCCGGGTCGTCTTGAATTAAGGAAGTTCTGCACTCATTGTAACGAGCATACCCCTCACAGAGAGATAAAAAAATAAATAAAAAGGTTGAACATGAAAAGAGAGAGAGAGCTCCGTCCTGCACGGGCATCTCGTCGCCGCTTTCCCCCAGTGAAGTCTGCTGAACAAATTGATTATAAAAATACTGATTTGTTGAGACGTTTTGTAAGCGAACAAGGAAAACTGTTTCCTCGAAGAATGAATCGTCTCACTTCCAAGCAGCAGCGTGCAATGACCTGTGCGATCAAGCGAGGCCGTCTGCTTGGGTTATTGCCTTTTCTTAATCGCAAGGATTAGCTTTCGACTAAAAGAGAAGGAGCTTGTAGCGTGAAGCTAAGGAGAGCCGAAAAAGCTTCAGGATCACAGACCCCCATTTGGGCCAAAGATCGACGATCTAGGGCAATTCCCATTTTCCGCAGTCTATGAATTGCAAGGCTGTAACGGTATCCTTCGTGCGCCATCGCAGCATTGAGGCGCACGATCCAGAGACGGCGCAAGTCTCGCTTGCGCCTCCCTTGGTCTCGGTGAGAATATTCAAGTGCTTTTGTTGCTCGTTGACTAGCAGTTCGAAAAAGAGTTGATTGAGAGCCTCTGAAGCTTTTAGTCAGGGCAAGAGTTCTATTTCTACGCCGTTTTGCTACGTAGCCTCGTTTGATTCGAGTCATAAGTAGGTTTATTTCATTAAAATGTGGGCTTGAATGCATTCATAAGCCTAGAAGTCAATTGATTAGCCGAGTTAGCAACAATTATTAACCTCTCTCTCTTGACAAGAGTTTAACAGTATGCCATGATGTTTAATAAAAGTTGAGGGATTGTAGTTCAATTGGTTAGAGCACCGCCCTGTCAAGGCGGATGTTGCGGGTTCGAGCCCCGTCAGTCCCGTTTTGTTTCAATAAGTAATTCCAGTAATGCTATTTATTGACCTTTGTGTCTTTTAAAAAGCTAGATTTCATTTCTTTTTTATTTTATATTATAAGTCTTATAAACTTTTCTATTCAAAAGTTTAAAAAGAATTGAGTAGCTCTCCCGCCCGCCATCCAGGTTTTTTATACGCAAGAATCTCTGCTGATTTGCTAATTTCGAAAAAAGGGTTCACCTGACCGGTTTTTTTGTTTATTTCGTTGGATAATTGATCCTTAAAAAGATTAAGAGGAAGAGAACCTGGAAGAGATTGGATTATTGAATGACTAGTACTAGAGTTCCAAATAATTGCAGTAATTTCTTCTGTTTCTAGTCTTGCAATCGTTTGTCCGGGCTCTAAGTTAGCCGAGTAAGATAATTCAGCGAGCCTCCAATTTGACTTTTGGGTTTCTTCTTGTGCCCAAACGGCTCGAGACTGCATTAGAGAAAAAACATTTTGTAAATTTGGCCATATCCACACTATTAACCAGGTTATCATTTTTTGAATTTCATAAAATGTAGCGTATAAATCACTTTCTGATCGATCTGTCTCATTAAATAATAACCATCGCAGGTCACTTGTACTATAAGTCAAATCCCATCCTCGATGCATTCCCGTGCTAACAGCATGATAACTTCTCCAAAGAGGCCCACATTCGTGAGCGCTCATAAGCATCCCGCTTGTTGCAATCTCTGCTCGTTGTGCTGCTGTTAAAGACAAAGGCTCAGCAGCTGAAGCTGCTGGATCTTCAATGCTTCCGGTATGAGGGTTAGCTCGATCAAAAGTTTTGGATAAAAGTTTCCGAGTTCGCTCTTTCATCCGAATCTTACGTCTATGCTCTCGGCTTCGTATCCATTCTGGCATAGTCAAAAATTCCATGTGTTCCTTAAGCATAGGCCTTAAGTACTCTGCAACCTTTGGATTCTGTGCAAGGTTTATCCACATTTGATCGACTCTCTTATTATCAGCCTTCCATCTATTATCTTTTAATTCTTGCATTTTAATCTCCCAGCTTTTTTGCGGGTTGGAGTCAGTCGGGTCTAAGCCAAATAGTCTGTGATGTATTGGCGATAAGTCATTCATTACATAACTATCTACATATGTGGCTAGAACATGAAGACGACGATATGGAGCTACCCATACTTTGGTACAGATTGGATCCATTTTTTCTTCTTTATAGATCCATTGAAAAAAAGGCATCCAGGCATGTAGAAAGTGAAGATCATCAAGACTTATATCTTTTGAAAAAGATCCATCTAAATGCCAAACTCGATCGGGTTCTTCTGAAAAGATTCTTACATTATTATTGCTAGGAAAAGGATTCGTAATAAACTCTCTTAGTTCTAGATCCGTAGGAGCATCCTTTAATGGGCTACCGCCTGACCAGATTAGAAGAGCAGCACCGGATTTTTTATCTTGCACCTCACGCAATTCTGCGACTTCAAGAGGTCGACCGTATTCTTCTGGGTTTATTTGTTCTTCTTGTTGAAAAGAATGTGGGCGGGGCATATGAAAGAAATAAAGGATGAGAGGTTCCCAAACATAATTAAGATGCAAGAGTTCCTCATCTTTTACCATAACTTGAAGTGATGGGTAGGGCATCGTAATAGGCCGAAGCTCATCGTAGTACCGCTTTTTTCCTCGCCATCCAAAATATGGATACAAAGATGCTGTATGAACAAATGGTTCTTTTCCTCCTAGCGGATCTTCTTCATCAAGTCCTGGAAATCGGAATAAGAGAAGTGGTAGCGATTTGTAAAGAGAAAGGGTGTTCTCTTCTCTTGCTTGTACAATTCCAACTCCATTGCTTAAAATTGGGTTGCCATATGACTTGTTTTTGTACACACTTTTTAGACTTCGTTTTTTAAAAGAGTGCAGAGGATTCGTAAGAGGAGCAACAAGGGGATTTTGTTTTGCAAGAGCCCATAGCAATTGCCAACATATATCGATTATTGGCTTGTCCATTTGTTTGAGCTGTCGACTTATACCTATGCGGTTCATAAAGAATCGTGATTTAAAAATTGCTTGCTCTGAGTCATTTTCAAGACATTCATAATATAAATCTCCTCCTGCAAGAAGCGCTAAGGAACGAATCATTTCTGACCAAGCGGCAGTGGCTGTTGGGTCTCTTCTATAACCTATTGGATAGGAAGGCTCTCCAAATGCAAATCGTTCAAGATAACTATAACGAAAACGTGCCTCTCCAGCATTGTAAACAGGAAATCTTGTTACACCAGGAAGAAGAAAAGCACTTACAACCCACTTACTAAGATGACGGTATATATGAGCGCGACCATCGCGAAAGAAATAATAGGGCGAAAGACGCGTCATACTAGCTTGTTCTTCTCGCATAAGAGAACGTAAAGCTTTTTCGATACGGGTCCAAATGGGAGTAATCTGATGAAGGTCTTGTAAATAAGAAGCTCTTTTCCACATAAAGAAATTAGATGCTGCGTCTGATGCACTAGCAGGGTTATGAGATTTGTTTCTTCTTCTCACGAATAAGGCATCGTCCCATCCCCATTCTTTCCCCCATTGAAGATGTAAGCTTGCTTGAGCTTTACATAAGGCTATTTCATTTACGAAACTATGCATTTCTGCTAGAGTGTAGCCTTGACTCCGGGGAAGCACCTGTTGTAACATTTGATCTTTCAATTGAAAGGTTCCCATATTCATCATAAGAGCTTGAAAAATACGTTCTCGGTCTACCCAATTTAGACCTTTCATTGTATAAACTTTGCGCCATCTTCGTTTTCGAAGCAATGGTTCTTTAATTGTGAGAAGAGTTCCAACACCAAATCTTATGCCGTAGCGAGTTCGAGGAAACTTATCTAAGAGCCACAAAAGATATAAGAGAGCGGCAGGTGGGTTCCAATCATCGGGATTAAGAAGCTCCATCGTCTCCCATCCAGTAATTCCACCCTCTGCTGGTAAAGCAACCCATTCTCGTATATCCTGTTGACCTAAATTGGCCTTAAGAGCTAGCTTTGCTTTCCGAATCTCTGGAGGGTCATCCTCTAGCTCTTCAATCTCATAGTCTTCTTCTTCTGCTTCTTTTTCTAATTGGTTTGGCATCCCTAAAATATCCCAATAATCTAATGTAAGATATCCGGAATTTGGAAGAAAACCAAACATTTTTTCTTCATAAGATAGGCCTCCCATAGATGACCGCTCTCGTAATTCTCTGACAGCTAAATAAGAATTACTATGTTCTGTCTCATAAAAGATGTTCAAGCCTTCAATGACAAATAAACAAGGAATCGTTGCAGCGGCAATCATAAAATGCCGGACCATATAATCTTCTGCAATGGTTTGAGGACGATCCATACTTGGAGCAATTGTGCCATCATCTAAAATTTCGTCTTCTCGTATTATCTGAAACAATGGACCTGGACCACCGTTCGTTGATCCATTTGAATGAACCGAAGAAGTGCCCCCAGCGCTTCCTCGTGAAGAAATACCTTTTCCTTGCCGAGAAACATTTTTCTCTATTGAATTTTGACCGAATGTCCATTTCATTGAAATCGTTTTTCCGCTCATGCTCATTTGATCTTTATAAAGGGACCAATCAAGTTTTAATTGAATTACTGGCAATCTCCAATGATCTGAAGCAAGTTGAAACCACTCATCTCTTCTTGATCCGATTGGTTCGATAAATAGACTTGATTTCGGCATAAGGATATCTCGTATACCTGCATCGCAACGAGTATCTATCCCAGCAATTGTAGAAAGTTCTGCATCGCAAATATTTGACATGCGTAGAAAAAGGTTAATCATTCGAATCCGTTTGGCTACAAAGGTTCCTCCACCTGGATGATCCAATGTATGCTGGGCTCCAGCTAGCATTCCTTTATGATTTATAGCTCTTTCTAATGTCCACTGAAACCGACGCTCGTTCCCACGCTTTTCTAAATATCTTTTTATTGAGACGGGCACAATATGCCATATTCTCCATCCTAACGAATAAAAAAAACCAACGAAACGAAGGGGTATGAGTGTCCACCAAACAACGTTATAAAAAAGATGTCTTGTTAAGAACAAAGTGAGTTGAGCAATTGGGTTTTTCAAAATTACTCCAAGAGCGTCATCACATGACGGCCCTACTCGACGACTCAAATGATGAGCTTGGTCTAGTTGCTCAACCAAAATGGAATTGGTTTTTGTATGCAAATTTATACTTACCAGAGTAACTTTGTCATAAACAAGTTCTGCAATATTTTCTATTGATTCTGCTACATTAACAATCACACGAGCAACTTCAAAAGACATCCAATTTATTAACCTAGGTTTTATAGACAAGACGACTAAGGGAGAAATGCCTATACGAAAGAGGTTTTGAAATTGCATAAACCGAGGTTGAACCCAACTATTTGCCCGCAATTGGAGGCTGTTAACCACTTGTGGCCAAAAGCTATGAGTAGGCTTTTGTTTCCAGTAAAGATGCCAAATAGATAGAGGTGATAGGCTTATTGCGCCACGTAATTCCTGTCTCGGAGTGTTTTCTTCTTGATATTGGATGACTAATCCCACTCCGCATGATATGAATAGAGCCCACCACAGGTCAAAGCTTATTAATTGGAATGAAGGTGTAAAAATTGAACTAGAATATGCTCGACCCCGTAATGACAAGATTTGGTAGAACAAATGAGAAAGCCTCAATAAATTTTGTTGATCAATCCAAGGTTTTTGACTTTTTTTTTGAAACCAATGAAAAGTTGTTTTCTTCAAAAAGCATCCTTTCCAGTCAGAAAAAAATTTATAGTTTAAATTTTTAGATTTACTATTAAAATTAGAATGCTTATAAAATTTTTTTGTCCATTGCGTTTTACTTTTCGTTTTGTCAAAGTCGACTTTTTCTGTCCACAGATTTCTCTTAAAATATGTTATAGAAGATTGATTTTGAAATTCAATGATTGATTTTCTTTTTTCTCGAGAATAGCGAAAATTTTTATATTTTCCGATTTGTGGAGTTTCATATTGATTGTCTAAAGTTTTAATATTATTTCTAGTTGAAATAAAAGTTTGTTTGCTTTTCTTATCTTTTTGAAAGTGGTTAAAACTTTTTGGAATCTTTTTTAGTAAAGCTTGATTTTTTATATGCCAATCTTGGATTGTTTTTGCTAAAAAATGGGTATTTGAATCACCTAATTGAGACCAAATCTGTTTCAATTTCTTTTTTATATCAATTTGTTTTTCTTCAGGAAGTAAAAAATTCTCTTTTAAAATCACTTGTTGCATAGGTTTAACTCCTCTATTTTCTTTAGAGGAATCTTCGGTTTTTCGGAGATTCAAGAATTGAATAAACAGCATCTGATCAAATTGGGAAAGGCTGTTTTTTAAATTTTTTGAAACAATAAAAAAAAAAAAAGGATTTATCTGCTTTGAACTCGGTTGATTAAAATGTTGAAAATTGTTTTTTACCTTTGTGCTTAAGCTATACGCATCAATATGTATTTCAAGATCATTTTTTTTATGAAATTGGTTCATTTTAAAATATGAATGCCAATATTCTTTATTTTCATACAATTGGTTTGTTTTTAAAGTCATTTGTTTTGGTAAAATTCTAACTTTAAACGTTTCATTTTTGGTAAACAAATTGAGCCTATATATCAATGATCTTTTGTCGTACCACGTGTTTGAACGAAGTAAAGGAGATTGAGTCTTAATTATAGACTCAAAAAAATCAAACGTTTCATCTTTGCAAAGCTTGAGTTTTCTGCAATTTATAAAAATGTTTTGATTTTTATTATCTTTTATTTGTTTGTTTTTTAAAATATAACTCCCATAACGAATCAGTGATTCCTGAATTGTCTTATTTACTTTCCAGTCCTTCGCAATTCGACTGGGAAGAGTGCTGGACTGACTCAATGGGCCCAAAAAACTGATTAAGTCCATAGTTCTGTTCGCAAATATAGACTCGGATGTTTGAAAAGGCCGCGTCCAGGGCATAGACCAAAGCGGTTGGCTTTGTGTCCTATTTATTATAGCTTGCGACAAAAAAAAATCTTTTAATACATTTATGGACGATACATTATCCAAATAAAAAATTTGATTTTTATCATTTTTCATTTGATGGGTGCTTTTATTGATAAAAGCTTGAGAAGAGCCTGCTATCGAGCACTTAAACATCCAAAAGTTTCGTTTTTAGAAACGGAAAGAGACTTGTATTGCATATGTATTGTTCCTCAAGAATAACAGACTTTGTGTTGGAAAAACTCTTATGGCGTTAAGAGGATGTCAAGCTTTTCTTTTTTGCCCCGAAAATTTTTATTTACAAGCCTATGTTCGACTTCGACTATTTCTTCAATAGAATGAGAAAAATTAGCTTTCCAGAGGGCTACCAAAAACTTTCGCAAATTTTTCTTTTACTAGAAGACCAGAATCAATAGGTTCTAGAGGATCTTTTCGTAGCCGGTGACGTAGACATAATGGAATGACTGTCAAGATATCTTGAGCAGTTACTTCATTTCTTCCACCAAGCGCTGCAAGTGCCTTAGCAGCTCGATAAGTAACAATATCTCCTCGAAGTCCATCTACGTCTAATTCAGAGCATACTTGTGAAATTTTGATCTTGTGATCATAAGAAATTTCTACTGATTTTAAGCGCTCCCGTGCTTGAATCACTTTTTGTCTCATGCTTTCTTGAGAAGCTTCCCATGCTTGTTGAAAAGCTTCAGGTGCTTCTTCGAAAGAAGCTCTTTGTTCAACAATCTGAACCCGTAGCTCCGGTTCTTTTACTGTACCAACTTGAGCATGCATACCAAAACGATCGAGTAATTGAGGACGAAGCTCTCCTTCTTCTGGATTGCCAGATCCGATGAGTATGAAACGTGCTGGGTGAGATACAGAGATACCTTCTCTTTCTACGGTGTTCCATCCCGAAGCTGCTGCATCGAGAAGTACGTCTACTAGATGATCGTCGAGTAAGTTTACCTCGTCTACATAAAGTATGCCACGATTTGCTTTTGCTAAAAGGCCTGGCTCGAAAGCTTTAATGCCTTCTGTAAGAGCTCGTTCAAGATCAATCGTGCCGCATACGCGATCTTCAGTGGCTCCTAATGGAAGATCAACCATAGCAATTCTTGTCTTTGTAATAGGAATTTCCTGATTGTTTATGACTTTTTTTCTTACTTCATGGCTCATTAACTGCGGATCCCGTGGATCTGAATTAAACGGGTCGTTTTCAACAACTTCAATCTCAGGCAAAAGGTCTACAAGTGCTCGAACAGTTGTTGATTTGCCTGTACCCCTGTCTCCCATAATCATAACTCCACCAATCTTGGGATCAACAACATTGAGTAGCAACGCTAGTTTCATCTCTTTTTGTCCGACAATCGCAGTAAAAGGAAAAACCGAGCGTTCATTCTTTTTTTCGGGAGTAGACTGCATAGATTCACTTTTTAATAAATACTTTACTTGATTCTGATGGTGCTTTTAGACAGCCCCAACGGAAGGGGCCGTCCTACGGGGGGCAGCTATGTTTAGTTTGAGCTAGCCAAAAAAGCCTCAGTATGCTCTTGTATTGCTTTTTTGAGAATCTCTTCGGCTTCTTCGGTGAATGTCTTTGTAGAGCGGATAATTTCACCAAACTTTGGTTCGTTTGCTTCAATGAAACTCCTCAAAGAGGCAAGAAATTTCCTAACTTGGCCTACTTCAATTTTGTCCAAGTATCCATTGATTCCAGTATAGATAGTAGCCACCTGTTGCTCAACAGAAAGCGGAGCAGTTTGAGCTTGTTTCAGTAGTTCTCGTAACCTTTGACCACGAGCCAATTGGTTTTGCGTGGCTTTATCTAAGTCTGATGCAAATTGTGCAAAGGCTTCAAGTTCAGCAAATTGAGCTAATTCAAGTTTTAGCTTCCCTGCTACTTTTTTCATTGCTTTGATTTGAGCTGCCGATCCCACTCGAGATACGGATATTCCCACATTAATTGCAGGTCGAATGCCTGCATTGAACAAATCTGCAGAAAGAAAGATCTGTCCATCCGTAATGGAAATAACATTGGTTGGAATGTAAGCAGACACGTCTCCTGCTTGTGTCTCTACAATAGGAAGAGCCGTCATGCTTCCTTCACCTAATTGAGAACTAAGTTTTGCAGCTCTTTCTAATAAACGAGAATGAAGATAAAAAACATCTCCTGGGTAAGCTTCGCGACCCGGTGGACGACGCAGTAACAGAGACATTTGTCTATATGCTTGGGCTTGCTTTGATAAATCATCGTAAATGACCAAAGCATGCTGTCCTTTGTACATAAAGTATTCAGCCAGTGCAGCTCCAGTGTACGGAGCTAGAAACTGAAGAGTAGCTGAAGAATTTGCATTTTCTGCAACTACAATGGTATATTCCATAGCTCCACGCTCAGTCAATACATTCACGACTTGAGCCACAGAAGAGGCTTTTTGTCCAATTGCTACATACACACAAATGACATTTTGACCTTTTTGATTTAAGATGGTGTCAATTGCAACTGCTGTTTTACCGGTTTGTCGGTCTCCAATGATGAGCTCTCGCTGTCCTCGTCCAATAGGAATCATAGAATCAATCGCCAGTAAACCTGTCTGCATAGGTTCGTATACAGAACGACGAGAAATAATTCCTGGAGCAGGAGATTCAATTAGGCGAGAATCAGAACTATCGATTGCTCCTTTTCCATCAATGGGATGCGCAAGCGCGTTTACTACTCGGCCTAAATAAGCTTGGCCTACTGGAATTTGAGCAATTTTACCTGTTGCCTTGACCGAGCTGCCTTCTTGAATAGTAAGCCCTTCTCCCATTAACACAGCACCTACATTATCAAGCTCTAGATTAAGAGCAATGCCAATAGTGCCATCTTCAAACTCTAATAGCTCTCCGGCCATTACTTTGTCTAAGCCATAGATGCGTGCAATTCCATCTCCTACCTGTAGAACCGTTCCTACATTCATGACTCGCACTTCTTGCGTGTACTCTTCAATCTGCTTACGGATAATACTGCTGATCTCATCAGGACGGATGGTGACCATAGAGAAAAAGGAACAAGTTTGAGTGGAAAAAAGCATACAGAAAGGTAAGGGCATACCAACCCTATCCTTTGGGCAATGGCTGTTCAAATTTTAAATCTATTATTTTAGTAGACCAATTCGTTCTGCATTGTTAGTAATTACTGCCTCTTGAGCCTCTTTATGAAGCTGTGAACGAATTGCTTCCTGTGCCCGTTTAAGTGCAGATCTAGAAACACGAAGTTGGACACGTGATTTAGCTCGGCTCAGCCCCAAACGTAAGGAAGCTTCTCTCCAAGCTTCGATTTCTTTGAATGCTCCTTGTCCAGCCCAAAACATTGCTGATTCATGCTTATCCATAGCAAGCATACCTTGTATGCGAATGTTTTTTGCTTGTTTTTTTGCCGCCTCAAGCCCATCTTTTGCTTGTTCTAAACGAGCAGTTGCTTCTGCGTATCGATTGTCTGCATCTTGTAAAGAAGCTTCAATTGCTTGTTTTCTTTCAATCAACAAAGAATTAATAAGGCCACTTCCAAAGTAGGCCAAGATTCCAATAACAACCCCTAGATTGAGAAGATTTGTCTCAAATGGGTCGCTATTTATGCCCCAAGATGACCCCGGAGAGAGCCATTCAAAATCCGGCCAGATGCATTGCACCATGCTTTCTCCTTACACTAACAATCTCCCATCCTGAGCGGCCAAAGCCCCCAAAAAGGCGCACCTTTTTAGTGAGTGATTCCTTAAGCACTATTTCCTGCGGATTTTTTTCTACTCATACTGTGCATCGTTCTATGTACAGTTTTTTTCCAACTTTCAAAAGATGAAGTTAGATTTGAAGATGAGAAAAAAAGCTTAGATTGTAGGCTATTTAAGTTGTCTACTAAATTCCGACTTTCTTACTCGAACTTATTTGGTTTTTATACAAAAGGGTTTGCAAAAAGAAGTGCCAAAGCAACAACTAGACCATAAATAGTTAGCGCTTCCATAAAAGCCAAACTAAGAAGGAGTGTGCCACGGATTTTTCCCTCTGCTTCAGGTTGCCTTGCAATTCCTTCTACTGCTTGACCAGCAGCAGTTCCTTGACCAATTCCAGGACCAATAGAGGCTAGGCCCACTGCTAGGCCAGCAGCAATTACAGAAGCAGCAGAGATCAATGGGTTCATAAAAAATTCCTTCATTTTTACAGTAAGGCAATGGGCAACAATGGAGTTCTTTCCTTGCCTTCCAAGCCAAACATTGATTTTTGACTTGGATTAATCAATTGATTCAACATTCGTTTAAATAAGAGAAGATTCATATATACTCTTTCAAACGAAAAGTAAGTAGTCAAAAAAATATCCACTTGATTTTCAATTATACCCTTTTCCTAAGATCACAAAAAGGATTTTATCTTGCTTGTTTAAGTAAAAAAACAGTTTTGAATTTTCTTTATACAAATGTCTTTGTTATTTTTTTAATATTCATTAAAAATATTCTATATATATTTGTGTTTTGAGTTACGGTGAATTTGAGTGTAAAATAAAATGGGGACCTATAAGATTCAGAGCAGAGGAGTATTTATGAAGCTGGCTTATTGGATGTACGCGGGCCCTGCCCACATTGGTACTTTGCGTGTTGCAAGTTCTTTTAAGAATGTACATGCCATTATGCATGCGCCTCTTGGAGACGATTATTTTAATGTAATGCGCTCGATGCTTGAAAGAGAACGAGATTTTACACCAGTTACAGCGAGTATTGTAGACCGTCACGTTCTTGCTCGCGGATCTCAAGAAAAAGTTGTTGAAAATATTACTCGCAAAGATAAAGAAGAAAGACCTGATCTGATTGTTCTTACACCAACCTGTACTTCGAGTATTTTGCAAGAAGATTTACAAAATTTTGTAGATAGAGCTTCTATGGGGGCTGATTGTGATGTCATTTTGGCAGATGTCAATCATTATCGTGTAAATGAGCTTCAGGCTGCTGATCGAACTTTAGAGCAAGTAGTACGTCACTATTTAGAAAAAGCAAAGCGACAAGGATGCCTTCATATAAGAAAAACAGAAAAACCTTCTGCCAATATTTTAGGCATTTTTACGTTAGGATTCCACAATCAGCACGATTGTCGCGAATTACGTCGCCTATTGAAAGAACTAGGTGTTGAGACTCATCAAGTTATCCCTGAAGGAGGATCCGTTAGCCAATTGCAGTTTCTACCAAACGCATGGTTCAATATCGTGCCATATAGAGAGGTTGGATTAATGGCAGCCGAATACTTAGAAAAAGAATTTGGTATGCCTTATGTGTCTACAACTCCTATGGGAGTCGTGGATACCGCCCGTTGCATTCGTGAAATACAGAGCATTCTTAATTCTCAAGCAGGTCATGAAATGGTCGATTACCAATCTTATATAGACCAACAAACACGCTTTGTGTCTCAAGCTGCTTGGTTTTCTCGATCTATTGATTGTCAAAATTTGACTGGTAAGCGAGCAGTTGTTTTTGGAGATGCTACCCATGCAGCCTCTATGACTAAAATCCTTTCTAGAGAAATGGGTATCCAAGTAGTATGCGCAGGTACTTATTGCAAGCATGATGCAGGTTGGTTTAGAGAGCAAGTTGCTTCTTTCTGTGACCAAGTTTTGATCACAGATGATCATACTGAAGTTGGGGACCTTATTGCTAAGGTTGAGCCAGCAGCTATTTTTGGAACACAAATGGAACGACATATTGGTAAGCGTCTTGATATCCCCTGTGGGGTCATTTCTGCACCGGTTCATATCCAAAACTTTCCTTTGGGTTATAGACCTTTTCTTGGATATGAGGGCACAAACCAGATAGCTGATTTGGTATATAATTCTTTCACCCTTGGGATGGAAGATCATCTTTTAGAAATTTTTGGTGGACACGATACAAAAGAAGTAATTACAAAATCTCTTTCTACAGATACCGATCTACGATGGAGTGCTGAGGGACAAGCAGAACTAAGCCGGATTCCTGGATTTGTACGCAGCAAAATCAAACGAAATACTGAAAAATTTGCTCGCCAAAACAATCTGAATGAGATTACAGTGGAGGTTATGTATGCTGCAAAAGAAGCATTTAGTCAGTAATTATGAATAAATAATTGAATCTCTGTCTCATGTAAGTCTTACATGAGACACATGCTTTATCTACTCAAAAGCAATTTGAGTCGGTTTTTTTTTACTTTATTAAAAGAAAAGTATTAAAAAAATGTTGTGCTTTCTATAACAAAGTAATTAATAAATAAAAATCTGTTGGTTTTTTATATTCTTTTTATCCTTTGCTTCACTTTTTTTCTTTATTTGATTTTTTAAGCATATACTATTATATAAATTGCTGATTCTATGTCTTTATTTTTGTAAATAGCCTTGTAAATATTTACAAACTTTTATTTTGCTTTTAATTATACAAATAAATATTAAAAAACTTCTTATGTTTTTTAAGCTTTCAAAATTGTTGATAAGGAGTCTAATAACATTATTTGACCGAACGAGCTGCACGATGCCCTATCGACATCGTGCAAGCAATTATCGCTTAGAAAATTGAGAGGACTTACGAGCTTTTTTAAGCCCATATTTTTTTCTTTCTTTTACCCGAGGATCTCGTCTTAAAAGACCTTGACGTTTAAGAGGGCGACGATTGTCGGCTTGCATTTTGCAAAGAGCTCTAGCCACCCCTAAAGAAATAGCTTGAGCCTGAGAGGATAACCCTCCACCACGTACCCTTGCGACAATATCATGTCTATTTTCTTTGGCAAGCGCGAAAAGAGGAGCTTTAACCGCTTGAAGATAAGCAGGGTTATCTTGAAGATACACGCGTCCGCCGGTACCATTGATCAAAAGACGGCCTTTGCCTTTTATGAGTTGAACTCTTGCTACAGCACATTTACGTCGACCTGTACCTAAGAGTTTTATTTGTTTTAAAACACTTGTTGAAGCATTAGACGTATTGAAATTTGCCGAAGTGTTTAATGTCATTATTCTTATTGCTTGATTGGTTATAGGTTAAGAAGATTGAATCTTAAGAAATCAAGTTTTTTGCATCCAGTTCGCAAAAAAGCGAACTTTTTTAAAAAATTTTGCTCTTATTGAATTTTTTTTTTTACATACTTGTTCTTTGAATCAAATTGTTTATGAACCAGGATGTTTGAAGGCACTGTTAAAGCAAATCGTAGAAGAGGGATATACACTGCAATTGCCTGTCTGGCAGCTCGTTGCATCGCTTCAATAGGCTGAATTGTTCCATTGGTCCAGATATCAAAAAGTAATAAATAGAAATGGTCTTGTTCTTGCTCGTTATATATCTCAGAAGTGAAAACACTTTGCTCTTTAGATAATTCGTTTTTTACTTGTTCTTTTTTTATAAAATGAGAATCTTTTTGATCGAATGTATCGGATATTATTTCTTTTTTAAGACGTGAAGCGTTCTCGTTGAAATCAAATCCGGTCCGTCGTTCAGTTTTTTGAATTTGATAATCAACTTGAAGAATTGGATTAAATCGTGCATCAAGAAGAAGTCCTTCTTCGTGTTCACCTCCATCCCGAATTCGAAAACCTGACCCTCTTTCAATAGTAAGTTCAAGCTCAAGTTCTAAAGGAACAACTACAGTTAGAATCGTTTGATTAGGGCTCAAACAATGTATACCTTCCGGTAAAAGAATATGTCTTGCTTCAAATACACCAACTTTTTGATCTATTTTTAATACAGCTGTTTTTCCTTTCATCGGCATGCCTAGCAGCACCACTGAAGATAAATTCATCATTATGTCACGAATGGTTTCTCGAATTCCGGGAAGTGCGAGGTATTCGTAACATTTTTTTCCCCTTTTTGTAAGCCATGAATGTCTAATTTTTAATGTACTAAAGCATGTTCCTTCAAAGCCTTTTAATAAACAACGTCTTAGACCAACAGCAAGAGTTGTAGCTTCTGAATAAGATAAAGGAGCAAGCATTATTCGTTCATGGTGTAGAGAAGTTGATATCTGTACCTGCTGTAAAGATTGAACTCTATATCTAGACGTCGGAGTCATGGTATCTGTCTCGTTGTGATTCTAGAGCCTTCTTTTCTTGGGTGGTCTACACCCATTATGAGGAATAGGCGTAACATCTCGTACTAAAGTTACACTTAGTCCCCCAATCCTTAGTGCACGCAAAGCCATATCTCTTCCTGGCCCTGGTCCACTCATTAGGACTTCAGCTTGCTTTAAACCTTGATCCAGAGAACGTCTTACTGCACTTTCAGTCGCCATTTGACTTGCAAATGGGGTACGCTTTTTGCGTCCTTTAAATCCGCAGGCTCCTGAAGAAGACCAAGATAAAACTCCACCGCGTAAATCAGTAACAGTTACAATAGTATTATTGTAAGTTGCTTGAATATGAACAATACCTTTAGGAACTTTTCGCTTAGACTTGCGATTGCTGATCTTTCTAAATGTTCTGGCCATCTGCTATGATCTTTTTGTTATTGATTGAAGCCTTTTTTTTTATTTTCTTTGTTTTATCTAAGCCCCCTTTATAAAAAAAATAAAAAAAAGAGGGTGATGAGAAAAGCATAAAACATTATCCTTGTCTCTGTTTATGTTTAGGGTTGTTACAGAGAACCATAACTCTTCCCCGTCTTCGAATCAAACGACAACTTTCGCTTGGATAGGACATCTAAAGTTGTCCTTCTTTTTAGAGCCGGACATGAGCTTTTTTTCTGCTCATCCGGCTCTGGCCTATTTCTCGATTAACAGTTTTAACAAACCTAGTTAAGAAAAGGCAGCAAACCTATGAACTTTTTATGAGTTGAGGTTGCTTCCTTTCATCCAAAAATTGGATGTTAATCCATTTGCCTGGGCCAGCAATTAGAGAATTTTGGAGCCTAGCTTGTACCGTTCCCTCTTTGTTCTTATTAAACACTAAACTAACATGCTCTGTGAATGCTAGTCTTTAGATTGTTTAAGAGGGAAAAGCATATATCTGTGCATGCAGTTATTTCGATACTTCGTTGCCAGTTAATGATTATCACCCCATCATTCTTTTAGATTTATGACTGGCTTTTAAGCCTCATTTTCTTCCTAGCTTTCACGAACTGCGTCTCCACAACTCGTCTAGGATAATCGTATCTTTTTAGCATCATTTAGCTTTCAAGAGTTTCTCACCCATGGTAATAGACCGCAAACAGATCTTACGCACTGAAGCACGTACCTTCATATTAATTTTTGCGTTACTAAATTATTGATTATTTATTCTCGAGTAATAATCGACCTCAAGCGATTTTAAGCTTCAACTGATTACCAAATAAAACATAATACTTCACCCCCAATCTTCTTTTCTCTAGCTTTTTTTCCAGTCATAATTCCTTCAGGGGTCGATAGGATGGCAATCCCTACTCCTCCTAATACTCCAGGTATTTCTTTGTGATTAAAGTAAACACGTAAGCCTGGTTTGCTTATTCTTCGAAGGCCGGTAAGGCAAGGCGCTCGATCTTTCCCTTTATAACGAAGTGTAAGACTTATTTTTGGTTTTTTACCAGGAATACGTAACCAATGCTCAAGATAGCCTTCTTCATACAGGATTTGAGAAAGGCTTTCTGTCACTTTTGTAGCAGAATATTGGGTTGTTCTTTCTCGGTTCTTACTAGCATTACGTATAGATGTGATCAATCCAGCAACCGTGTCATTGTTCATTCAATTGAATGTTCATATAAATCAATAATTGAGAGAAGAATCTCTCTTTATTTCATTCTTTGATCAGATTTTTTCCCTATTTAGGCCTAACAAATATAGTAATGTTACAAGTAGGCTTTCTAATTGGAAAAGCTCGGCCTTGTGCTCGGGGCCGAAAGCGCCGCATCTTAGGTCCTTGATCAACCCAAGCATTGCTTATATAAAGTTCAGCTCTCTCTAATCCGAAATTATTTTTTGCATTTGCCCCTGCTGCATACACTACTTTTAAAATGGGGATCATTGCTCGGTAAGGAAGAAACTCAAGCAAAAGTAGCGCGTCAAGATAAGTGCGTCCTCGTATTTGATCAAGCACCCTACGTACCTTATAAGGGGACATTGTGACTCCTCGAAGTACAGCTTTTTTGTCTAGCTCATTATTCTTTATGCGAACCATATAAAGCTCCCTAAACTATCGACGTGATTTCTTATCTCCTTTGGGGTGACCACGAAAGGTACGGGTTGGAGAAAACTCTCCCAATTTATGTCCTACCATTTCATCCGTAATAAACAAAGGTATGTGTTCTCTTCCATTATGTACACCAATTGTGTGCCCAATCATGAGAGGAAGAATTGTAGAGCAGCGTGACCATGTTATTACTACTTCTTTTCCGCCCTTTGCATTCAAACGCCTTATCTTGCTAAGAAGATGATCTGCAACAAAAGGACCCTTTTTTAAAGATCGTGCCATTTCTACCTCTTCAATCAACCGTTGGTTTTTTTATAAAACAGACTTACCAGACTTGCGTCGGCGCAAAATTAATACACTACTATGTTTGTGACGATCCCGAGTACGTCTTCCTAAAGTTGGAAAACCCCATGGGGTAAGTGGTCTTTTGCGGCCTACAGGTGCACGCCCTTCTCCTCCACCATGAGGGTGATCCACGGGGTTCATTGCAGCTCCTCGTACTTTCGGACGACGACCTACCCATCTCTTCCAGCCTGCTTTCTTTGCAGGTAAACCCCAACCTGAGTGCCAGCTTACTTGTCCAATGACTGCATAACAACGCTGAGGGACTAAACGAACTTCACCAGAGGGCATACGTAAAGCAGCAAAAAGCCCTTCTTTAGCGATTAGTAGAGCTAAAGAACCAGCTGCTCGAGCAATTTGTCCTCCTTGTCCAGGCTGTAGCTCGATATTGTGTACTGCTGTTCCTAATGGAATACGCTTTAGAGGGAGAGCATTACCTGCTTCAATCGGGGCATTTGGACTTGCAATTAAGTGATCACCTCTACGCAATCCCCGACATCCTAAAACGTAGCTCTTTTCTCCGTCCTCATAGTGAACCAAACTGATAGGGGCACTTCGGTTTGGATCATATTCAACTGTAGTCACAAGACCAATAATCTCCAATTTTTTCCGTTGAAATTCAATAAGACGGTATTTTCTTTTATGTCCTCCCCCACGATGACGACTAGTGATTACACCCCGATTATTGCGTCCTTTTTTACGATGCTGACCCGAGACTAACCGTCTCTGAGGACCAGGTTTCCAACTATGTCTCTCCCATTCCCATACATAATTTTTCTGTGCCTTTGAGCGCAATAGCCTTAATTTCCGGCTAACTACTTTCATGTTGTATCCTTTTTACGCCTATCGATGTTACTCAATCATATATTAATTTCTGAATCAAAGCAGATTTTCAAACTTTGATTTTATTTTGCAATAAACTTTTTGTATTTCTATATCTATCTGTCAGACTGTCAAAAATTGGATTTTTATTTTGTCAACGTTTTTTATGACAATAGAAATGTTTAATATTGTATACAAGTACAACATATAACTTTTAACAATAAGTTTATAAGCGTAGCTCTAAAATAGTAAAATTGTCATGTCTTTCATAAAATAAAAAAAAGATTGCTTTGCGATTGTTCCCAAATGTCAATACACTTTTAAATGGTTTGCTAGTATTTTTTAAATAGCCTACTTTAACATTCAAGACTATTTATATATAACCAAATGAAGTTTGTATAGTTCTCTTCATAGTTTGAAAACAGCTTGTAGTTTTTTTTATTAAAGGGTAATCACTTTAACAGTTTGGTATTTTTTAGCGATTTGACAATGAATGGAATAAGAATTTTGCATCCAGCAGGAGTCGAACCCGCTAACTCTCCAATTATGAGTTGGGCGCTTTCACCGTTCAGCCATGGATGCATTCTTTTTTGTTATACAGTTCTTTAAAAAAACAAAGTTTTATGATAATTTTTGCTTAAGGCGGTTCTTTTTAGAATGAAATGAACGCAAATAGTATAATTTACTTCTACGAATTTTATATCGACGAAGCACTTGAATAGTTGCAATCTTTGCAGAATGAAGAAGTAACACTCTTTCAACATTTACGACTTGTGCCAACCGTCGTAATGTAAGTGTTGTACTTGCTTGATTTGAATGAATTCCAAGTACTGTACCTTGAAAGGGTTGAATTCGAGATTTGTTGCCTTCTTGAATTAAGACTCCGACCCTTAATAGATCTCCAGGTCCAATGACTGGAATGCTGGGCTTACATTCTTTTGCTTGTAATTTTCCAAGTAATTCTTGATAGCTCATATTCTGTTTCTGATTTTTTTAACGATCGGTTTTACTACTTTTGACAACGTTTGCTTTGCTTTTTTATACATTTTTCAATCTTTCAATTGAAAGCTATTGGCGGAGACAGGATTTGAACCTGTAACCTCAAGGTTATGAGCCTTGCGAGCTACCTAGTTGCTCTACTCCGCTAATTCTAGTTTTATTTAAGTATATTAGATTCAAACTTAAATATCAAGCTTATCTTTTGAGCATAAACTATTCTTTTTCAATTTCAAATAGTCCAAAAGTTTAACGATTTACTGCAAAACTTTACAATCATTAATAATTTCATTTCATTTATGTTTTAAAAAAGATTACTCGGATTTGCTGTTTTCTTTTTAAAATAAAGTAACTAAGTAGAGATAAACTTTTTTTTATTGTAAATTGATAGCACAAATAAATGTTTTAAAATTTTTTTTATTAAAAGTAGATGCATTTACATGATAGTTTATTGAAAATAAGATACTTTCTGATGTATGTTAGTAAATACATTCTATATTTTGATAAATTTGATAAAATAGTTTCGTTAACTATTTCTAACCGACTCCCTAAAATATTCAATATTAGGTATTCTAATTGATCGAGAACTCAGGTGGCGGAAAAGAAGTAAAATTGCAAAGCAAATTTAGAGTAGCGAAATAGGCTATAAATTGACTATGACTATCTCTATTGGAAAATCCCCTTCGGAGCCAAAAGGTTTATTTGAGACTGTAGATGACTGGCTTCGTCGTGATAGGTTTGTATTTGTTGGTTGGTCAGGTTTACTTTTGTTCCCTTGTGCTTATTTTGCTCTTGGCGGTTGGCTTACCGGAACAACTTTTGTAACATCATGGTATACTCATGGGTTGGCAAGCTCTTACCTTGAGGGCTGCAACTTTTTGACTGCTGCCGTATCAACCCCAGCGAACAGCTTGGCTCATTCTCTTTTACTATGGTGGGGACCGGAAGCTCAAGGAGATTTCACTCGTTGGTGTCAACTAGGTGGTCTTTGGACTTTTGTAGCTTTGCATGGTGCTTTTGGCTTGATTGGATTCATGCTTCGCCAATTTGAATTGGCTCGCTCTGTGCAATTACGACCTTACAACGCCATTGCTTTTTCTGGACCTATTTCCGTTTTTGTATCTGTGTTCTTAATTTATCCTCTTGGTCAATCAGGTTGGTTTTTTGCTCCAAGTTTTGGCGTTGCAGCAATCTTCCGTTTCATTTTGTTTTTCCAAGGCTTCCATAACTGGACACTGAACCCTTTCCATATGATGGGTGTGGCTGGTGTATTAGGAGCTGCTCTTCTTTGTGCAATTCATGGCGCAACTGTGGAAAACACTTTGTTTGAAGATGGAGATGGTGCGAACACTTTCCGTGCCTTTAACCCTACACAGTCCGAAGAAACATATTCCATGGTTACTGCAAACCGTTTCTGGTCTCAGATCTTTGGTATTGCTTTTTCGAACAAACGATGGCTTCATTTCTTTATGCTTTTTGTTCCTGTAACTGGGCTTTGGATGAGCGCAATTGGTGTAGTAGGTCTTGCTCTCAATCTTAGAGCATATGATTTTGTATCTCAAGAGATTCGAGCTGCAGAAGATCCTGAATTTGAAACTTTTTACACAAAAAACATTCTTCTAAATGAGGGTATCCGAGCCTGGATGGCCGCTCAAGATCAGCCTCATGAAAATCTTGTATTCCCTGAGGAGGTCCTACCACGTGGAAACGCTCTTTAATGGAACTCTATCCCTAGGCGGTCGTGATCAAGAGTCTACTGGTTTTGCTTGGTGGGCTGGAAATGCTCGACTCATCAACTTATCCGGTAAACTTTTAGGAGCTCATGTGGCTCACGCTGGCCTAATCGTATTCTGGGCAGGAGCTATGAATCTTTTTGAGGTAGCTCATTTTGTTCCCGAAAAACCAATGTACGAACAAGGTTTGATTCTATTGCCTCACCTTGCTACACTTGGGTGGGGAGTCGGCCCAGGCGGAGAAGTTGTTGATACATTTCCTTATTTTGTATCTGGTGTGCTTCACCTTATTTCTTCTGCAGTTCTTGGATTTGGAGGTGTTTATCATGCCATTCTAGGTCCTGAGACTCTTGAAGAATCATTTCCTTTCTTTGGTTATTCATGGAAAGATAAAAACAAGATGACAACCATTCTTGGTATTCATCTTCTTTTGCTAGGTGCTGGTGCTCTCTTACTTGTAGGAAAAGCTTTATTTTTCGGTGGTATTTATGATACATGGGCTCCTGGAGGGGGTGGAGTGCGTAAGATTACTAATTTAACACTTAGCCCTGCTGTAGTGTTTGGTTACCTTTTAAAATCTCCTTTTGGAGGAGAAGGTTGGATTGTAAGCGTAGACAACCTTGAGGACATCATCGGAGGTCATGTCTGGCTTGGATCTATTTGCATCCTTGGTGGTATTTGGCATATCTTAACGAAGCCGTTTGCGTGGGCACGTCGTGCACTCGTTTGGTCCGGAGAGGCTTACCTTTCCTATAGCCTTGGTGCTGTGTCTGTAATGGGCTTTATTGCATGCTGTTTTGTTTGGTTTAACAACACTGCATATCCTAGTGAATTTTACGGACCTACAGGACCTGAGGCATCTCAAGCTCAAGCTTTCACTTTTCTAGTTCGAGATCAAAGACTTGGGGCAAACGTTGGTTCAGCTCAAGGTCCTACTGGCTTAGGTAAGTACTTAATGCGATCTCCGACAGGAGAAATCATTTTTGGTGGCGAAACTATGCGTTTTTGGGATCTTCGCGCTCCTTGGATTGAGCCTCTACGTGGTCCTAATGGTCTTGATTTAGGAAAATTAAAAAGAGATATTCAACCTTGGCAAGAACGACGTTCTGCAGAGTATATGACTCATGCACCTCTGGGATCTCTCAATTCAGTTGGCGGCGTTGCTACAGAAATTAATGCAGTCAACTATGTTTCTCCGCGGAGTTGGCTCTCTACTTCACACTTTGTACTTGGGTTCTTTTTCTTTATTGGTCACCTTTGGCATGCAGGTAGAGCACGTGCTGCTGCTGCCGGTTTTGAAAAAGGTATTGATCGCGATACTGAACCAGTTCTCTCTATGGAGCCTTTGAACTAGAGATTCGATAATTTACACGAGTCGGAGAGAATCTATCTCCGACTCGCCGTATCCGCATTTTTCTAAGAAAAATCAATTGAGTGATTTTTTAGTACATATGAAACTTTTTACTCTTTCATTTTTAATACGTCTCTTTTTTATTTTATTCCGACGATGAGCAAAGTACAAACTGGTCTTTCTGTGTTACGTAGCTGGGTTATACGCTTTTTAGATCAAGAATTAGAAATAGCTTGCACGGCGGTGCGCAAGATTCAAGAAATTGAAAGAGTTTACATTCGTTATCAAGATGCACCACATCTAACCTATGATCAGTTTCAGACTTTAAGGCTTTATTTAGATACAACCCGAGAACAAGCTTTAGATGAAATGGAGCAAAGTCTACTTCATTTTGAAAGATTTTTTTGGTTCCGAACAGAACAAAAACAACTTACTTTTCAAAACAAGCTTTGGTTTATTGAAGGAATTGTATGGGAAATAAATCAATCAACAGAAATTCTTCAACAACAGCTTAAAATCAATGGTCTCACTGCTGATGAACCAATTGGGCTTATCCCTAGATCAATTGCTCGAACGTTTTCACGTTTACAAACCGAGTTGGATCCTGATGCAGAACCTTTGCTTATGCAAGAGTTTAAACTGATTCGTTACCAAGCGATAGCCTCGTTTCAATTTTTTGGTCATTTGTTATTTTTTCCATGGGTATCTCAAAATATTTTGAAAATCTTTTTTTTTAACCCCATTCTTTCGCATTGGTGGAATACAGGACAACAAGAGCTTTTTCTTAATTCTTTTCAAGAAGAAAAAGCACTTGAAGAACTTCAAAAATTAGAGGACACTGCATGGCTTGATTTACTTATGGCTTATTCATCTGAGGTCCCTCTATCTCTTTTTATCAATACAATTCATGAAAGAGCATTACAACTTGTAGCAAGTACGAATGATTCTAGTATCCAAGCTTTAGTGCAACTTTGTACTGATGGGGTTTTTGTTTGCACATTGCTTTTATTACTTGTATTTAGTCAAAGAAAATTGTCTCTTGCTCAAGTGCGTGCTGTCAAAGTTTGTGGGTTTTATAAAGATGAAAAAATGCTAACCAATCACAAAAAGTGTTTGGAACAGTAGCATGCATTGATTTTTTCAAGCTTTTAAAAAGTTGAAAATTTTTGATATCACAATTTAGTTTTTGTTATTTATTAACTTTTTCTAAAAGTAGATTGTTTATTGCTTTGCTATTTTTGATAGCGTGCAGGTGGATATTGACCGGCCCAGAGAGAGCGTTCCGGTTTATTTCATTTCAATATGGTCCACAAGTTTTAGAAAAATTTTTAAGTAGAACAAATATTGTGAAAAATCACCCTAATCTTCAAACAGTTATATCGGTTCAAAATGCTGGTAGAGCCCAAGAAAATTTTGGGCTAAAATGACTTTCTTGGATTTTTCTATAAGAAAGTCATTCTTGTGAGCCGAGTGTTCTATTTGGCACATGCTCGGTTCGAAAGTCAAAACAAAAATGATCCAGTTTTGTCTTATTCGTTAATATATGAGCTGTTTTATAGTTTGAGTGTGCGTCTTTTAACCTATTTGCAGCAAGCTTTTTTTAGCTATAGTGAAACTAAAAAGGTCGCTGAGGAGCGGGCTATTATAGCTAGTGTTACTTTTTTTAATTTTCAAAAGGTAGTAAAAATAAATAAGCAATACGAATCACCTTGTAAATTAGATCCCAAATGAAGTGGGAATTATCAACGAAAGTGCTTGCTAATGCTCAATAGCGAGGCCATGTGATTTTAAAGGGTGTACAAGCTTAACCTTAGTAAAGATAATTGAAAGCTGCAACATATAGAAAAGTCAATTTCCATAGACAATATTTTCTATGGAGATAAGAAAAAAAGATATAATAAGCAAAGTACTTTATATTTTTTCTTATCTAGCATGAATAAGAAGATTTTTGATTAACAGATCATTTCAAATTGAATGCTAGTGAAAGAGCCGTATGAAACTTATATTCGTTTCACGTCCGGTTCAATAGGAGGGAGATAAAAAGATCCTATCTCATCGATACCATGAAAGCTTTTTTAATTTTACTTTTTACAGATTTATTAATAGGCTTTCATTCTCCTCATGGATGGGAAATATTAATTGAATCTTTTATGACATATCTTGGCTTTGCTCCAAATCAATATGTTGTTTCTCTTTTTGTTTCTACTTTTCCAGTCATTGTAGATACAGTCTTTAAGTATTGGATCTTTCGTCATCTTAATCGCGTATCTCCCTCTATTGTGGTAACTTACCATACGATGAGTGAATAATCTTTCTTCTCCTTTGTTACGTCTACAGGTACCATGAGGTAAGGGGTGAGCTTAGTCTCTAGGCGCAGGGGAGGATCATTGATACATCTATCCAACAAATGCTCCATCATAAAAGTTTTTTGTTTAAAACCTTTCTTTTTTTTATTTCCATTATAAGTTTACTAGGTTTGCCTAGCTTTTCTTATGCATATCCTGTTTTTGCTCAGCAAGGATATGAGAATCCTAGAGAGGCGACTGGTCGAATTGTTTGTGCGAACTGTCATTTGGCAAAGAAGCCGGTAGATCTTGAAGTTCCACAATCTGTTCTTCCCAATACAGTATTTGAAGCTGTAGTAAAAATTCCTTATGATTTACAAGCTAAACAAGTATTAGGCAATGGTAAAAAAGGAGGGTTAAATGTAGGGGCTGTTCTTGTACTGCCTGAAGGGTTTCAACTGGCACCTCCTGAAAGACTTTCTCCCGAGCTTAAAGAAAAAGTAGGGAATTTAGCTTTTCAACCTTACAATTCTGAACGTAAGAATATACTTGTTGTAGGACCTTTACCTGGAAAAAAATACCAAGAGATTGTATTTCCGATCTTATCTCCTGATCCAACTACCCAGAAAGGTGCATACTTTTTAAAATATAGCTTTCATGTTGGTGGGAATCGAGGACGAGGACAAATTTATCCGAACGGAAGTAAAAGCAACAATACTGTCTATAGTGCGTCTTCGACTGGGACAATTACCCAAATTTCTAGTCGAGAGAAAGGAGGTTTTGAAGTAACAATTGAAGCTGCTGATGGAGCTAAAGTAGTAGATGTAGTGCCGTCTGGGCCTACATTGATTGTATCGCAAGGCGATGCTATTAAAGCTGATCAACCTCTTACAAATAACCCAAATGTTGGTGGTTTTGGACAGGCTGACGCCGAAGTTGTTTTACAAGATCCTACGAGGCTTACCGGCTTGATTCTATTTTTTGGTTCTGTTGTGATTGCTCAAATTTTCTTGGTTTTGAAGAAAAAACAATTTGAAAAAGTTCAGCTTGCTGAGATGAACTTTTAGGATCATTTCATTTGCTCAAAAGAAATTGACTCTTTCTATTTCAAAAAATAAACCAAGCATTCGTCCTTTTTGCTCAAAGCCTAAGTTAGTCAACTTTTTGCAAGGAACTTTACAATCAAAGTACTCACAATTGAGTACAATCAGCAACTATGAGCATCAATAGGCCCTGTCTATTTAGGTGTACCGAACAACAACTGTTTCTTTTAAAAAAGAAGTTTTTTGTTTTGTATAGTAGTAATTATAAGTCAATATTTCATCGAAATATTGTTCTTTTTATACTCCGAGAAAACAGACTGTTGTCGCAAAAGTGTGGCTTCTTTTTTTTCCGAACAAACATATGTTTTTTCGGATTTATAATTCTTACGCATAGAAAAAAGAACTTCATTGATTTATTTTTTATAACGAGCAAAAAATCGTACGTTCCTATAAAAACAAATCGAATAGTCGGTGCTCACTTTCATACCTATACGTTAAGCATTCGGTGTCAATCGAATTGCACCGAGCAGACTTTTCAGTGGGATACGATTATTCATACTCATCCCTTGGCTAAAGAGGTAATTGATTACTTAGGTGGGGCTTTCTCTGCTTTTTAAGAGCACCGTTACCAAATATTTTTGTGATTCATATGCTTTAGTGGTATAATGATTGTGCAGGGAAAGGTTACTATGTGCTACACAAAGTTTGTGTGCACTGATCTACCCAATTTAGCCGCTCCATCTACAAGGAGTAATCTAAGAAAGGAGGCTCTCATGTCGGGAAACACTGGGGAACGCCCCTTTGCAGACATTCTTACAAGTATTCGCTATTGGGTTATTCATAGCATTACCATACCTTCTCTTTTTGTTGCTGGCTGGCTTTTTGTAAGTACCGGGTTGGCTTACGATGTGTTTGGAAGCCCTCGTCCAAATGAGTATTTTACAGAAGATCGTCAAGAAGTTCCCTTAGTGACAGATCGTTTTGGCTCTTTAGAACAAATTAACGGCTTTACCAAAGGAATTTAGGAGGCATTTGTGACTATCGATAACAGTTCTTATCCAATCTTTACTGTCCGATGGCTCTCGGTGCACGCTTTGGCTGTTCCTACGGTGTTTTTCCTTGGAGCAATTACTGCAATGCAATTCATCCAGCGTTAAAAAACCTATAGGAGCATCGACATGACCGAGCCTAATCCAAACAAGCAGACCGTGGAGCTCAATCGGACAAGTCTCTACTGGGGACTTCTTCTTATTTTTGTGCTTGCGATCTTGTTTTCAAACTACTTTTTTAACTAGCCTGTTAAGGGCAAGATAGCCTATGAGGCTATCGTTTGCGCTCTATAGCTATAGAGAAAGAGTTACCGCTTTGAGTGAATACCAAAAAGAAGGAGAGAAAATGTCCAACACTGGAACCACTGGAAGGATTCCCCTGTGGCTGGTTGGCACAGTGGCTGGCCTAGCCGTCATTACCCTGGTAGGGGTGTTTTTTTATGGGGCCTATTCTGGTTTAGGATCATCCCTCTAAAACCTTAGGTCTCAAAAAAAGCTTCGAATTAATTTGAGGTCATAAGCCTTTTTACTAGCCTGGCAACTCGACTTTTGAGGAAGTTGCCAGCGTTAGACGCTCAAACTTTTTTTAATCTGTGTTCAAAATATTATTATAAAAACCTAACCCTAGGTGAAGGCTATGACTAGCAAAGAAAATATCTCTGATTATGAGTCACAAGAGGAGTTTTTGGTTCATAATGAGCCAAACTATAGTCATGAAACTATTTTGCTAAGCTCTCTTTATGGACAAGTATTACAATTTATCCTTTATATCTTTAGTTATATTTTTTTAGCTTGTACTTTTTATTGTATTTACTTCTTTTATTTGCTTCCATCGTGTGGGAATAGAACCTCCCCATCACCTGTCTTCATGACGATAAGTATGACTGTATCTAATAACCACTTACAAAAAACAACAAATTCTTTTTGCTCTCACCCCCAAAATCCGTCTGCTGTTCATTCTCTTGCAAGCAATGAATTGTCTCTTATCTCAAGAGGTGTACCGGGTTCAGTTAGGAATCCACAGGTCAGGATGATTTATTACAAAGAGCCCAAAACTACTAAGCCAAACCAGCGAGTTCTAGTAAAGGAACCTGCTTTTCAACCTTCTTGTCTTCCGGCTTTGGCTATGCCTAGGCCAACCAAAAAAGGTAGAATACGATCTTCCACAAGAGAAAATTTCGAAAAAAGAGATCTGTGCGGGGGAAATACTTCGAATCCAAATATGGTAAAGTATCATGCGCAAGTTGTCGTGACTAGTATGAAGTATGCGTGCTATTATCAATGTGGTATGGAATTTAGTAGGCACGTGCCGCATATTGTTTTGGCTCTACCGAAGTTAATTCTCATCATAAGGGAAAATGCGATTGAAGGTTTCCAAACTTTACCACTCGAGCTACAAGAAAAGGTAGCGAAAGCCGTACCTCAAGTCGTACCTCAGTTGTCCAACTTTGAGAGTGGGCTCAAGCTGGTCGAAAAATTCACTAATAAAAAAGAAGAAACGAAAATGAACCTCACTGAGCAATTTAAGCAAAGGCAGTCCGTGCGTCTTAACGATATCAAAAACGATCCGATCTTAAAAAATGAGATCCAAACAGCGCAGGGCACTGATTTCGAGAATTTCGTGTCAGGCAGAGAGGGGACTCGTTCTCGGTTTAAGGCCTTGAAAAACATTTGCAGAGAGGATAACATCAATCATTGTGAGCGTTGTTACAGGAAAGGGAATCTCAATCCTATTCGGAATGTTACGCTTGCCGTTGGTTATTTGTCTGATTGGGATTCAAATTATCCATTAAGTAAAGGCAGCGATCGCTTTATACAAAACGTGCTTTCCACAATTTCGTCAGTTGCAAACCAAAACACTCAAGACCTTCAAAACAGAAGGAGTCTGGAAGATTCCTCTGTGCAGCAAGAGCCTGATTTTGTGGTGTGGAGACTTGTGGGTCAGGGCACGAGTTGTTTAGATACGCGTTTCAAGAATGCGAAAAAGGGCGTCTCTCCGAACAATCTTGCTTCTTGGAAGAAGCAGGGCAAAGAGCTCATCTCCGAGAGCTTTGCAGAGGCTTCAACCGAATTGGAAAAGAAGGGAATTCCTTCTGATAAGCTCACTAATTCTCTGAACAAAGTCCTTTCTGAATACCTTGAACTGGAAGAAGAGGATTAAAAAAACTGAATTGATTGATGTGTTGAGTGGACCCTTCTCGAACCTCGAGAAGGGTCTTCTTTCAATCAAAAAGATTGTTTTTTATTCATTATAAAATTGATTGAAAAGACTATTCTTTACGTTTTTTTACTAAAAAAATGAGTAGTTTTATTATTTATTATTAAAAGGTTAACAAGATTTGTTAAAAAAACTTAGATGAAGTAAGTCTAGCAGAAGAGGATATGGGCACTTTCCATCGCTTGAATGCTCTATTAAAAATTTATCCAATTCAAAAAATTAACATTCTAAAACATACATATAAAAAGGGAATTCTCTACCCGCTGAACAACCTTGCCGTTGCGAGTGCCTATCTTGCTAATTTCAATTTTCAAGCTCGATCCTATAAAGGAATTGATTATTTAAGAGAAGGTGTGCTTGGACATGCATTGTTGCTTACGAACGATACATGCCTCAATCTCCAGGACATTATGATGTTGCAGGACTCCGCTTGTAATACTGATGATACAGAGTTTTGTTTTGCAAACTTGAAGCTTTTTGCTTATACATTGCCTTTCGTCTCGCTCTTGATACCTGAAGCCGACCAACGAATACCTTTGATAGATATAAAAAATATGAAGTTGTGGAACTAGCTAGACTCCTCACTCATGGCACAAAGCATTGATAAAGGTATGACGGAATATGACAAAAATGAAAAAACAAAAATCTCTGAGAAGAGTATGTTTTACATTATTGGAAAATATGCTGATGTGAGCAATAAGGGAAGAAGGTTTCTGAAAAAATCGTTTGATTGGATATGGTTTGGTCCCGGTTGCACTGTGTGGATGTAGGCATCATGCTCGAGATGTGCGATAATAGATGTGTGCGGTCTTGCTTCAGATGACTGCTGACTGGCAACTGTTCTAGCACCAGGCTATCGGATCGGCAAAGACTGTGTGTGTTTGCTGTCTGTGTTGGTGTCAGGGTCAATGGATTGAATGCAAGCCGCGTGTTTGTTTGTGTGGTCTGAAGAGAGGAGAAATCTCGATGACAATAAGCCCTCCAAAACAAGAAGTAAGAGTTGTAGTCGAACGAGATCCGGTAAAGACATCCTTTGAGCGATGGGCAAAACCAGGCCATTTCTCTCGGACTCTCTCAAAAGGTCCTGCTACAACGACATGGATCTGGAATCTGCATGCAGATGCTCATGACTTTGACAGCCAGACAAGTGATCTTGAAGACATCTCACGAAAGGTGTTTAGTGCTCACTTTGGTCAATTATCAGTAATCTTTCTATGGCTGAGTGGGATGTACTTCCATGGGGCTCGTTTTTCGAATTATGAAGCATGGTTAAGTGATCCGACTCATATAAAGCCGAGTGCTCAAGTTGTATGGCCAATTGTAGGTCAAGAGATTTTAAACGGGGATGTAGGCGGGGGTTTTCAAGGCATTCAGATCACCTCTGGATTTTTTCAATTATGGCGTGCAAGTGGGATTACTACTGAGCTTCAGCTCTATGCAACAGCGATTGGCGGCCTCGTAATGGCAGCTTTGATGCTCTTTGCAGGCTGGTTCCACTATCATAAGTCAGCACCACGTTTGGAATGGTTCCAAAATGTTGAGTCAATGCTCAATCACCATTTGGCAGGACTTCTAGGTCTTGGTTCTTTATCATGGGCCGGTCACCAAGTCCACATCTCCTTACCAGTCAACAAGCTGCTCGACGCTGGTGTGGATCCGAAAGAGATTCCTCTTCCTCACGAATTCTTGCTGAACAGAAGCTTAATGGCATCTTTATTCCCAAGCTTTGAGAAAGGTCTCTCTCCTTTCTTTACCTTAGATTGGGCAAGTTATTCTGACTTCTTAACCTTCCGTGGTGGATTGAATCCAGTAACGGGTGGGTTGTGGCTTACAGATACAGCGCACCATCACTTGGCAATTGCCGTGCTCTTTTTGGTAGCTGGGCATATGTACCGGACAAATTGGGGCATAGGTCATAGCACTCGCCAAATCTTAGAGGCGCATCGAGGACCTCTTACTGGAGAGGGCCATCGTGGGTTGTACGAAACGTTAACCACCAGCTGGCACGCACAGTTAGCAATCAACTTAGCATTGTTGGGTTCGCTGAGCATTATTGTGGCTCATCACATGTACTCGATGCCCCCTTATCCCTACCTCGCAACCGATTACCCAACTCAACTCTCTTTGTTCACTCATCACACGTGGATTGGTGGATTTTGCATTGTTGGTGCAGCAGCTCATGCTGCTATCTTTATGGTGCGCGACTATGACCCTGCAACTCATTATAATAATTTGTTAGATCGAGTCATTCGGCATAGAGATGCTATTATTTCGCATCTAAACTGGGTATGTATCTTTCTTGGTTTCCATAGCTTTGGTCTCTATATCCACAATGATACGATGAGTGCTCTGGGACGTCCTCAAGACATGTTCTCAGATACAGGCATTCAGTTACAACCTGTGCTGGCTCAATGGGTACAACGTATCCATAGCTTAGCCCCAGGTTTGACTGCTCCAAACGCAGGAGCAAGTACGAGCCTAACTTGGGGAGAAGGATTGGTCGCGGTGGGAGGAAAGGTTGCTATGACCCCAATCCCTCTAGGCACCGCAGACTTCCTTGTGCATCATATTCATGCTTTTACGATCCACGTCACTGTGCTTATCTTGCTAAAAGGCGTATTGTTTGCCCGTAGTTCGCGTCTCATTCCAGACAAGGCAAATCTAGGCTTTCGATTCCCTTGTGATGGTCCAGGCCGTGGAGGCACTTGTCAAGTCTCTGGCTGGGATCACGTATTTCTTGGTTTGTTCTGGATGTACAATTCAATCTCGGTCGCAATCTTTCACTTCAGCTGGAAACTTCAATCAGATGTGTGGGGAGCAGTCACCCCTCAGGGTGTCTCCCATATTACGGGCGGGAATTTTGCTCAAAGCGCAATCACTATCAATGGATGGCTTCGTGATTTCTTATGGGCCCAAGCTTCCCAGGTGATTCAGTCCTATGGGTCTTCTCTCTCCGCGTATGGTCTTCTCTTCTTGGGGGCTCACTTTGTATGGGCATTTAGTCTGATGTTCCTATTCAGTGGACGTGGTTATTGGCAAGAGCTGATTGAATCCATTCTATGGGCTCATAACAAGCTGAGAGTGGCTCCGTCCATTCAGCCAAGAGCCTTGAGTATTGTGCAAGGCCGAGCCGTTGGGGTTGCTCATTATTTGTTAGGAGGAATTGCTACAACATGGGCCTTCTTCCTTGCACGGATTATTGCAGTTGGATAGTGGATAGGAGGAGCGAATAAGCACTATGGCAGCAAGATTTCCAACGTTCAGTCAGGGTCTAGCCCAGGACCCCACCACCCGTCGTATTTGGTTTGGTATTGCTACTGCTCATGATTTTGAAAGTCATGATGGGATTACAGAGGAAAGCCTTTACCAAAAAGTATTTGCTTCCCATTTCGGTCAACTAGCGATCATCTTTTTGTGGACCTCTGGGAATCTCTTTCATGTTGCCTGGCAGGGCAATTTTGAAGCCTGGGGACGAGATCCACTTCATGTTCGTCCAATTGCCCATGCAATTTGGGATCCTCATTTCGGTCAACCTGCCGTTGAAGCCTTCACAAGAGGGGGAGCTTCAGGCCCTGTGAATATAGCATATTCAGGCGTTTATCAATGGTGGTACACCATTGGGCTTCGAACCAACTTAGAACTCTATACAGGTGCTCTCTTTTTGCTTGGCCTCGCCGCCATTGCACTCTTAGGCGGCTGGCTTCATCTTCAGCCACGCTGGAGTCCTAGTGTTTCTTGGTTTAAAAATGCTGAGTCTAGGTTGAATCACCACTTAGCAGGCCTCTTTGGTGTAAGCTCTTTAGCTTGGTCCGGACACTTGGTGCATGTGGCGATCCCTGAGTCTAGAGGACAGCATGTAGGTTGGGAGAACTTCCTTACAACTCCTCCTCATCCAGCAGGATTAGCACCATTTTTTGCTGGAAACTGGGCTGCCTACGCCCAATCTCCCGACTCTGCTGAGCATCTCTTTGGCTCTAGCCAAGGGGCAGGCACAGCCTTACTGACTTTTCTTGGAGGTTTTCATCCACAGTCTCAAAGCCTTTGGCTTACAGATATTGCTCATCATCACCTAGCAATTGCTGTGCTCTTTATTCTTGCTGGACACATGTATCGAACCAACTTTGGGATTGGCCACAGCATGAGGCAGATCCTTGAAGCACACCGTCCCCCAGCCGGAGGTCTAGGCCGTGGGCATCAAGGTCTGTTTGATACATTAAACAATTCTCTTCATTTTCAACTAGGGCTTGCTTTAGCCTCCTTGGGCGTTATCACCTCTCTTGTTGCTCAGCATACCTACTCTCTGCCCGCTTATGCTTTTCTAGCACAAGACTTTACGACTCAAGCAGCTTTGTATACTCACCATCAATACATTGCAGGCTTCTTGATGGTAGGAGCTTTTGCCCATGGCGCCATTTTCTTTATTCGAGACTATAGCCCTGAACAGAATAAAGACAATGTGTTGGCTCGGATGCTGGAGCATAAAGAGGCAATTATTTCGCATCTAAGCTGGGCCAGTCTCTTTCTTGGCTTTCATACTCTTGGGCTTTATGTGCACAATGACGTGATGCAAGCTTTTGGAACTCCTGAGAAACAAATCCTTATTGAGCCAGTCTTTGCACAATGGATCCAAGCAGCTCATGGCAAGGCACTTTATGGCTTTGATGTTCTTCTTTCCTCTTCTCAAAGTCCCGCTTTGTCCGCAGGACAGAGCCTCTGGCTACCAGGTTGGCTTGAAGCCATCAACAGTAATGGGAATTCTCTTTTTCTTACAATTGGGCCAGGCGATTTCTTAGTTCACCATGCGATTGCTTTGGGCCTTCATACAACAACTCTTATTCTTGTAAAAGGTGCTTTAGATGCCCGTGGATCCAAGCTCATGCCTGATAAAAAAGAATTCGGTTATAGCTTCCCTTGTGATGGGCCAGGACGAGGTGGTACTTGTGATATCTCTGCTTGGGATGCTTTTTATCTGGCTGTTTTTTGGATGCTCAATACCATTGGTTGGGTCACTTTTTACTGGCATTGGAAGCACCTGACTCTCTGGCAAGGCAATGTAGCACAGTTTAATGAGTCTTCTACTTATTTGATGGGATGGCTTAGAGATTACCTTTGGCTGAATTCCTCTCAATTGATTAATGGCTACAATCCTTTTGGAATGAATAGTCTTTCTGTTTGGGCATGGATGTTTCTTTTTGGACACCTTGTTTGGGCTACTGGATTTATGTTCTTGATCTCATGGCGTGGCTATTGGCAAGAACTCATTGAAACTCTTGCATGGGCTCATGAGCGTACTCCCCTTGCAAATCTTGTGCGATGGAAAGATAAGCCTGTTGCTCTCTCTATTGTTCAAGCTAGGCTTGTTGGGCTTGCGCATTTCTCAGTAGGCTATATCTTTACATATGCTGCTTTCTTGATTGCTTCAACTTCTGGCAAGTTTGGCTAAAAGGGAATTTGATTTGTTCCGCCTCTTTCGAAAGAGGCGGCAAAGCGAATTCCCTTTCTTTCAATCACCTCTTCCCATTCACTTTTTTACTTGAATCACTAACATGGCGAAAAAAAGCCTTGTCCAGAGAGATAAGAAACGAGAACTTCTTATTGCAAAGCACCGATCACAACGACATCTCCTTTTGCAAAAGGTTCGGCACGAAACAACACTTGAAAAACGTTGGGAGCTTTACAAGTCTCTGTTAGCACTTCCACGCGATAGCTCCCCGAGTCGCTTACGTCGCCGTTGTTTCATCACAGGGCGTGCAAGGGGTTATTATCGGGACTTTGGAGTTTCTAGGCATGTACTTCGTAAGATGGCACATTTAGGAAATCTTCCTGGTGTGACCAAGTCAAGTTGGTAGTCCATGACAGTCGATTATCCTCTCCTATCCTAAGTGATAGGATGAGGCTTTTTTTACGAGAAAACCTTTTTCACTTTTTGAAAGAATTGGGTTGACAATTACCTATCGATAAAACAATATATCGAGATATGATCGACGTAGAATTAGAGTTAGGCGTCAGCTTTTTCCGATTTTCGATTCTCCAAGAGCTATGCAGTCATTACGAAGTTGAATATTTACGGGCTGCTTTTTATCAAGGGACTTCTTCATTTTTTCATACGAATCTTTTTACTATTTTGTTTTTATTTCTATAAGATCCAAAGTTCTTGATTTCTTCGGGCTTTCCTATCTTTCAGGGTCTTCTTTTTTGCAATATTTTCGTTTTTCAAAGTTCTCATACTCAACTGCTGAGCCACTGTTTACAAAGCAGATGATGGTTGGCTATATATTGACTCGGATTCGCAATCAAATAAAACAAATAAAGCTTTTCCGTTGGCTTGGGATGAGCTTTGGAAGTCAAAAAAGTATTATTTGTGTTTATATGTTTGAGTGAATGGCGGAAGTTGCATCCTGATGCAACGGGCTGAACCTTCTATAAGTTGAAAAAGATTTTTTGAAAGAATTCTAAGCTTGATTCAGCCCAATTCAATGCGTTTTCTTCTTTTGAGCTTTTTCAACTTATAGAAGTACGATCAAGCAAAAGAATAAACTGCTCTTGGTTTGATGATGTTTGATATTTATTAAAGATCAGAGACCCTTCCGCAATGCAAATGAGGATTAGGCTTATCAGTTTGACAAATCGCGAAGAATCCCTGCAATTTGAAATCTTTTGTTTGAAAAATGGATTTTTTAGGGATTTTATATCGAATATATATGTCTTGTGGAAAAAATCTGAGGTTGACACTTTGGGGTAGAGAGGCTATACTGAACAGTAACAGGTTGTGAAAAAGCCTGGGTGCAACCCTCATACCCTTACAAACCAAGAATACTATGACCGCTACTCTAGAGAGACGTGAAAGCGCTAGCCTATGGGGCCGCTTCTGCGAATGGGTTACCAGCACTGAAAACCGCCTTTACATCGGTTGGTTTGGTGTTCTAATGATCCCTACCCTATTGACTGCAACCTCCGTGTTTATTATTGCCTTCATCGCTGCTCCTCCTGTGGACATCGATGGTATCCGTGAGCCTGTTTCTGGCTCTTTGCTGTATGGTAACAACATCATCTCTGGTGCTATTATCCCTACCTCTGCTGCCATTGGTCTTCACTTCTACCCTATCTGGGAGGCTGCTTCCCTTGATGAATGGCTTTACAACGGCGGCCCTTACGAGAGTGCGAACTGAATCTCTTCTTGGCGCTGCTAGGCGAACCTAGCTTGCATTGCAACCAATATGCATAAGCCTACCACCTGACCGGAAGACAAGGACCAGGAGGTCTTTGTTTAACAAGTGAATATCAGACTGTTTCAACATACGTTTCTTTTGTTGGGCTAGGCCGAATTGACTTAGTAAGGGACTGAAGCATGGTGAAAGTCAGAGAACAAACTTTATTATGTTTTGAAAATCTCTGCAAAGGTAGGGAGATACGACTAAAGTTAGACAACTTGAATCTTAGATACAACCTGAGACTTGGGACGCTTGCGTGTTTTTTTACAAAAAACATTTGTAGTATCTTTCAATGTTTATCTCGTGCATTGAAATGCTCTTTCATTGAGAAAAGAGGTTGCATACTGCGGGAAAGCCATTCAAACGGCTAAAAGTATCAAAAAAGAGGTCTACGGTCTCCACAATTGCCAAGAAGTGCAATCAGTTATGCTGTCAAAAGAAAGCCACATTTCGGTATTGAAACCTCAAATGAAGGTTAACTTACGACAGAAGAGTTCACAAACGAATCAAACCTTTTTTGAATGAAGATTGAAAAAGGTTGTTTTTTTGGATGCTAAATAGCACTTATCCAAGAACACAAATGGTGAATAGAGTGCAGATTATCAAATAACTTAGAGTCGTCAAAAAATGAGTGCACTTAAAAAACTTGATAGAATGCGCCTTCAAAAGAAACATTATCAAAGACTTTTTGACAAAGATTCTTATACTTTGCTCTGTAAGGAAGATTTATGGCTTTTCGTACAAGAAAAGAATCATTGCTTTTACAAAAACATAATTGATGAGCAATCTGTTATTCTCAATAATAACACTGTCAATCAAATTGAATTCATTAAAAAATCAAATGTATCGAATACAAGGAATGAACAAACTTATAGAAAAAAATATTTACTGTGTGAAATAATTCTTATCATTTTTAATCTATACTACAAGTCTTTTTCTCGATCATTTATTTTTAAGGATAAAGAAAATTTCAATCCTCATATCCTATTTGAACGTATAGGTAAAAATTGGAAAAGTGTGAAATGGATTCTTCAAGCAGATTTTCAAAATTGCCAAGGACTCTTGCAAAATTTCACAAACTTGTTTCAAAAACGGGTGCAAGATCCTTTTTTTTTGCGTATATTGATTTCAATATTGAATACTAAACAAGTCAATTCATCTCCTTATTGGTTTCAGATAGCAATCACTCGATTTTCTATTTTTTTCAATAATATATATTTGTATGAACTTGATACGCTTTTGTTTTGGATACAACATGGGAACAAAAAAATAGAATTTCAATTGATACCATCTATATTACAACATTCGTCAAGAAATCTCAATACAAGAGAAAAAAACCTCGTCAAGCATTTTGTAACAAAGATAGTATATGTGCGGCATGCAGGCAGCTGGATGATTGGAACAAATGGGCCCATTTCGCTTATAAAAGTTTTATTTCTTCAAGTCCATCAGTTTTTGAACGAACGATTAATGCTAAGATCTGAGGTAAACAAGGCAAAAGTTATCAATCTTTATGCCAACTCTGTTTCTTTTGCAGGTTATAGGATAGTACTCAATAATCGTTTCGATTTGCAATTTGAGTTGCCTTTGGAAAAGATGCTTACTAGTCTAAGTTTAGAAGGGTTTTGCGATAAGTCTGGCCAGCCGATGCCAAAGAAAGAATGGGCATCAGAACACAATTGGTTGATTGTTTCTACTTTTAATAATATTATATCTCAAATTGGGTGTTATTGGGGTCCAGCTTTGAATCAAGATATTTTACAGCGAATAAAGCACACTCTATATATCTCATGCGCTAAAACTCTTGCTCATAAGCATCGAACTACAGCAAGGCAAATCTTTATAAAGTATGGCAAAGATCTTGCAATCATTCATCCAGTCAATTCGCATACCAAAGTAAAAATCAATCTAGAAAAGATAGAAAAAGCATCATGGGTGCAAGCTCGAAGCTATTTTACTCAATATGATTCTTTTTCAAATATTGTTTGAAAAAAACGAGAGAATTCAAAGCAAAAAAAGCGAATAGGCAATGATTAGAAGCTTCCTTCTTGACTGATATATATTTCATTTGATTTTACTATGAAATTATGGGTTTTTCAATCTCTCCATCCATCTTATCTTTCTTGAAATAGCTCAAGCTGTTTGATTCAGTTATAATGGTGTTCGAAATCCTGTTACCTTTTTGTTGGTCATTTGTATGCAATGGCTCAGTTATTACTCTTTGAGGCTCTACGGGAAGCTATATTGGAAGAAATGGAGAGAGATTGCCGAGTCTTTGTGATGGGAGAAGACGTGGGCCACTACGGGGGTTCGTACAAAGTAACAAAAGGATTAGCAGATAAGTACGGTGATTGGCGATTGTTGGATACTCCAATTGCAGAAAATAGTTTTACTGGGTTAGCAATTGGTGCAGCAATGACGGGCCTTCGTCCCATTGTTGAGGGGATGAATATGGGCTTTTTACTACTTGCTTTCAACCAAATTGCAAACAATGCAGGTATGTTGCACTACACTTCAGGTGGGAACTTTACCACACCTTTAGTCATTCGAGGCCCTGGCGGAGTAGGAAGGCAACTGGGTGCAGAACATTCTCAGCGGTTAGAATCTTATTTTCAATCCGTGCCTGGCTTACAAATGGTTGCTTGCTCGACTCCTGTGAATGGGAAAGGGTTATTAAAGTCTGCAATCCGAAGTCAAAACCCCGTTCTTTTTTTCGAACATGTGCTCTTGTATAACATTAAACAGCCTATCCCAACTGGAGACAATTTGTCGAGTTTGGAAAGAGCGGAAGTAGTCCGTGAAGGGAACGACGTGACTATCTTGACTTACTCTCGTATGAGACACTATGTGATCCAAGCAGCACGAATACTGGTAAGTCAGGGATACGATCCCGAAGTCATTGATCTAGTATCGTTAAAGCCATTAGATATGGGTACCATCGCGCGATCAATTCAAAAAACGCATCGTGCGATCATTGTAGAAGAGTGTATGCGTACGGGAGGAATTGGTGCAACCCTACGTGCTAGCATTATGGAATATTTATTTGATGAATTAGACGGACCAGTTGTTTGTTTGTCATCTCAAGATGTCCCGACTCCTTACAGTGGTCTGCTTGAAGACATGACTGTTGTTCAGCCAGGACAAATTGTTCAAGCAGTAAAGTCAATGTGCACAAAAGAATCGGTTCAATAATTCTTGTTTTTATTCTTTCGTCCATAAATACAACAAAAAGTCGTTTATCAATAGATAGGTAGGAAGAACTGCCAATATAACAAAAAAGTGCATATCAATATGTTTTATAGACTTGTTTGAAAAAAAGAGAAATGAATCAAAATCTCTCTGCTTTTAGCTGTTTTCAAAAACGAAACGTTCTTTTATTGTATCATGGCTTATTATCAGAAGCAACACCTATAAAGAGAGAGAAACAAATATATGATGAAAAAATTGTTTCAAAAAAGAAGAAAAAGGAGAATTGAATATTCTCTTTCTAACTCAATCAAAACTTGGTAGTTTTGAGCTGATCAGTTCTGTAAGTTGGCTTTTTTGCGATAGTCTTGATAGTCTTCTTTCTTGTACAGTTATAAGGAGCAATAGATTGCATCATTTGTTTTTCAAAACAATCAAAGAGATTCAAATTGAAATGATCTTGTCAATGGAATCATAAAAAGCTTTCTCCTTTCTCATGGTACACTTATTGCTTGATGGGGTGACAAAAAGGTCAACCGTGGCCTTGCCCTGAATTATGCTCTACACCAAGACCCTATTTATCGCAAGGGCCTAGAGCGGTTATCTTGCGCGAAAAAGAAGAGGCTTATGACTGCATCCTATCTCTTTCCTGTGCTTGTGCCTCTTGTGGGGCTTATTTTTCCTGCTCTTGCTATGGCAACTCTTTTTCTTTTCATTGAAGGGGATGAGGTAGTATAAGCAGTACAAGGCCGCATCCTTTTTTTTTGGTGCGGCTTTGTAAATATCAAAAATGAAGGTTCATATGGAACAACAGTTTGGTCAAGGGGTACGACGGGATATTATTTTCGGGTCAAGGGCGAAAGAGAATGTCGTTTTAGCTTGGTTGATGTGCTTAGGAGGAGGATGTTTTTTGACCATTGGCATAGCAACCTATCTAGGTCAACCAGTTTTGTTTATGCTTTCAAAAGCTCCTTTGACCTTTTTACCTCAGGGATTGGTTATGGGATTTTACGGAATTTTTGCTTTGTTTTTAGGACTTTATTTATGGGTTGTTGTATGGTGGAATATAGGAGGAGGCATGAACGAATTTGACTGCCAACGGGGCCGCATCTCAATATTCCGATGGGGCTTTCCAGGAATCAATAGACGGATCCATTTCGCCTGTCAGTTGCAAGAAATAGAAGCTGTGCAGATAGAGAGTCGAGGAGGCTTTTGGCCCTTTTCTTTGGCTTATCTTAAGCGTAGGGATAGAGTATCTGTTCCTCTTGGAGAGCTTGCTCGGGGTGGTAGTTCTCAAGAAGCAGAGGACGAGGCTGCAGAGCTTGCGCAATTCTTAGGAGTGCCTGTGGAAACGGGTTTCAAGCGCTAGCTTTGCAGGCTTTGAAAAATAAGAAGTTGGCGTCTGTATTTTCAATGAAACCTTCATTTTTTTAAGAAACTTGCATGACATAAAATCAACAATTTTTTTGATTATGAAGATGCAAAATAAAAAAACATATAGTTTCTAAAATTTCTAAAACCTTGTTTGTATGCCGAGAACCAGGATTGAACTGGTGACACGGGGATTTTCAGTCCCATGCTCTACCATCTGAGCTATCTCGGCTTTTGATCTTATTATACTATTATACAACGTCAATCAATGAATCAGTCCCATTACCATCAAACCCATTTCTTTGAAGTTATTCTTTTATTACCTTGCTTGTATAATAAAACGTTAAAAGAAAGGAGGATCGAATGACTTGGGCTTTCCCTCATATAAAGCCACCTATTTCGTATGTACGTTATATTGAAGAGAAGAAATGAAGGCCTATTCACGATCCATTGATTCAAGAACAAAAGTTTCAATACACTCAATCTCTATCCTCGAATTGTAAAACTCCTATAAAAAATTCTCTTTCTTTTGACCCGCCCAATAAAAAGAAAGAATCTTGTTTCAATTTTGACCATTGGAACCCACCGGAAAATCATGCTCAAGCACGCGAAGACGAAGAGCAAGGAAAAGAAACTGTCCGCGCTGTTGTAGCTTAGCTGGGGTAGTAAACAAGTATTTTCAAATCCAAATCCCAGGCAAAAAAGAAATGAATAACCTTGAATTACAATACTTAGAAATCTTAGCAAATAGGCAAAAAATTTTTCAATTCGATGTTTTACGTTGTGAAAAAGGAACAAAAAAGATAAAAACAAAATCGTTAAAAAACATTAAAAAATTGGGATGAATGTTTGCGGAACTGTTTGACTTTTCTCACTTGTGTACAGCATTCTTCTCTTATTTTTTCTTCATACATCTAAAAATAAAAAAATGGCTCCATATGAAGAGGGAAGCAACTTGACTTAGCGCCTTTTATGCGGTATGATATGGAACTAGTCATGAGGAACGAGAGATTGGAAGGGAGCCCAATGGCTGTGGCTCTCTATGAGAGTTTGATCCTGGCTCAGGATGAACGCTAGCGGTTTGCCTAACACATGCAAGTTGCACGGCGCCATGCCTCTCGAGGAATGGCGGAGTGGCGGACGGGTGAGGAACGCGTAAGGACCTGCCCCTGGGAGGGGGATAACAGCTGGAAACGGCTGCTAATACCCCATATCCTGAGGAGGGAAAGGAGAGATCCGCCCAGGGAGGGGCTTGCGTCTGATTAGCTAGTTGGGGGGGTAATGGCCTCCCAAGGCAACGATCAGTTGCTGGTCTGAGAGGATGATCAGCCACACTGGGACTGAGACACGGCCCAGACTCCTACGGGAGGCAGCAGTGAGGAATCTTCCGCAATGGGCGAAAGCCTGACGGGGCAATGCCGCGTGGAGGATGAAGGCCCAATGGGTCGTAAACTTCTTTAGATCAGAGACGAAGAGATGACGGTACCTGAAGAACTAAGCATCGGCTAAACCCCGTGCCAGCAGCCGCGGTAAGACGGGGGATGCGAGCGTTATCCGGAATGATTGGGCGTAAAGGGTCCGCAGGTGGCCCGGTCAGTCCGCTGTCAAAACCTGGGGCTCAACCCTGGACAGGCGGCGGAGACCACCGGGCTTGAGTCCGGTAGGGGCAGAGGGAATTCCCGGTGGAGCGGTGAAATGCGTAGAGATCGGGAAGAACGCCAAGGGCGAAGGCACTCTGCTAGGCCTGATTTCGCGACTGACACTCAGGGACGAGAGCCAGGGGAGCGAATGGGATTAGATACCCCAGTAGTCCTGGCCGTAAACGATGGATACCAAGCCCTGCGCGTATCGACCCGGGCAGGGCTGTAGCTAACGCATGAAGTATCCCGCCTGGGGAGTACGCTCGCAAGAGTGAAACTCAAAGGAATTGACGGGAGCCCGCACAAGCGGTGGAGCATGTGGTTTAATTCGATGCAACGCGAAGAACCTTACCAGGGCTTGACATGCCGCGAACCCCCCTGAGAGGGGGGGGTGCCTTCGGGAGCGCGGACACAGGTGGTGCATGGCTGTCGTCAGCTCGTGTCGTAAGATGTTGGGTTCAGTCCCGCAACGAGCGCAACCCCCGTCTCTAGTTGCCCACAATTCGGCACCCTAGAGAGACCGCCGGTGTTAAGCCGGAGGAAGGTGGGGATGAGGTCAAGTCAACATGCCCCTTTTGCCCTGGGCGACACACGTGCTACAATGGCCGGGACAAAGAGATGCGACCCCGCAAGGGCCAGCCTGACCTCGTAAACCCGGCCTCAGTTCGGATTGTAGGCTGCAACCCGCCTACATGAAGGAGGAATCGCTAGTAATCACCGGTCAGCCATACGGTGGTGAATCCGTTCCCGGGCTTTGCACACACCGCCCGTCACACTATGGGAATCGGCCATGCCCCAAGTCGTTACCCCAACCCGTAGGGAGGGGGATGCCAAAGGCAGGGCTGGTGACTAAAGTGAAGTCGTAACAAGGTAGCCGTACTGGAAGGTGTGGCTGGATCACCTCCTTCTTAGGGAGACATTGGGGTTCAAAACCCTCATCCTAGGCCGATCAGAACCCTACCACAGGTAGCACGCCCTTCTCTCACACATATTCTCAATCACAATATGGATTGAAGCCAATCCCCGTGGTTGGTTAGAATACTTGGGCTATTAGCTCAGTGGTTAGAGCGCGCCCCTGATAAGTGCGCCGCAAGAGGTGAGCCCAGGGTGGATCTCAGTTTCCTTTGAGAAAAGGTTTGAGGCCTTGCCAGCGCCTGACCGGGCCAAGGATCCTAGGGACCCTAGCATGGCGCAAGAGCAGAGCAGTCGGGGCATGCAAAACATTGAATAGCAAACTGAAAAATAAGAGGAGAAAAAGAATAGAGTCATACCTTTTCTTTCCTTCTTCCCCCTATGGCGGGACATGGGTGCTGAGAATCCAGGGCTTACTTATCCGTCCCAGGATCTATGGTCATCTCTTGGCTCACTCCACTCTTTTTTTACAGGCAGGCTATACCCTCGGCTGCATTCCCATGGGCTTTTCACTGCGGGATCCCTTTCTGAATAAGGGACGGCGACATCACACTTTGGAGGTTTTCGTTTTCCTTAAAACATTGAGAATGAATGGAAATGGATCTTTCCAAAAAAGATGTCAGGGTAGTCTATTTCGAAGAGAATAGATACCTAGAGAGCGCAGTACGGCGAGAAGCTGTATGTTGTGCTTGAGGAACTTTCTTAGAATGAGAAGTTCCACGGGCGAGGCCTCTGGTTCAAATCCAGAATGGCCCATCCGCGATTTGTGTGGTTAATAGCCCTTTTTTCCAACTGAAACTTGGAAAAAGTGTTTGGCCGGAGGAAAAAAAAGAAATTCTTTTGTCTATTTTTTCCTATTGACTGGGGGGTATAGCTCAGTTGGTAGAGCGCTGCCCTTGCAATGGTGCCGTATGAATGACTCTTTTATAGGAGTCTTAGCTTTTCTACGCGGACTCAGCCAAATGAAGAAGTGAGCTTCATACCCAACGCCTTACCTCCCTTCCAAGTAGACGGGATGGGGACTATCACATGGCGTGTATCTGTTTCCAGCAAAGTTCTTTGTTAAAAAGAATTTGATGAAGCAGGTGGAAGAATGATGGGAGGTCAAGAATATTCTGTGTGAGTCGCAGGTTCAAAGGTGCTAGTGAGGCCAGGCAGGCCTTTCCAGAATGGAAATTATGGATGGGGGGTGGGCGGCCCCACACCTGTGCAAGCGGGGCGGTATACCCATTCCCTGAGTAAGCATCTAGGCTCGTCACGGAGGCTTGTTCCCCCACCTTGCTCCGCGTAGCAAAAGACAACGGGATTGCCTAAAGGGGCTATTTTTGCCCTACGGTTTCAGAGGGGCCACCCCAAAGAGAACGCGTGCGGCACCAAGCTGTGCGTATCCTTGGGAGAAGGCCTTGAGGTTGGTATAGGGTAGACTGTCGTTTGCTCCATGCTTTCCAAAGAGCTCACCATGGCACGAGCTGTCCGGTGTGTTCGGGGGGGAACGTCTGTATTATTGTGGCTGTGAAGGCAGATAAACTATGCACACGTTTCCTCATGGCAGATGTCAGCGGTTCGAGCCCGCTTACCTCCATACCTTTTTTGTTTTTTTCCTCTCTCTCCCTCTCTTTTGGGAGGGAGGGGTTTCTTTTTTGTATGAGAAGTATATTTTATGAAATTTGAAAATAACAACTGTTTTGATTTAAAAACAAATCAATCTAAGAGAGAGGCGATAAAAAAACGTCCTAATATACAAACAAAAGGCAAAATTTCGAAACATAGTCGACGAAGAATTCAATTTTGACGGCAGCTCGCACCTGTTTATGGCGTTTCAAGGTCTATGGACTCTAGATCTTTTGAAAAACTTTCAAATGATTTTCGGTACGCATGTTTCTCAACCTTTCATTGATTACGAAGCTGCAACTGAGTCCCTTTCTTTATGGCCTAGAGACATCGCAATCGCTCCTGGTAAAGAACTAGACGAAACGATCCAGAAGCAGACTTAGAAAGAAGAATTGAAGAGTTGATCGATGAGGGGTGAGTATGCAAATTGTGGGGTTTTCCCTGATAAGGCTTGACTTTGCTTCAAAATCAGTTGTGCAAGCTGTGCGTTGCGCTGGTGGTGGAACGTCTCTTTGCTTGACAACTTGAGAAGGGGCCGTTATATTATGCAAATAGAAAGAACACGCTCTTTCGACTCGCATATGCAAGTCTTTTGAGCGATTCTTTCTCTATGGCATACTATTTGTTTTAGCGTGGCCTATAGGGCGATGAAGGTTCAAGGGAAGAGGGGCTTACGGTGGATACCTAGGCATTCAGAGGCGAAGAAGGGCGTCGTGGCCGACGAAATGCTCCGGGGAGCTGGGATTGTGTGAGGATCCGGAGATTCCCGAATGGGGTAACCCCAATGTACTCGTGGGCTTTTGGCTTGCGAGGGGCAACCTGGCGAACTGAAACATCTTAGTAGCCAGAGGAAGAGAAAGCAAACGCGATTCCCCCAGTAGCGGCGAGCGAAGAGGGAACAGCCTAAACCGGTTGATCCGGGGTTGTGGGAGGGCAGTTAGGGTGCTTCTTCGCTAGACGAAGCGGTTGAGTTCCGCACCGCAGATGGTGAGAGTCCAGTAGTCAAAAGCGTCGTTTCGCCCTTGTCCCAACCCGAGTAGCATGGGGCACGTGAAATCCCGTGTGAATCTGCGAGGACCACCTCGTAAGGCTAAATACTCCTGGATGACCGATAGCGAACTAGTACCGTGAGGGAAGGGTGAAAAGAACCCTGGAGAGGGAGTGAAAAAGACCATGAAACCGTAAGCTTACAAGCGGTGGGAGGGGGCTTGAACCCCTGACCGCGTGCCTGTTGAAGAATGAGCCGGCGACTCATAGGCGGTGGCACGGCTAAGGCGATGCACGCCGAAACCGTAGCGAAAGCAAGTCTGACAAGGGCCCATGTCATCGTTTATGGACCCGAACCCGAGTGATCTAACCATGGCCAGGGTGAAGCTTTGGTGAGACTGAGTGGAGGCCCGTACCGACCGATGTTGAAAGATCGGCGGATGAGCTGTGGTTAGGGGTGAAATGCCAATCGAACTCGGAGCTAGCTGGTTCTCCCCGAAATGCGTTGAGGCGCAGCGGTGTTCGAGGGTGGGCCAGGGGTAAAGCACTGTTTCGGTGCGGGCTGCGAGAGCGGTACCAAATCGAGGCAAACTCTGAATACTGGCCCTGCTTGCCGAACACCAGTGAGACGAAGGGGGATAAGCTTCTTTGTCGAGAGGGGAACAGCCCAGACCATCGGCTAAGGCCCCCAAATGGCCGCTAAGTGGCAAAGGATGTGGGAGTGCTCAGACAGCCAGGAGGTTTGCCTAGAAGCAGCCACCCTTTAAAGAGTGCGTAATAGCTCACTGATCAAGCGCTCCCGCGCCAAAGATGAACGGGACTCAAGCGGCCTGCCGAGGCCATGGGATGTAAAAAGCATCGGTAGGGGAGCGTTCCGCGGCAGGTTGAAGCGTAAGCGAGAGCAGGCGTGGACGAGGCGGAAGTGAGAATGTCGGCTTGAGTAACGCAAACACTGGTGAGAATCCAGTGCCCCGAAAACCCAAGGGTTCCCCTGGAAGGCTCGTCCACGGGGGGTGAGTCAGGGCCTAAGGTGAGGCCGAAGGGCGCAGCCGATGGACAACAGGCATACATTCCTGTACCTCTCCGGGCTGGGGACGAGGGACGGAGCAGGCTCGGTTGGCCGAGGGATGGTATCTCGGTTGAAGGGCTCAAGGCGCGATGGGGGCAGTGATCCTGGCCCTAGCTAAGGCCCGAGTTAGTAAAGCGTCAAGGCGCTGAAGAAACCTATGCCATGCTTCCAAGAAAAGCTCGTACCTCTTCAGGCTCGGAGGGCCTGTACCCGAGACCGACACAGGTGGGTGGGTAGAGAATACCTAGGGGCGCGAGGCAACCCTCTCTAAGGAACTCGGCAAAATAGCCTCGTAACTTCGGGAGAAGAGGTGCTCCCCTCTTTGGGGGGAGCCGCAGGGACCAGGCCCAAGCGACTGTTTACCAAAAACACAGGTCTCCGCCAAGTTGAAAAACGATGTAAGGGGGCTGACGCCTGCCCAGTGCTGGAAGGTTAAGGAAGTTGGTGGCCCCCTCCTTGAGAGGGGGGAAGCTGGCAACCGAAGCCCCAGTCAACGGCGGTCGTAACTATAACGATCCTAAGGTAGCGAAATTCATTGTCAGGTAAGTTCTGACCCGCACGAAAGGCGTAACGATTTGGGCGCTGTCTCGGAGAGGGGCTCGGTGAAATAGACATGCCTGTGAAGATGCGGGCTACCTCCACTGGGACAGAAAGACCCTATGAAGCTTTACTGTTCCCTGGCATTGGGTCTCGGCCCTCCCTGCGCAGCCTAGGTGGGAGGCACAGAAGCCCTTCTTCCGGGAAGGGCCAAGCCATCCGTGAGAGACCACCCTGGAAGGGCTAAGATCCTAAACCGATGCCCTATGATAGGCGTTGGAACCGTGCCAGGCAGACAGTTTCTCTGGGGCAGAGGCCTCCCAAAGAGTAATGGAGGCGTGCAAAGGTTCCCTCAGGCTGGACGGGAATCAGTTGTAGAGTGTAAAGGCAGAAGGGAGCTTGACTGCAAGACCAACAAGTCGAGCAGGGACGAAAGTCGGCCTTAGTGATCCGACGGTGCCGCGTGGAAGGGCCGTCGCTTATCGGATAAAAGTTACTCTAGGGATAACAGGCTGATCTTCCCCAAGAGTCCACATCGACGGGAAGGTTTGGCACCTCGATGTCGGCTTAACACATCCTGGGGCGGTAGCACGTCCCAAGGGTTGGGCTGTTCGCCCATCAAAGTGTTACATGAGCTGGGTTCAGAACGTCGTGAGACAGTTTGGTCCATATCTAGTGGAGGCGTGAGAGCATTGAGGGGCCATCTCCCTAGTACGAGAGGACCGGGAGGCACGCACCGCTGGTGTGCCAGTTCTCGTGCCAACGGGACACGCTGGGTAGCCATGTGCGGAACGGATCACTGCTGAAAGCATCTAAGTAGGAAGCCTACCCCAAGATGAGTGCTCGTTATTAGGCCCCGGTCAGAACAACCGGACTCCAATCATAGGAGGACAGAGCTGCCATGTGGAAGTGCAGCGATGCATGCAGCAGAGGCAGGCTAACAGGCCGATACACTTGAACCAACATTCGCCCCAAGCTACAAGCACGTGGTTTGCTTGAAACCTCTCCCAAAAAAGAAAACGAATTGAGAGAGATTCAAAAGCAAGCCGCGTTTCGGAGCGTCGGCATTCACCGACGCAAGTCATTTTGGTGCCCTAGGCACAGTGGAACCACACTCATCCTATCCCGAACTGAGTTGTGAAACACTGCAGCGGTCAAAATACTATGGGGGATGCCCCATGGGAAGATAGCTAGGTGCCAAAATGACCAAACTCTTTATATATTAGGATTCTAAAAAAACAAATAAAATTTTTTATGTATTATTAAAATTTTAATAAAATGGATTTTTTGAAACTATGCTTTAACAAAAAACTTATTTCGCACGTTTTGGGAATTTGTTCCGACTACTAAGATACTGAATATACTCATATTACGAAAGAGAAACAACTGGCTGGTCCCATTTCGTACGTTATTCACTCCTACTCAAAGCAAATATCGTCAGTTGCAAAAGCAGATGGTTTTTTTTAGTATCATTTTATTTTGTTGAAACAATAGAATTGTTTACAAAAAAATAGTCATTGTTATGACGGTTATAAACGCTTTTTTGATTGGCCTTTCAACTTGTATAAAAACTTTCAATATTCTATTAAAATAAATGTGTGTACCCTTTTTCTCTTAAACAGATCTTTAATAAAAGATAAAAAAAGACAAAATGGAATAATAATGATCAAGAACATATACATAAGCTTCAACCTTGGATCAGAATTGAATAGGTTTTCTAGACAATAGATGAGTTGGTGGTTGCTTGCTATAAGCGTACTCGGCGTGGCGTCTGAGTACTATGTGGAAAAATTCAGAGAATATCTCATGTTGAGGCTGGGACAGTATAGTATATGGGCGGATTTAGGAATGGACTTTGAGAGAGTCAATCAGTAAGCAGATACGCAACGAAAACTGAATTGAAGTCCTTTTTTCGATAAGAAAAACTCTAATGAACTCTCTTATGCTCCCCAACATATACGATCTTGTCGAGCAAGGAAAGTTTTTGTTTGATTCCTTCCTGATTTGAAAACTACTGCGCATAACATAGATATGAAAAGAACCGATGAAGTTGGATTGTTGAACGAATTTTCTGTTCATATTTAGCTTAGAAGTGCTGCTATTCAATCCATATTAAAAGACTTGCCTATGATCTATGGCTTGACTCCAAAACCCGCACCTGCTGGGCTGCCCAATGCTATGATTATGAGCATGGGTCCCCAACACCCATCGATGCATGGGGTGCTACGATTGATCCTCACATTGGATGGCGAGAATGTGCTAGACTGCGAGCCTGTGTTAGGCTACCTGCATCGAGGCATGGAAAAGATTGCAGAGGGTCGAACAGTCATCCAATACTTGCCGTATGTGACTCGGTGGGATTATCTTGCAACTATGTTTGCCGAGGCTATTACAGTGAATGCTGCAGAACGATTGGCAAACATTCAGGTACCCGCTCGAAGCAGTTATATCCGAATGATTATGCTAGAACTCAGTCGAATTGCTTCTCATCTTTTGTGGCTTGGCCCTTTTTTAGCGGACATTGGAGCACAAACGCCTTTTTTTTACATCTTACGGGAACGAGAAATGATCTCTGACCTATTTGAGTCGGCTACGGGAATGCGTATGATGCACAACTACTTTCGTATAGGAGGAGTGGCTTGTGATCTTCCCTACGGTTGGGTAGACAAATGCTTAGACTTTTGTGAGTATTTTTGGTTCAAAACAGATGAATACGAAAGATTGATTACTCACAATCCAATTTTCATAAAGCGTGTTGAAGGGGTAGGAGTGATTTCTCGTGAAGATGCTATGAACTGGGGTCTTTCTGGCCCTATGCTTCGTGCCTCTGGTGTCCCTTGGGACCTTAGAAAGGTGGATCATTATGAGTCTTATGATCAATTAGACTGGTCGGTGCAATGGGCTACAGATGGAGATTGTTTGGCAAGATATCTTATACGAATTGGTGAGATGAGGCAATCCGTAAAAATCTTGCAACAAGCATTGAAAGCTTTGCCAGGTGGGCCTTACGAGAACTTAGAGGCAAGAAGGATAAACCAAGGACGAGGCTCAGAATGGGACTCATTTGAATATCAGCATTTGAGTAAGAAGGCATCCCCAACTTTTCGGATTCCAAGCCAAGAGCATTATGTACGGGTGGAGGCTCCTAAGGGAGAGTTAGGAGTCTTTTTAATAGGAGATGATAGCCCTTTCCCTTGGAGATGGAAGATCCGACCACCAGGTTTTGTCAATCTTCAAGTCCTGCCACAACTTGTTTGTGGTCGCAAACTTGCTGACATTATGAGTGTACTTGGCAGCATTGATATCATTATGGGTGAGGTAGATCGGTAGCCAAACTCGCTCATTCCAAAAAGCATATTTTGCAAACGAATGGGCGCCAAGCGTAAAAAAATCATTCCCTAGGATTGATTAGGAGATAAGATGAATAACTGGATTCAAGCCCTATCACACCCATTTGCAGGCAGCGTGCAAGTTGGATCTTTTCTATCCACTAGCCTTCTTCTCCAAATCGGATCTTTCAAGCCAATCGAGGCAAAATTCGTTGAACTGATAGGGGTTATAGGATTAATAGTAGGTATTTTGTTTTTGCTGTTAGGAGCGACTTTAGGGGTGCTTGTTGTAGTGTGGTTAGAAAGAAAGGTATCCGCAGGTGTTCAACAGCGTGTAGGGCCAGAATTTGCAGGTCCTTTGGGTCTGTTACAAGCCCTAGCGGATGGTCTTAAGCTTCTTCTCAAAGAGGCTGTCCATCCCAGCAGGGCCGATGAAAGACTCTTTCGACTAGGGCCTGCTATGGTAGTCGTGCCAGTGTTCTTATCGTATTTGATCATTCCCTTTGGGCCTGGCATGATGTTGGAAGACTTAGGGGTTGGAGTTTTGTTTTGGATAAGTGTTTCTAGCATTGCTCCTCTTGGACTCCTTATGTCTGGTTATGCTTCAAATAACAAGTTTTCCTTTCTGGGGGGGCTTCGAGCGGCTGCACAATCTATAAGCTATGAGATTCCATTGGCTTTATCTGTGCTTGCTGTGTGTCTTTTATCAAGTAGCTTGAATACCTCCGATATTGTCGAAGCTCAATCCGGCTTTGGTGTACTTAGCTGGAACGTATGGCGTCAGCCTATTGGATTTATTCTATTTTTAATCTCTTCATTGGCAGAGTGTGAACGCTTGCCCTTTGATCTTCCTGAAGCAGAAGAAGAACTCGTTGCTGGATATCAAACGGAATACACGGGAATTCAATTTGGTCTCTTTTACGTTGGTTCTTATGTCAATTTGCTTGCTTCGTCTTTGTTCGTTACTGTGCTTTATCTTGGGGGATGGGGACTGCCTCTCCCGGGCGTGGTGGAAAGAATTGTTCCTGTTGGATTACAAGGCTCACTCCTCCCAGCTCTTGTAGGATTCATAGGTCTTTTCGCAACTCTTCTAAAAGCCTATTGCTTTCTTTTCTTTGCGATCTTAACCCGATGGACCCTTCCAAGAGTGCGCATTGATCAGTTACTAGATCTCGGTTGGAAGTTCCTGCTTCCGGTGTCTCTAGGAAACCTATTGCTTACAGCATGCTGCAAGCTGGCCTTTGTGTAAATACTAAGCCCCCTTTTTTATGACAAATTCGCTATTGTCTTATACCCGCCAAGCTTCACAAGCTGCCCGCTTCATTGGGCAAGGTTTCCTCGTAACCTTGGACCATATGAATCGATCTGCTATTACAATTCAATATCCATATCAAAAGCTTGTTCCGTCCGAACGCTTTCGAGGACGAATTCATTTTGAATTTGATAAGTGTATTGCCTGTGAGGTTTGTGTTCGCGTTTGCCCTATTAATTTACCAGTTGTTCATTGGCAATTTCAACCCGTTCAAAAGAAAAAACAATTGAAGGCCTATAGTATTGACTTTGGAGCATGCATCTTTTGCGGGAACTGTGTAGAGTATTGTCCTACAAATTGCTTATCAATGACAGAAGAGTATGAAATGTCTGTGTATGATCGACATGAGCTCAATTATGATCACATTGCGCTTGGTCGATTGCCCGCTTGTGCAGAGGTCGATGCAATGGTTGAAACAAGCCCAATTCTAGGAAAATAAGCTGCCCTATGAATAACCGAGGGGGACCGGGGGAGTAACAGATGATCGAAGAGAGGAGCCCACACAATGGATATTGTGTTTGATACATATCGATCGAGCCTATTTACTGTCATTGAGCTAGGCGTTTTTTTTGGATCCATAGGCGTAATAGTTGCTCCTTCCATGATTTATGCAGCTTTTTCCTTAGGAATCACGCTATTATCGATTGCTTTTATTTATCTTTTATTCAATGCAGACCTATTAGCCGCAGCACAGGTGCTTGTGTACATAGGAGCTATTAATGTGCTCATTGTATTTGCAATTATGCTCGTTGGACCAGCCCCTTCGCTACCATCTCGTCCTCTTGCTTATCGGTTGCTATGTTTTGGTGCCGCAAGTGGTCTCTGCCTACCCCTTGTATTCGCCAGTACCGAAGGATTGTGGAAGAAAACCAAGCTCGAGATAGCAGGAGAAGATGAAATTGTTCAAATTGGAATAGGCTTGTTTGATCGCTTCTTACTTCCTTTTGAGACAGTCTCTTTGCTACTATTGGTTGCACTGATTGGTGCAATCTGGATTGCTCGAGCACGGCCGCAAATGAAGAGAGAGATGCCCTCTCAGGACAAGCCTCTTCTATAGACTATAGAGTAGCCAGCTGCCCGGGATGAAGAACTTTGCTTATGATTGATTTGAACCATTGCCTTGTATTAGGATCTTGCCTCTTTTGTATCGGCCTTTATGGCCTGTTGACCGCAGATAACACGGTCCGGGCTCTTATGTGTCTTGAGCTTTTATTCAATGCTGTCAATATAAACCTTCTTGCATTCTCAAGCTTCTTGGACACAGTTCAATCGCGGGGACAAATATTTGCTTTGTTTGTGATTACAATCGCCGCTGCTGAGGCTGCCATTGGGCTCTCCATCGTGCTAGCAGTACACCGTGCACGGGGATCATCTCGGCTCAGTTTTCTTACTCTACTGCGTTGGTAACGTTTGGTTAGCAATGCGAAACAAGATAGAATAGATCACCCTGAGGGTTAGGGCTCACGAGCCCCAGGGTCAGCAAAGCGTTCTGATCTATTGTTATTGAACCTCTTGCTCTATGGCACATTCTATTAAAATCTATGACACATGTATTGGTTGTACACAATGTGTGCGTGCTTGCCCCACCGACGTTCTAGAAATGGTTCCCTGGGGTGGTTGCAAAGCAAGTCAAATCGCTTCCGCTCCTCGAACTGAAGACTGTGTAGGTTGCAAAAGATGCGAATCGGCCTGTCCAACCGATTTCCTTAGTGTGCGTGTGTACCTAGGTGCAGAGACAACTCGTAGCATGGGCTTGGCATACTAGTCGTCCCCTCGCTCGGCAGTGGTCCGCTCTACGTTGCTCTCTTTTAAGCTAACGAAGAGAGGGCCCTGCGAACGCCTTGCTTTAGAAAAGGCAGATCAATCCCCGGGCAAAGACCCAACCCTCTATGAACACTTTTCCCTGGCTAAGCACTGTTGTAGCCCTTCCACTTCTTTCTAGTTTCCCTCTCCCTTGGCTAAGAGAGAGGGGCAACCATTTGGTTCGTTGGTATTGCCTAGTAGTCTGTCTAATCGACTTCTTACTGCTTGGGTATGTGCTTGGTTCTCACTATGACTTCTCTGTGCAGGGCTTGCAATTGCGAGAAGATTGGAGTTGGATCCCTGCTTTAGGCGTGCATTGGTCTTTAGGGCTCGATGGTCTTTCCATGTGTTTGGCACTCCTTACGGGTTTTGTTACGACTCTTGCCGTCCTTGGGGCTTGGCCTGTGACGCGCAATCCATGCTTATTTTATGTTCTTATGCTTGCGATGTACACTGGTCAGATGGGCCTGTTTGCTTTTGTGAGCCGATAAAGATTCAATTCCTGATTGACTATTGCCAATCAGATCCTCTTCACCTCTTCCAATAGCATAAATCGCTAGGGGAGCATAGCACGTGAGGCAATTCTATTCGAAAAAAACAAAACCTGTATACCTTCAAAAACTTTGTTTTTCACAGACCTTCTTTTCATAGACCAAAGCCCCAAGACTCAAAAGGTCTGCTCTTTTCGATGGCTGGAAAGATTGAAACGAAAAAACGATAGAATTCAAAGCGCTTTTTCTTAAGGTATGAGGCTTTTGAATAGATGTTAGGGAAGGGCTTTTTTCAGAAAGGGGTTTTTCAACAGACTTGTTAGAACAGCAGGCGCTCTATTCTTATGGACTATGGGAAAGAAGTGAGCCCAAAAGAACAGGCTAGATAGGCTAAGACATAAGAATTGTTGCAAAGAATAGCACTCCATATGACAATAAAAGAATGCCCCTTGAAGAAGCTCATGGCCTTGAATCAAATCAGCTCGTTGTGGATCTTGCTTTGAAAGCATCATAATGAGCCAATCTTTGGGATGAAACTCGCACTACGGTGTGTTCGTCAAACCATTAAGGGTGGCTATCAGTGCGAGCATTGAAAGAAAAGTTGCTTTGCTTATCTTATCTATATAGAAGAACAAAGCAGCATTAGACTCAAAAAACCTCTCGCTGCCAAATAGCCGCATGCAATAGGAGTTGCTGGTGCGGTTTGGAGGGTATTGTTTGCAAACTCGAAAGCGTTGCACTACTCTATCGCAAGACATGCTTCTTTTCTTTCTAATGTGGGAGCTTGAACTAGTCCCCGTCTATTTTCTTCTTTCTCTCTGGGGGGGACGAAAGCGTCTTTATGCAGCAACAAAGTTTCTTCTTACTACAGGGATTGCATCTTTGTTTATCTTATTGTCAGCGATTGTTATGGCTCTTTATGGAAAACCAACGACATGGGATCTTTCAATCCTGTCCATTAAGTCATTTCCACTTGCTTTACAGATCACTCTCTATCTTGGGCTTTTCGTTGCTTTTGGGGTCAAGATTGCTAGCTTTCCTCTTCACAGTTGGCTCCCCGACACGCATGGAGAGGCTCACCCTAGCACTTGCATGCTATTGGCTGGCATCTTACTCAAGATGGGTGGCTATGGTCTGATTCGGCTCAATGTCCAGATCTTCTCGCAGGCACATCATCTGCTTGCTCCGTGGCTCATAGCCTTAGGAGTCATCAATATTGTGTATGCAGCCCTTACATCTCTTGCTCAGCGAAACCTCAAAAGAAAGATTGCTTACTCCTCCATCTCTCATATGGGCTTTGTCCTGATTGGAATAGGCTCTTTGACAGATATAGGCATGAGTGGGGCTTTGCTCCAAATGATCTCTCATGGGCTTATTGGTGCAAGCCTCTTCTTTCTGGCTGGAGCCCTATATGATCGTACAAGAACACTCATCTTAGAGCATATCGGAGACATGGCACGACCAATGCCTAAGATGTTTGCTCTATTTACAGCTTCCTCTCTCTCCTCTCTTGCTTTACCTGGTATGAGTGGCTTCCCTGCAGAGCTCCTGGTCTTTTTTGGACTTGCACTCAGCCAAGCCTATCCCCTTTCTTTTCGCATTCCTGCCGTAGCACTTCAAGGACTTGGCATTGTGCTAACTCCCATTTATTTGCTAGCGATGCTTAGGCAGATCTTCTATGGCAAACAGACACGTTTGAATCACAGACATTTTGTCGATCTAGGACCTAGAGAAACCTTTGTTAGTTTTGCTTTGCTCCTGCCTATCGTTGGGATTGGCATCTGTCCTCAGCTTGTCACTCAGCTTTATCAAGGCAGCTTGTCTTGGTAAAATCAAACCATCCTACACCCCTATAGGGGTGTGTGGATACAAATGAATGAGATTGAAAAGAAAGCCACAATTTTCAAGCCTTCGCCCGAACACGACTAGGCAGCTCACTCTCGATCATTCGCTTCTTCTTTTGAATTGCTCCCAAATCAGTATCATTGACAAGATGAGTTCCAATCATAAAATAAGCAGCGCATCTTCGCATTTGGCCAAGCCAGTGTTCAGTCACTAGCAAAAACCTTTCATTTCCTATCATTTCACAATGGCTTCTGTGTGCCAATGTTAGGCTCTAAGTGCACATGGGTGCATCAGTGGAAGGTTGCGAAAAGGGAAGCTTGCTCGATTCACTCAAACAAGGATATGATCAATTGGAATACTGATTGATTGGACTTAAAAAAAGTTGACCATATAAATTTTATTTGCTCTTTAGTAATAAACTGTTACAAGGAATTGAAAAAAGGATAAGAAACATGTTTCCTGCGCCTAGCGAAGTAATCAGAATCTAGTACGTTAAGAATTAGGAAGCTCAATGCTTAAGATGATTCAAATGAATCACAGTCTCTTCTTCTTGGAAGACAAAGTTTGATTGCTGGAAAACGATGCCCGACAATTTAAAAAAGTTATGAAAAGTGAAGAGCTTTCATTTCGTGTAAAAAAAGATTTTACTAAACAAAATGTAAAAGTCCCATTGCCAAAGCGATTTCCAAAAAATAAAAAATAGCTCATTTATTGGTTCTTTAACTGGAAGAAGAGACAACCTTTCTATACGATAACTAGGGCTTTTTTACTTGATTTGACTCGTTGAATATTAATAACCCATTTGGTTTTATACTTAGTTAGTATACCGCTAACTATAAATCGTGTCCATTTATTGTACATGCACACGAGAAGAACATACGAATCATTTGATTGCTTTTTTTCAAAATCACGTATAAGTCTTTGCTTCAAGTTGTTTTGCTTTTTTGTTCGTTTGGAAAGATTTGTTTCATTTGTTTCCACCCCTCTCTCTTCGTGTATTTCTTCTCTAAAACTCTATACACTTTTGTTTGGATCATTCAAATGTATGCTCCTTTTTGAAATAATTGAATAAGAGTAACTTTTTGATTGTATATTCGCTGCTTCAGGTGTACAATGAGAATCGCTGGCCCCCGATGAGTCTGCTTTAGGTAGTGCTCTTCCTTGGGTTTGGCGAAACTGTGGGCTAGGCCTAGGCCCCACTAATGAAAGGAGAGAGGCGCATGAAGATTGCAGTGTATGGAAAGGGTGGGATTGGCAAGTCGACCACCAGTTGCAATATTTCGATTGCTCTTGCCAGGCGGGGCAAGCGAGTGCTCCAGATTGGCTGCGATCCAAAGCACGATAGCACCTTTACTCTGACTGGATTCTTGATACCTACGATCATTGATACCCTGCAGTCTAAGGACTACCATTATGAAGATGTGTGGCCCGAAGATGTGATTTACCAAGGCTATGGGGGTGTAGATTGTGTAGAGGCGGGCGGGCCCCCTGCGGGCGCGGGATGTGGGGGTTATGTGGTGGGTGAGACAGTGAAGCTGCTAAAAGAGCTAAATGCATTCTATGAGTACGATGTAATCTTATTTGATGTTCTCGGGGATGTTGTGTGTGGTGGTTTTGCTGCGCCTTTGAATTACGCAGACTATTGCATTATTATCACAGATAATGGATTTGATGCACTCTTCGCTGCAAACCGAATTGCTGCATCTGTGCGAGAGAAGGCACGTACCCACCCTCTTCGTCTTGCTGGCTTGGTAGGCAACCGTACTTCCAAAAGAGATCTAATTGACAAGTATGTGGAGGCATGCCCCATGCCAGTTTTAGAAGTTTTGCCTCTAATCGAGGACATCCGGGTATCGCGTGTCAAAGGCAAGACTTTATTTGAGATGGCTGAAACGGAACCCAGCCTTTCCTATGTATGCGACTTTTATCTCAATATTGCGGACCAAATTCTAGCAAGGCCAGAGGGAGTTGTGCCCAAAGAAGTCCCAGACCGTGAGCTGTTTAGCCTTCTCTCCGACTTCTATTTAAACCCTACGAACCAGAAGGCAGAGCAGGTACCAGGCGAGCACTTAGACTTTATGATGGTCTAATTCGAACTCATTTTTTTCTGTTCATCTTTTTCAAGTTATAGATATAGAGGCCCCTGAATCTTATGAAACCTCTGACCCATACCGAGCCCCTGCATTTCGAGTGTGAGACTGGAAACTATCACACCTTCTGCCCTATTAGCTGTGTCGCATGGCTGTACCAAAAGATCGAAGACAGTTTCTTCCTTGTCGTGGGAACAAAGACCTGCGGCTACTTCTTACAAAATGCGTTAGGAGTCATGATCTTTGCAGAGCCCCGCTATGCCATGGCGGAACTTGAAGAGGGTGATATTTCTGCACAGCTCAACGACTATCAAGAGCTAAGAAGGCTTTGTTCCCAAATCAAAAAAGACAGAAATCCAAGCGTAATCGTTTGGATTGGCACCTGCACTACAGAGATTATTAAGATGGATTTGGAGGGTATGGCGCCCAGATTAGAGATGGAGCTTGGGATCCCTATCGTAGTCGCCCGCGCGAATGGATTAGACTATGCATTCACACAGGGAGAGGACACCGTACTGGCAGCCATGGCCCATCGTTGCCCCGACTCTGGGCGAGCCAAACAGCAGAGCCGAACCCATATAGATGAGAACGACTCTTTAAGCAGCAGAGGCCTACGGAGCTTGCTCTCTTTTCCAGTACCTAGCACAACGGAGCAAACGGCCCACCCTCCTCTCGTATTATTTGGGTCTTTACCCGCTACGGTCGCTGCGCAGCTTGGGCTTGAACTCAAGCGTCAAGGCATCCAGGTCTCAGGATGGCTGCCTGCTCAGCGGTATGCAGAATTGCCCTCCTTAGGCGAAGGTGTTCATGTATGTGGCGTAAATCCTTTCTTGAGCCGCACTGCTACCACATTGATGAGAAGGCGAAAGTGCAAGCTCATAGGTGCACCTTTCCCCATTGGGCCCGATGGTACCCGTGCATGGATTGAAAAGATTTGTACTGTATTTGGTATCCAGCCAAAAGGGCTTCAAGAGCGAGAAGAACAGGTATGGAAAGGGCTCGAAGGCTACCTACGCCTGGTCCGTGGCAAGTCCGTGTTCTTTATGGGTGACAACCTATTGGAGGTCTCTCTTGCAAGATTTCTTGTACGTTGTGGCATGGTGGTGTATGAAATAGGCATTCCTTATATGGATAAGAGATATCAAGCAGCCGAGCTTGCACTTCTCCAGAGCACATGCCAGGAGATGGGCGTGCCATTTCCACGAATTGTAGAGAAACCAGATAATTATCACCAGGTACAGCGAATACGGGAGCTTCACCCGGACCTTGCCATTACAGGCATGGCGCATGCAAATCCTCTTGAGGCCAGAGGAATCAGTACGAAATGGTCCGTTGAATTTACCTTTGCCCAAATTCATGGTTTTACGAATGCCAGAGACATCCTAGAGCTTGTCACACGACCCCTTCGCCGCAATCATAGCTTGCAAGAGCTTGGATGGGTACAACTCGTACAATCTCCTGTCTAAAAAGAACTCTTCCAACTCCCTAGTGAGACCAAATCACTAGGGAGAACACAAATCCGAATGGTAGAGAACAGACAAATAAAAACTATGGACAAAATTTGCGTAAGAATGAATCTTCTGGTTTGAATAGAACAGGAGCAATTTGCTCTTTCTTTCAAATAATTTTAGCTTTTTCCCAAAAAAATGATCCAGAATTTTCAAATTTTTCTTGATTTAGAGGGTGCAATGAGTACACTAATAAAAAAACAAGCCAAAAAGTTGCAGGGCATCACCTTTTTGTTTTTTTTTACAATGCAGAGTACTTCTTTTTTTGTAAAGAGGAGTTTACGCTAGAACCAAACATTCGTTATAAATTGACAGAACTATCGAACAATCGATATATAGCTTTAGCCACTAAAGTGAATGAAGTGCGTTTAATGTATTGAAGCTATCGCCAAGTAGGTCAAAGTCTCCATCCCTTTTTGCCCTTTTTGTTTGTACTATATTATCAATAAGAATAGAATAGTAAGTTTCCAAGCGAGGGACCCCTCCCCCGCTTGGCCGACTAAAAGTTGTCCACCCGACTTCTACTGTGCCTCATTTGTTCGTCTAACGAGTCCTATTCTCTTAGCGAAAATAGATTGAAGAAACAATACAAATAGGTCATCATCCAAGATTGTCCCCTAAGTACGTGTTCTTTCAAGCTTTGAAAGAGAACTCCAAGGGGACGGGTCTTAGTCTTCCTACTTATTCTTCCTATTAGGCTTATTGTAAGATCGAGGCACGAGGCGCCACAAGGTCTTGGGAACAAGTTGATAGGCCTTGTTCCGAGCCCATAGCTTGAACCGTTCGGGTTGCTTTGTGAATTCAGAATGGATAAACTCCACGAAAAGTCTACGCAACTCGATTCGACCCATTTGGGGGATGCCCGCCTTACGACCAAGCATCTCTACCCTCCATATGCGATCGGACCAACGAAGCATCCAGTCAAATCCTAGGTCTCGCAGGGCGCGTCTTAGCGGCTTGAGCCTTTCTCTCCATGTTTCCTGGTATGGCTTCTCAGGGAAGTAATAGCGAGTTCTCCACCAGATTGATGATGCACGCCAAGTGCGCAAGGAATACATAGCTTTCTGGATAAAGTGTTCGGGAAGCCCATGGAAGGAGTAGCTCATCTGATGGGCCATAGGTCTCGCAAGGGTACCCATAGACGTCATGTAAAGATCCTTCGTACTAATCTCCCTTGTGCGGGCGACGGATGGGCCATCTTCGTATCCTTTTAGCTTGGACACTTGAAGGTCCATCCATTGGGAGAAGAACGGCTGGAGGGGTACGGGCTCAGGAAGCCTATTCCCTACGTGCCGCACTTTACGCTCGTACTTCCTTCTCGTCACTGGCTCTTCTTGTTCTATCTGTTCCAAACCGGACGACACAATGTTTTTCAATAGAAGATTCGAGTCATTATGACTCTTGCGGGAGCTTAGCATATGATGGAGCAACGCTTTACTTGCAAAGAGCCGATCCTGTCTGTTCCTGTCGGCTCCGTAAGAGGCTGATTCGTGGTTGGGGGAAGGCAACTCTTTCGCTGGCAGACGTCCGGCTAGCGGTTTTTCTTCACCATTGCTTTGCAAGGACTGGACTGTCAATTTCCAGGTAGGCTCGACTTGGGCCCAGGTTTGGAACGGGTGAGTTCGGTGCTGGGATCCATCTTGAGCATTGGAGTTAGTCAGTTGGAATAGTTTTGCGGGCCGAGAAAACAAGGTGTTGATTTGAGTCTTAAGCCACCGAGATGTACGATTCGCCCATGCAGTGAGTTGAAAAATCCACTGATAGATTTGTTGAGATAGCTCTTGAGGATAAAGCAAGACGGGTCTTGCCAACCTGTTTTTTCCATTGGTCCCTGGGAGCGTGTTTTCTGGGCGGATAGGCTGGCCAAACGCTCCAATCGCCTGGCATTGCCAAAGAGCAATTCCCTGTCGGGCCTCTCTTCCTAGGTGCCTGGTACCTTGCTGTCTAAGGTTATTCTCTGCTATTGCATGCTTGGGGGGGGGAGGGCTATATACGAACTTCCTTTGTACTAGTCCCATAGCCCAGCCTAGGGTTCGTACCTTCATTCGTGGGAGAGGTTGTACAAGGTTTCTTGTTCGTACCTGATTCACTTCTTCGTGCCGTTGATTATCAAGCCGTGCAGTTCGTACTTTCCACATCTCCGGATTTTCTATCTCTCTGGCGAGAGGACAGTCCAAGCTTGGTGGGAGACCCTGCGGTTGTACAGGGCCCATGAAGAGAACGGGATCCAGGGGAGTATGAATATCAAGCATAATTGACTTGCCAAGAGCCTTTGTGGAGTTACCCATCAGAGCTCTCCAGGCTCGTATGTCCTGAACAGTGTGCCAATGGAGAAATTCCATGTGCACGCCTTCTTCATTCTTTTCCCATGCTAGACTTTCTTCAGGTTGGTTTTTACCCCAAGCCCAGAGGTCCTCTGCGCGATCTCCGCGTCGTTGATAGACCAGCACGTTCCCCTTAAGGTTATACCGCACTCTGTTTCCAACAGCAAAGCTGCCAAATAAGCTACTATCCCACGCCTCAATCCCATAGTAGTTATAATCATCAACCCCATCGTAGTAGTAATCAATTCCAAAGTCAACAGAGTCCTCAAAGCCAGGTCTGTGGACCACGAGATCGCTTTGCGCGGGGCTAGTTCGAGAGGTAGATACCTTTTTCACGTAAGCCAAGGCATCCACTAGGCTCACCATCCGTGGATTCTTATCCATCTCGTTTATCACTTCTAATTTCTTGTTCATCGGCTGCTTGAGTTTCTCAAGCCTAGTACTGCTCTCAGAATCCAGAAGATCTAGTGTCGCCCTTTTCTCCAGAGAAAGCCGATCTCGCAAGTGTTTGTTATAGCGAAGGCTCTCAATCTCTTTGCTCAGTGTACGGAGCTGCCATTCGACCTCAAGGGGAATTTCCACCTTAGGTAAGGAACGAACTGCAAGCCCCCAGGGAGCATGCAGGCGACGAGTGTCTCGCGTAGCGTGTAGCCTTAAAGAGGGTACGGGGATGCGCATGCTCTTTGTGGCCTCCTGTTGCAAAATGTGAGCAAGCTGACGAGAGGGCAGGCTTAAATCATATAGCGCAACCATTAATTTTGCCATGTCTTCTCTCACCCACGATCCGCTGGTCTCTACTTGGCATGCTTTTCTTTCGTTCACATCCATGAAAAGACGAAGTAAGTCCAAGGCCTCTTCCAGGCCAGATCTAGACTCTCGAAGACCTGTCACTGCCTTCTCAATCACCTCAGGCACCTCCAGCAATGTTCTCTCCAACGCTTTTTGAGATTCACGATAGGCTTGCAGCATCTCTTTCCGATGGCGCGCATAAAGACGAAGCCGACGATTGATATTATCCTCCATACTTGAAGAAAGCATCGACTTGGTTGTTGCACTGAGACAAACCAGGGCCGCCTCTCTAAGTCGAACAGGCATGGACCGCAAGTTCCTCTCTCGAAGTTTGGGGTCTCTACGGCTCCATAGTCTCTTGCCCTCTGCCAAGTTCATAGGCTCTTTCAGCCCCCTAGGATTTTTAAGGGCTTGCTCTATGTTATGGATATCAAGTGCTAGGCCTTGAAACAAACCAATGAGTCTTTGTCGTTGGAACTCGCTAAGGTGTAAAGCCGCGCTACAGGTGCCATGTACAAGACGTTCAATCTCGGCCGTACGCCATGAGAAAGCTTTCTCGCGAATTGTGCTCTTTTGCTTGAGGATCAAAGCTTCTCTCTCTCTTTGGGGGAGGCTCTTGTTGAACTGAAATAGTTGACCCTTGGAATGGTCTGTTAGGTTTAAATCACTCCGTCCTAGAGCGAAAGATTCCCACTTTATGGCCCACTCTTCGAGGCTGATGCTATCCTTTTCCCAAACTTCTTGAGGATTGAGCACTGCCGATTTAGCAAGGCAGGCTGTCGCTCTTTCTAGGCACCGTTGACAGCTTTTCAAGCAATTTCTCTCCACCCTCGTCACTGCGCGCCGGCTTAGTTGATTGTCCACAGCTTGTGCCAAGTTGACAGCAAGAGACATGGTTCGCTCAACCTTTTTGCGCTCTATAGAGTATAGCTTTGTATCAAATGCTTGGCTCTCGGGAGAATCTTGGTGCAAAAGCCTTGAACCTTCCAACACAGCCATCGCAATTGTGCTTTCGATGTTCCGTAGGCTTGTCAGGTAGGACATAGCCTGCACTTGGCGAACAAGGCTGTGGCTCACCGAGCCAGAGGGAAGAGCTTCTTCTCCCCAGGACAGTGTGACCCCAGCAATTCCCAAACGACTCTGATGGCAAATCGAACTCCTATTCGGTCTCCGTCCAATCCGATCGAGGATCAAGCCATAGCTGGGTTGCCTCCAAAATAGGCGAACCTCGTCCCATAGCTTTGCTTGCCTCCACGGAGATAACATGTTCCAGCCTTCTTCTCGCCAATGAAGGACAAAGAAACGGGCCACATGGGCTAAAGAGTTCCAGCTGTCTTGAATCGGAAGGGACAAGGTATGGGCTTTCTCTTGAAGACTTCCAAGTGTTTCTATTATTTTCGGCTTGCTGTGCTTGAGGCGAAGCGTCTCAAGATGTATTTGATTCCTCCATGCCTTGCCTGGTTCATGCCGGATCAAGCCCGCTAAAACCTCTCTTCTTGCTCGTTCCTGGCTCAGTGCAAACTTCCTTGCTTCACGCTCTCGTTGTTTGAAAGCCTTAAGACGGCTCATAACGCCTTCTGTGTAGCTCTGGTTGGGAATCAAACCTTGACCCAGCTTGCTCAGAAGTGGAAGAGGTACCTGTAGACTGTAAGAGGAATGCTCCCATAGACGTTCCACCCATAGGTGTAGCTTATGGCCTAGAGCTCTGCGACGAATCTTGTTCATTCTGCGTAGCATTCTTTGTCTGGAGGAGTCAGGCGCTAGCTTCTTCCAAAGAGCAAGGCTGCGTCGTATTAAACCTCTTGAAAATAGAACGTTCTGGTCTGTTTTCTCATATTCCAAGCCCTCCGGATCATACAGCTCCTCATAGCTGTTCAAGCTCTCCTTGTCCGAAAGCTCTGGTTGGGGCTCTTGAGACTGAGGCTCTGGCTGGTGCTCTTGAGGCTGAGGCTCTGGCTGGTGCTCTTGAGGCTGAAGCTTTGGCGAGAACTGCCTCTTCGAATGAACCTCGTCAATGGGCTGGGTTTTTTGGCCATCTAAGATATCAACCTTTTTCCTAAGAGGTTTCATCAACACGTCTGAGTCATAGAGTTCACCCCGAAAAGTAAAGTCTTTAATACTTGTATAGTGTGGCAGTCCCTTCGCTCGCCGTTTACCCGTCTTATTGGCTAATGTGCTCATGCGTTGAAAGCGTGTGGGGTTGTTCAACTGCAACATACGCCAATTTTGGTCTGTGAGCACTTGTATAGGATAAACGTATTGATTCTGGGCCTTCGAGGAACCAGCTTTTACAACCCAGTCGTAGTTTTGCAGGTCCATTCCTAGCCACCATGGCTTCACGCCCGGAACCTGTCCATAAGTCTTTAGAAAATAAGAGGGTACTCGCTTATTAATATAAGGAAGATCATGATATGGGACTCTAGTAAAGCCAAAAAATCTCCACAACTGTTTTGTTACAGCCTTGCGTCTACGTATAAACCGATTGTAGTATTTACGGAGTCCCTCAGAACTGTTGTCTGGTGGATACACGCGTTTGTATAGCTTGCGATAGTAGTTAAGGTTGTCATAATCATTTCGGGGAAGAAGAAAGCTCTTCACCTCTATCTCATTCAGTGCCTTCCAAGGGTTATGCACAAAGGCTTGAAAAGCCAGCTGGAGAGCCTGAAAAGGGTTCTTGATGCGGACGGCTATCATGTGATCGCTAAAGTGGCTCGACCTCTCTCTCGTCCCAACAAAGGAGGGAATCTTTTTCCACTTGCCTTCACTGACCTTGCGCTCGTACCGGTTCCAAGAAAAAAAGCCCTTATTAGAGGGTTGATAGATGAGCTGTGGCCTGCCCAAGATCATGAAGGTCAGGTACACCTTACTGTCCGAGGTAGGAAGGAGTGGGATGAAGGACCGAAACATACCCTGAACCACGCCGAGATTGAATTGAATCACCCGACTAGCAATCTCTACAAACTTTCCTAGCCATACCCCTCCAATCATATAAGAATACCTATCCACAAGAACAAGTATTCCATCCTTCCCACGCAAATCGTATTCTAATCTGTTCGTATATCGGGCTATCCTTTCCATGTCCATAGCAAGACTTATACCCCTCCGGAACAGATCCCAGTCCGGGTGTTTTTGAAAGGTCTCATAGGATGGACTTAAACCAAAGTACACTTGTTCGCTGTCATTGTTCCGCGGAACGAACTTCTTCAAGTTCACCTGGTCCAAATTCTCAAAATCGCTGTCTAAAAATTTGCCAATACGCTTACGCTTACGCTTGCCGTATTGAGTGTTCCGATAGAGGGGCTCCAAGATGGTAGGGTAAGACTTGTATTGGCGTAAAGAAGATGGGCTTACCCCCCGACCTAAGCTGTTCTCTGACTTCACAAGACGTGGGATTCCAAGGAATCCCCGACTGATTTGATAGGACCGTCGAGCCAATAAGCCTGGCTTGAGACGACCTATTCTTAGATGTGTCCCCATAGACATAGATTCTCGCCCAAACATCTCATCCCATCGCTGGCGCCAAGGCGAGCGGTGCTCATATGTGGGTAAAAACTCTTTGATTTTCGCCAACCGTCGCATCTCGGCATACCAAAAAGATTCCTCTTCTATCTTGGTACGTGTATTGGGCCGATCGGCATTGGGTCCTACTAGCCCCAGAGATGGGCGTAGGTACGGCAAGAAGGGTTGGTGGCCCTGGCTCCATTCGATATGTCTCCTAACGCCTACCAGATAGCCTGAAAGTCCTAGTCGACGAACAGGCACCGCAGGCTTCCAGCTTTGAATCGCTGGGAGCTCTTCCACATGTTTTAGGCCTTGAGACGGTTGGATTCTCTGAGCTTGTAAGCACTTTTGTCCCAAATATATCTGCTTAGTAACCTCAGAACGCCTAGAATGCCTCGCTAAATGAGCTTGTCGGGCCCGCAATTCTCTTAATCTGTCTCTTTGGCTGGTAAAAAAAGGCTTGACAAGTAAAGGATCAGTAAGAGCCTTATTCATTGACTGAGCGAGTGGCTCGGACGAAGATCGCACCATTGCCGCTAGTAAGCCAGGCTCTTTCAAAGGTTTTAAGCCCCCCGCGGGAGGCAGCCCCTCTACGGCACTCGTACCCCAGAACGTGAGTGACTCTGCGGCGTCTAGGAGATCTGTGATCGAAGCGACTTCGCCTATGTTACCCTTCAACCCAAGCTCGGTCTCGCTGTTGTCAGTTTTATGTACTGGCAGCATAGGGTCCTCAAAAAGAATCTCATCACTTTGATTCAACAGATTACTACTCATACCATGGAATCGCCAAAAATCTGCCCAAGCCCAGGCTTTCTCAAACAGAGTGGGTCGCCTCATACGCTTGGGATTTGACGACTTCAACCAACTGGATTGAAGATGCAGAGAAGCCAGCCGAATGGCAAGGCGCAAACGACGCATTATTCTTTTCATCAGATATAGATCTCGGATTGCCACTTGGTCAAGGGCTGAAGTATGAAGCCTATCTGTGCCGCTTTGCTCGTCGGCTCTCTCCGCTTCGTACTCGAGTATGGCTTCTAGGTCAGGGGGGGACCCGGAGCGGGTTGCCCATCTTGCGGTATCACCACGCTCCCAAGCACGTCGCATTATGTCTTTTCGAACTCCCTCCTGTGTATCATCTGTTTCAATACGAGAGCGAAGCTCCCCAAGAGCCCAGCGGCTCAGGCGTGGCAGGTGTTGTTTTTCCATTTCTGCGACAACCTCTGGTTCAGGCATGTTGAAGCGAACTTCTTTGGGTTCAGAATCCTCTATATGAGGGTCTATTGCCACCCGTCCAAGAACTCTTTCTTCGGGAAGTCCCGAATGCCCTAGATAGAATCGTGCAATGGGTCCAATCGGATAGTGATACTTCTTTTTGGATATCAATCCCCTCCACCTATCTGCCTCATTGACTTTCTCTACGCGTCGGCTCATACGCCTATGCCAAGCCTGCCGCAGACTCTTATCTTTTAGAGAAGGAATGACCCTTTGCTTACGATTTTCGATTTCTTCAATTCGTTCTTTTTGCTCATCTAAATAAGCTTTACGCTCTCCCGCTGGAAGGGAGCTCTGAGCAAACCATTCTTCCGCTACAATACGAGCACGGGAAGGATTGCGCGTTTCCTCATACGAGTTATGATGAAATATCTTGCGAAAAGGAAGTGAGCTGGCCTGATCATACTCATCCACTCTCTCTTCTTTATTTCGCCAATTGTCACCTCCGATTAAATGATCCTCCCCGTGATCGATATCGCCCCACCAATCTTCCTCCCACCACAACGATTGAAAGCATTCATAGAGGTCGTCCAAAGAAAGGAAAACTGACTCTGGCTTGAACAAGAAAGAAGGGGAGCTTATCGTCTCACTCTTATCCATTGGCAATTCATATCCCATTTCCTCTCTTTTTTCGGAAACGTTTCCCTCTTTTTGTCTGTCTCTTGAGCGGGACGGTCGTTTTGCAACCCCCTTGTCTTTTCTTTTCACAACTGTGGGAGCATCTTTTTCATAGGGTTGTATGCCTGTATCGAATAGGCCAAATATCATCTGTGATCTTTCTATCTCTTCTCCAAAGCTGAAAGCTGGAGGAAACAATTCCAAAGCTTGCCCTTGCCTGTGACTCGCTGATAATCCTAGGTTAACAAGTTCAGATTGAGGAATGTACTTTTGAGCTGTAGAATCCCATGTCCTATATCTGTGGGTTCGTCCTCTCATTGCTTTTAAGCTTTCGAGGGAGTACCTTTGCTTGTTTCCCCTGGCCAACATCCTTCCTAGGGCTAAACGATATCTAGCTCCCCATGCCCGTCTCCGCAGAGAAGGGTTCACACGCAAATCGTCTAGGCGTACCAACGCCAGGACCCTTTCGTCGTCCGCAAAGAGAGAAAGAGGGTTCAGTCCTGCTAAGCTTGCCAGTGCTTTTCGTCCTTCTTGTTCATAAAGACGTAGGCTTGTAAGTCTCAGGCTATGAGTAAGCATAAGACGTAAGTTATTCTCACGGTTCTGCCTAGTAATCATTGCTTGTTCCGTCAAAGGCAGGGTGTATTGTGTTCTCTGAAAGCTTTGCATCTTCTTACTGGCTAGTTTGGCTAGCTCCTGGCGCTGGGTTCGTAATTTCTTGCCAAGCAACGGAGGCAGAGGATTGTAAAGTAAAGATCGTTTGTCCCATTGAGACCGATGCAAGGCCAAAAGCATCCGACGGCCCCGTTCTATCACACCCGATGTACGTTGTCGCCATAGGTTCGACCACCTGTCCTCTAAGGGCCCAACCCATTCTAAAGCACTCACAATACCGATCTCATTGGACGCCGCTGTTCTTTCTTTCTGAACGGCCTCACCGAGACCAGACCAAAAGTGGGTTTTGCTTGGCTCCCCTAGTAAAGTATGTCTTAACGGGGGCAGCTGGATCCTAGCTCTTCTATGATGCCATGAATCAAAGATTGGAATAGGAAGAGGGCTTAAGAAGGGGGTAGGTCCAATCCAAGTGCCCGATTTTTTGTACAGCGCGCGCCAGGCTGACTTGGCCATCTCTTTTTCTTTTGCATGGAACAAAGCCTGGTGAAATATCCAGGGCACGGACGAACTCAGATGTGTGCGAAGCGACACTTGACGTAGAGACTGTAAGGAAACTCGGAGGTCAAATACTTCCTGTCTAGCTTCTCTTTCTTTTTGAGCCCTCCAAAAAGAGAGGGCTTCGCTTACTTTTTTCTCTGTTTTCCGATGGGCCCGATTCCTTAGCACTTGGGTTTCTGTGAAAGACGTAAGGCCTAGGTGAGATCCAACTCTCTTTTTATCACTCAGACTCTTCAAGTGGGTTTCTCTCTGCTTATCCGGGGTCCGTCCAAAAAAGCCTTTCGCGTGCATAGCTGTTTTTTGGGGCAGTTCTTGAGAGAATTGGTCCTTCCACTGCCCTACAAGCCGGAAGGGCTGGTTTAGCAACTGAAATGCTTGCGTGTGGACAATTCTTTCCAAGATTCGTATATCCCATTGCCAAGATTTCATCATCTTATGAATAGGCCTGCTGGCTCTTTGAACTTTCCAAGTGTTGGCGGGAAACTTTAAAAGCCTCGGGCCTTCCCAGGTCGAAAGCCCGCTACGTTGATCAAGTGTTCTAGCAATCTTTCGTGTTGCCCATTCTAGCTTTCTTCCCTGATGCTTGGGGAGGAGAGCCTGCTTGCGTAGGGCCTGTCGGCGCGCCCGATCTCCAGCACCCTGGGGGGCAGGGGTCGTTGCGACCAGGTTTGTGGTGATGGGATCCATGGAGCGAGAGAGCAAGCCAGGTCGATGGCACGCAGGGCGAGGGCCTAAACGAGAGGATTGAAGACCTGGAGCTTGGACAAGAGAACGTAACTGGGGGAAGGGCAGCCTTCTATCAGAGGGTTGGAGAGATTTCTTGCTCAGTGCTTCCAGCAGCCTAGGAACCAGTAGAAAAGGAAATTGGCCCGGCGGTCCGGTAGGGAGCCGTGCATCTGGACTGTTTGCCCACCGTTGGCCTCTTGCATAGGAATGCAAGGGTCGGGTTGGTCTGAAAGAAGAAGTTGTCTCTGAGCCATTGCGTCGGGAGAGCTTCTCCGCTAGAAAACCTGCAGTGTGGGTGAAAAGCCCTTTTGCCCAAGAGTGAAGCCTACGGGGTAGGGAAGATGGAGAGGTCAGCCTCCCTTCCGACTCAAGACGAAGAGGTACCCTGCGCCCCTGTCTTGCTCTCTGGCGTAGCATTCTTGATTCTAAGATGGCTAACATTTGTGGCTTCCCTAGGCGTCGGGCTGCGAGGTCCCCCTTGTTTCGCTCTTTAGGAAAAGAGGGCAATCTTAGCTCCTTCATCATGTCTTGAGCTTCTTCTTTTTTACCATAGAGGTAAACATAGATGTCTGCAATCCGTTCCTGGACCTGATAGCCGGGTCGGGTACGAGCAAGACCCGGTACCATAGAAAGACATAGGCGAGGCGCTCTCTCAAGCTCGGGCCATGCTAGGTGGGTTTGAGGCCGCATCACACAAGCGAAAGCCCTTTGATGTTGGGCATAGGCCATAAGACGCACACAGTAATCGAACAATGCTTCGCTGGGGGAAAAGAGACGTTGAACCACGTCTTGATACACGTCTTCGGAGCTAAACCAGCCTTTTGTTCTCTGCTTGAATAAGAGCAAGGCGCTAGATGTAGAACGCCGTTCCCAGAGTTGAAACACCCGTCTTAGCCTCTCTAATGTATGGCCTTCGAAGAGTCTTTGCACCTGCTCAGAGTTGGCTTGTAAAGGGACATGAGTAAGCAAGATACCATTGGGGGGTTGCAAAGCAGTACCAAGCGTATGCAGCACTTGCCCCTCCCTTGTCCGCTGTTTTTTAATCGGAAATCCTTTCAGTCTTGTTTTCAAACTTTTATGCTTGAGCCTACGGCGGGGTTTTTCTTTTTGACGGATCAAAATCGTACGTCTTGCTTTACGCCTTATTTGTTCAGCCGCATTTACAACCATCTCAGACGTCATCCACTTCAAGGTGCTCGGTGCCCATCTCGGCTTACGGTTTCTGGCTCTATCCCATGGTAGCACCCTAAGGTTAGCAGGCACTTTAGGCAAAAGACCCTTGTTGTTTTGCTGTTGTACTAAGCCCTGCTTCTGCCTCTTTCGACTGGCCCCCCCCCACCATGAAGGATAGTTGCGCCTTGTAGGCAAAAGAATGTCTTGTTCCCAGTCAGCGTTGCTCTTTTTGGCGGAGCGAGATGACGACCTCTGCTCTTCTTGGTACTCAGAAAAAGCCGTAAACCATGGTTTCTCTGTTTTCGAGCCAAAGGCGTAAGCGTGCCATGCGCCTAATACCCGTCCTTTTGGTAAAGAAAGAGGACCTAGGTGATGAGCTAGATCCTCTTTCTCCCAGGGAAAAGCAAAGCCTCTGCTCTCTTCGACATACTCTTGGGGAGTAATCCTCTCATAGGGGGGTTGGATCAGAAGGTTCTGGCCCAGCGCCTGTCTTTCCAAAAGAGTTGTCCCCTCTTTTTTCAGCAAGCTTTCTCCATCTGAGCGAGTCTCACTTGAAACGCTAGGTGAAAGGCCCGCAGTAGGAAGCACCTCAATCTCTGTCTCTAAGCCTTTGAGAACAGGCTGCTCGCACAGATCTGGTAATAGATTGACCGATTGAAGGCTGTTCTTCTCATCGACTAAGGAGCGAAGTAAGAGCTGGTTGAATGCGCCCATTTCTTCTTCCATCTGATAAACTCGGCCATAGAGGGCAAGGCGTTGCTTGGCAATGCTCGGCACCCAGTCGCTTACCCGGTCCTGGGCAATCAAGAGAGTCTGAGTACGGGCCTCTCTTAGCTGCATTAAGCTATATTCTATCTCAAAGGGACTTGTTCGGAACTGCATGAACATTGTTGCGTAGACCATCCCACCTAACACGCGGCTAAGGGGGCTGATCAGTTGGTAAAACGTCCTTTTAGTCACCAGACTCGTGACGGCTCGGCTCAAGCACAGGCTCGCGTAGAATAAAAGGTTGCCAATTCCATACCCTAAAAGGGTTCCCCACAAGAAGACTGGCTTTGTTCCATGAGAAAAGCCCAAAACAGAGGTTAGATCATTTACAAAGCTGGCCCCACCACGGGGAATCAAGACATATAAGCTTGTGCAGAAAATAGAGTACAGCAAAACACGAGGGTCACGCACACTCTTTACCTCGTTTGGCAACCCCACCAAAGGTGTAAAGATCTTAAGATCTTTACGAATCATCGGCGCCACAATTGGATCTCGAGGAATCACCCAGCTCACCAGGCACATGGATAAAGAGATGGCCGTAACAAAGGCCGCATTATAACGCCAGCGGATAGCTAAAGGTTGAGCCCACCCCCAAAATTCGATAGTGACGAGCACTGCCTGTCCAAGTAACATCGACCCAATGCACACCCCCCCTAAAAGATTGCCATGCATGTAGAAAGCGCGCGCCGCTAGGACATGGACCAAGTGCAGGGACTGAGTTCCCATAAAACCATAGACTATTCCAATGCACAGAACAGGGTTGGCACTCAAACATCCCCCGATGGCTCCCACAGTGTACAAAGCAGCATGATAAACATTTAAAGATATTGGATTCATTTGTCAGTTTTTAATGATAGAGCACACATGATAAGCCTCTCCCCCCCCCTTTGTGGGGGGGGGAGGGGTCTCACTCCGCTGGGCTATTTTTATTGATAAGAATCCCTTCCCTATTCCCAAAACCCTTAGGAGGGTCTTTTGGGTTTTGATCCTTTCGATATACAAAGTGCGTACGACGCGTAAGAACTGCTTTCGATAGCGAGAATGAGTGTCTAGCCTTTTGAATTGCTTTCTGGTTCCATGCAGACTTCCGTGTCCTCTTTTTTGTCTTAGAGGCCCTCTTCTTTGGAACAGCCATAAGAATACTTTTTGTCGTTATAGGACTTGGATGCATGGGTTCAAGGCTGGCTTTCGAGAGAGTAGCAGCCTTGGTTGGCCTGTATAAGCCGACGTTTCGTTCGGCTTGGTTGATATAGCATAGAGCTGCATTCCCTAGCTTTACAATACTGAATAGTTGGACCAATAGAAGAGCCTAGAAATTTGTGAAGATGAAATTGATATCTAGAAGCCAATAAATAGGTTTGATGGGAAAGCTTTGAGCAAAGCATGGGTGACGTGACTACTTTCCGAGTTGATTTTTCAAGAGTAGACGCCCATTATAAAAGAAATAAGCTTTTGTTCAGAGATCAGAAAGATCCTAATGGCTAATTAGGAAAGAGTTGAAAAAGTGACGATGGCAAGCAGACTTCCTAGCGCGATGGTCATGCTCAATGCATAGTAGGTCAAGTTGCCCCCTTGCCAAGCCCTGTTCGCTTGACCTGAGACAAGCCCTATGAGTCCAGCCCCATTCGCCACACCATCAATCCACCAGCTATCTAATGCAGATGCTCTTTCAGCTAAGATCTGATTCGTTCGCACCCATGATCTATCGTAGATTTCATCGATGTGCCAGCGATTGTAAGAAGCACGGTGGAGCTGTGGCCATTGGTAAGAAAGTCCACTGAGTCCAAGTGTGGCCCTTTGGTAGGCTAAGAAAGCCAGACAACCTCCTAGTAAAGCAATCCCAACTGAACTTACTGCCATGCTGCTAAATGCAATAAGACTAGGAGATGGGCCGGGCCCGAGATGAAACCAAGGAGTATTCATCCAACCAATTGCCACGGTAGGCAGGGCGAGTATGAGGAGGCATGCCGTCATACCTCCATCTTCTTGAGGCTTCGCCTTTTGATGACTGCGATAAGACAGTAGTGACCCTCCTCGGAAGCGCCCTTCGAAGGTGAGCAGGTAGATACGGAGCATGTATAGCCCTGTCATACCCGCGGTGGCCCAAGCAATTGCCCATAGAATAGGGTGGGCTGCCCAGGCCCCTGCCAATATCGCATCCTTGGACCAGAAGCATGCGAGGGGTGGGAAACCACAAATAGATAGGGTGCCAAGAAGAAAGGTGGTTCCTGTGATTGGCATGAACCTCCTAAGACCTCCCATTAGTAGCATGTTTTGGCTCTTGGCGGGATCCCACCCGACTAAAGGTTCCATGCCATGAATGACGGAGCCTGCCCCTAAGAAGAGCAAGGCTTTGGAATAAGCATGGGTTACAAGATGGAATAGACCCGCCTCATAAGACCCTATTCCCATGGCCATGACCATGTATCCAAGCTGAGACATTGTAGAATAAGCAAGCCCCTTCTTAAGGTCAGTTTGTGTCAGTGCGATGCTGGCTCCGAGGAGCGAAGTGAGTGCACCAGCCCAAGCCATTGTCTCCATTACCGTGCCCAGTTGCTGGAAGATGGGGCACATACGAGCTATAAGGAAAACTCCTGCTGCAACCATTGTAGCGGCATGGATAAGAGCGGAAATGGGTGTGGGTCCTTCCATAGCATCCGGCAGCCAGACATGAAGGGGGATCTGCGCGGACTTGGCTAACGGCCCCAAGAGTAAAAGCAAGCAGCAGAGGGTAGGAAAGAAAAGGCCAAGTGCTTGAGATGCTAGCAAACGGGCAAGTCGCTCCGCAATCTCCCCAAATTCAAGGCTGCCAGTGGCCCAGTAGAGCCCAAGAATGCCAAGCAACAGACCAAAGTCTCCTATCCTATTTGTAACAAACGCTTTCTGGCAGGCCTTAGCCGCTCCTAACCGATTTGGCCAAAAACCGATCAGGAGGTAAGAGCACATGCCCACAAGTTCCCAGAACACGTATACTTGGACCAAATTAGGACTAAGCACCAGACCTAGCATCGACGCGGTGAACAAGCTAAGATAAACAAAAAAGCGGACGTATCCCTGGTCATAGGCCATATATTTGTGGCTGTATAACATGACAACTAACCCCACCGTAGTGATGAGTACAAGCATCATAGAACTCAAAGGATCCACTAGATAACCCATCTGCAAGCGCAGATGCCCTGAAACTATCCAGTCCATTGCCCAGCGGTAGGGTCCGGATCCACCCAGCTGAGCCTGCACGAGTAAAAAGGACAAGATCATAGATGTTGCTAAGCTGCCCATCAGATAGGTCCGATGCCATCCCCGAAGGCTCCGCGTTGCTTTGCGCAGAACGAGCAAGCCCCCTCCGGCTACCAGAGAGGCAAAGTATGGCAGGATTGGGACAAGCCAGGCGGATTCATAAAGCCATTCATTCATAAGCCTCCTCTGCGCAAGCCCACACCAAGGACCAGGCCCTTTCTTTCTCTAGAAAGAGTATTGGGGTTTGGGTTCACCCCTATCCTTTTTCATCAGGATCTGGCTTCTTTTTTTAGGGGCTTGCAATTGTTCATATATGTATGTACTTTTTCTCATCTCTCATCTTACTACCAGAAGCATATCGAAGATGTCTTCAAAACACCCTGCCTATTGAAAGAAAAGGCAAGTAGAAGAATTGGAACCAAATAAGAGAGCTTGGGCTTAGGTCTGCCGCACGACGAAAAAAATGGTTTGAGTCTTTGGTGTGCTATCCTTGTTTATTATACCTTTTGCTGGCCATTTTTTCTCAAATTGTACATACATTCCCTAAATCTAGCATACCATAAAAGAGGGTCAGGGGCAACTGTTTCGTTTTACTTATAAAAAAAAATCAACTTTGTTCTGACTTCATTTCATATCTTATTCTATGATTCGGGCTGGGGTGCTTGACCTTTGTGCCCATCGACACTTACACTGCGAGATAGGCTTAGCTCTTGCTCGCCTGCTTATTGTGCATCCCTCTTGACTAGACACAGTGGATTGCGTGAAGTCTATGGTATATGCAATTGTCGAGACAGGGGGGCAGCAACTCCGGATGGAGCCTGGTAGGTTCTATGATGTACCCTGTATGCCCTGCCTGATGCCAGGCACCAAAGTGGTATTGTGTCGAGTGCTTATGGTGCGGAACCAATCGGAGATTGGAGTTGGGAGGCCTTGGGTAGGGGGTGCCCTTGTTAGGGCAAGGGTAATGCATACCTTGAAAGCAGAGAAACAAGTTGTGTTGCGAAGAAGGGCAAAGAAAAAAAGCCGTCGTAAGCAGGGCCATCGTCGTAGATTCACCCGATTGCTAGTGGATAGCATCGAGGCACATGGGCAACAACTGCAAGTTCCAGCCTAAGTTTCCAAGCTCAGCCATCTGCCAGTGTACAATAGAGCTGTCCAAGCACGGAGCATAGCGCAGCTTGGTAGCGTGCCATCTTGGGGTGATGGAGGCCGTGGGTTCGAATCCCGCTGCTCCGAGGGGAACTAGGCGCTCCCTTCTTGGAGCAAGGCCACAAGGGGGGGGGGCTGGCAGCCTCCCATTGCCCCCTTGTACAGATACGTATAGTATGCTACTATACTGCATGAATAAGCCGCTATGGTGAAATGGTAGACACGCTGCCCTTAGGAGGCAGTGCGCGAGCATCTCGGTTCGAGTCCGAGTGGCGGCAGACCCTAGGCAGCTTAGTCTGAGTCGATTTGAAATTGCCTTCCCTATCTGGTCCACAAGGCAAGAAGATAGGGGATACAAGCTTGTCGGCATCGTGCTTAGGCAATGGGCCCCCAGGGACAAGGACTGAGACCTGTACCCAAGATAAGCTACCCAATGATCGGAGAGTCCACATGGCAAGAGAAAAATTTGAGCGTAAGAAGCCTCATGTAAACATTGGCACAATTGGTCATGTAGATCATGGAAAGACCACTCTTACTGCAGCAATTACAATGACGCTTGCTGCCAACAGCGGTCTTACGCCTAAAAAGTATGATGAAATTGATGCTGCGCCCGAAGAGAGGGCACGGGGCATTACCATTAATACCGCCCACGTAGAATATGAAACAGAGAATAGGCACTATGCCCACGTTGACTGTCCTGGACACGCAGACTATGTAAAGAACATGATCACAGGAGCAGCGCAGATGGACGGTGCTATTCTCGTCGTCTCGGGGGCTGATGGGCCTATGCCCCAAACGAAGGAACACATCTTGCTTGCTAAGCAGGTTGGGGTACCGACCGTGGTCGTGTTCTTAAACAAAGAAGACCAAGTAGACGATGAAGAGCTTCTTCTGCTCGTCGAGATGGAGGTACGCGAGACCCTCAGTTACTATGAGTTCCCCGGGGATGACGTGCCGGTGGTTTCCGGCTCGGCCCTTCTGGCTCTGGAGGCATTGAGTGCAGAAAATGCGAGTATCTCAAGAGGAACAAACAAATGGGTGGACAAGATCTTTGAACTTATGGACCAAGTGGACGAGCACATCCCTACACCCACCCGCGACACAGACAAGCCGTTTCTTATGGCCGTTGAAGATGTTTTTTCCATTACAGGACGGGGGACAGTTGCAACAGGTCGTGTTGAGAGAGGATCGATCCGAGTTGGAGATACCGTAGAAGTGGTGGGACTGAAAGACACTCGGACAAGTACCGTTACAGGGCTGGAGATGTTTCAAAAAACTCTGGACCAGAGCATCGCTGGGGATAATGTAGGAATGCTCTTAAGGGGTATACAAAAGCAAGATATAGAGAGAGGGATGGTAATCGCCAAACCAGGATCCATCAAGCCCCACACAAAATTCGAAGCACAGGTCTACATCCTTAAAAAAGAAGAAGGAGGACGACATTCACCTTTCTTTAAGGGATACCGTCCACAATTCTATGTTCGGACTACAGATGTAACTGGAAACATCGAGTCTTGCTGGAATGACTCTGGCGAATCTACGCGCATGGTGATGCCAGGAGACAGAATCAAGATGCATGTCGAGCTTATCCAACCGATTGCAATCGAAAAGCAGATGAGGTTTGCAATCCGAGAGGGAGGGCGCACCGTCGGTGCAGGCGTGGTCTCTGAACTGCTTGACTAGCATAAGAAAAAAAAAGCCCATCTACTGAGGTGGGCGTTTGCAACTCTTACAAAGTAGACAATTTTATAGCTGAGCCTACTATTCGCGACAGTTTGCTCTCATTATTCTATCTTTTCGTTTTTCTTTCAAGCTTGACAGTTCTATACAAACCGATCATCAACGCTTTGATTTTGAAGCCTTTTTGAAACACAAGCGTTCAATCCTGCATATCGTATCCACCCAGTACTTATTGAATATTCAATTAGTAAAATATTACTCTTTCAAATCATTTTTATAAAAATGCGAAATGAAACAATAAAGTCTTTATTACTCTTTAATAATTCTTTCATTATTAAGTTAAGATTTTGGATAAAAACGGATTCGAACCCTTGGCATTATGGTTTGTAGTTATTATTGACTTTGGGCAAGGAGGGATTCGAACCCCCGGCACTATGGTTCGTAGCCATATGCTCTAGTCCACTGAGCTACAAGCCCGCTCGCTGTGTCTAACGCGTTCAGTTGGACAGTGGCCCTCACCGCCTTTTTTTCTTTTTTAAAGGAAGGCGGGGGCTTTTTTTTAGCTGCCCAATTTGAACCCATCTACAAAGAGGCCATACACAAGTCCAATCTTCCACATGTTCGCTGCCTTCGCAGCCCAACCAGGCGCAGGGCTCTGGATAGAGAGAGGCAACTTGATTCTTCTTACTAAGACGAATATGATTTTTGCCTTTTTAAAGAAAAGGTGGAAAGACGACTTGTAAAGACAGACCCCCGCAAGTTCCGTAAGTGCTACAAGGCCCGCAGATGCCAAAACGTCCCAGTCCCCTGTTTGACCTAGCACGGTCGATAGGGTTGTTGCTTGAAAGAAGCCTGCTAGAAGAAAAAGCATAGCTGCAGTCAGGGAAAGCCCCTGCCTACTGCCTGTAGGACGGGGATTGAATTGGGCATGAGACACTTGTACAATTTAGGTAATACGTTGATTTGTCTCGGGTGGCGACAAATCTCACGACCCTCTTTAGAGGATCCTCCCCAGGTAGGGATTGAACCTACGACCGTTCGGTTAACAGCCGACTGCTCGTACCACTGAGCTACTAGGGACTTCTCAATGTCAATAATGGTATCGGTATACTTTGATTTGTACTACGAGTGTAGTATACTTTGATTGTACAAGAAAGAATAACTCCCGGCAAGGCCTAACTTACTAGACTCTGAAAAAAAAAATCTTATGGACAATAATAAGTGGTTTGAGGACACTGATTGGTTTGATGACAATGATTGGCTTTTAGGTGGCTTTTTACTAATTGACCTAGAGTTTAACTGTGTGCGCATCATAGACTCTCGTGACTGTATGATGACAAGAAATAATGAAGGGGAAATAGTTATTCCATTTTCTCTTTTAGATGTGGAACCCAAAGGAATGTCTAGAGAAATGCTTTCAAACTTAATTGAAAGAAAAATTAGGCTAAGGTTTTATTTTATGGCGTGCTATACAAAAATATATAGCATGCTATAAAATAAAAAATATTTAAGTATATTAAAAAACACAATTATTATAGATTTAATTTTTTACAAATAGAGATCTTATCTTTATTTGTTTTGTTTAATTTTATTGTTTTTAATATAAAAAATTATTGCATTAAACTAATAAAATGCTTTTTTACTTCTCTTTTGAAAAAAAGAAGCAAAAAAAGCATTTTATTATTATACTTTCAAATCTTGATTTTTAAATTTGATTTATAAAAAGTCCATACGTATGCAATCCTTGGCCTAACCAATTTAATCCAAAATAGCATATCCATAAAGTAATCAGTCCAAATGAAGCTAGAATAGCTGATCTAAAACCTTCCCATCCTTGAAAAACTCTAAGGTGTAAATAAGTCGCAAACACAAGCCAAGTAATAAAAGCCCACGTTTCTTTCGGATCCCAACTCCAATAAGAGCCCCAAGCTTCATTTGCCCAAACAGCTCCTGAAAGAATACCAATAGTTAATAAACAAAACCCAGTAGTAATACTCCGAACACTTATTTGATCAAGAGTTCTAAGAAATAAAAAATTTTTTTCTTTTTCTAGAAGCATATGGTTTCCTAATTGTAATGAAAAAGAAATCTTTAATTTTTTTTGTGAGACAGCTAAAAAAATTAGTGAAACTAAGGAGCCACAAAAAAGACAAGAATAACTGAACATCATTACACTTACATGCATAAGCAACCAGTTAGATTGAAGAGCTGGAATCAAATAGCTCGGAGTTTGCATACTTAAAGGAAGAGAAAGATTTGCAAATCCGTTAATTAAAAGTGCAGAAGAACTCATTGATGCAACAACTGATGGGTGAGTTACCTGTGCTCGATTACCAAGTAATCCAAAAGTAAGAATTCCCCAACAAAGCCAAAGAAGAGATTCATAAAGATTGCTTAAAGGGGCATGCTGAGATATAAACCATCGTGCTATCAAAATAGTTCCCAAAAATAAACTTGACAACCAAACAAATATTCTGCTTTGAAAAAATAATTTGTTTTTCTGGTAATAATAAATTATTTTTTTGTTAAAAAAATTTGTAAATGTAATTTCCCACCAAGAAAGTAATGTTGCACAGAGTAGACTTATGAAGCATCCATTTTGAAGTACAGATTCAAATTCAAAGTAATTCATATTAAAATATTAGTTAAATATTTAAAATTAAATATAATATTTATTAATAAAATTGTAAACATTATATTTAATTTTAAGTAAAAGTTTAAATTTATTTGGTTATTATACTCAAATCTTAATCATATTAAAAAATATAAAATGAATAATACTTAACTATTAACTTAAAATAATTTCAAGTTTTTATTTTAATAGTTAACTTTCAACTGTTACTTGTTAGTAATAATAAAAAATTGAGTTAGTTTTTTGTTTAAGAATTTTTATAATTAGTGTAAGCTAAGTTTTTTTAAATATCACCTGATGTAAAATTGACCTATGATTCTTATTTCAATTGTATCCCAAAGCTCATAGGTACCTTAGATAGAAACTACTCTATACGATCAATCATGTTAATGTTATTGTCCATAAGATTTTTTTTTTCAGAGTCTAGTAAGTTAGGCCTTGCCGGGAGTTATTCTTTCTTGTACAATCAAAGTATACTACACTCGTAGTACAAATCAAAGTATACCGATACCATTATTGACATTGAGAAGTCCCTAGTAGCTCAGTGGTACGAGCAGTCGGCTGTTAACCGAACGGTCGTAGGTTCAATCCCTACCTGGGGAGGATCCTCTAAAGAGGGTCGTGAGATTTGTCGCCACCCGAGACAAATCAACGTATTACCTAAATTGTACAAGTGTCTCATGCCCAATTCAATCCCCGTCCTACAGGCAGTAGGCAGGGGCTTTCCCTGACTGCAGCTATGCTTTTTCTTCTAGCAGGCTTCTTTCAAGCAACAACCCTATCGACCGTGCTAGGTCAAACAGGGGACTGGGACGTTTTGGCATCTGCGGGCCTTGTAGCACTTACGGAACTTGCGGGGGTCTGTCTTTACAAGTCGTCTTTCCACCTTTTCTTTAAAAAGGCAAAAATCATATTCGTCTTAGTAAGAAGAATCAAGTTGCCTCTCTCTATCCAGAGCCCTGCGCCTGGTTGGGCTGCGAAGGCAGCGAACATGTGGAAGATTGGACTTGTGTATGGCCTCTTTGTAGATGGGTTCAAATTGGGCAGCTAAAAAAAAGCCCCCGCCTTCCTTTAAAAAAGAAAAAAAGGCGGTGAGGGCCACTGTCCAACTGAACGCGTTAGACACAGCGAGCGGGCTTGTAGCTCAGTGGACTAGAGCATATGGCTACGAACCATAGTGCCGGGGGTTCGAATCCCTCCTTGCCCAAAGTCAATAATAACTACAAACCATAATGCCAAGGGTTCGAATCCGTTTTTATCCAAAATCTTAACTTAATAATGAAAGAATTATTAAAGAGTAATAAAGACTTTATTGTTTCATTTCGCATTTTTATAAAAATGATTTGAAAGAGTAATATTTTACTAATTGAATATTCAATAAGTACTGGGTGGATACGATATGCAGGATTGAACGCTTGTGTTTCAAAAAGGCTTCAAAATCAAAGCGTTGATGATCGGTTTGTATAGAACTGTCAAGCTTGAAAGAAAAACGAAAAGATAGAATAATGAGAGCAAACTGTCGCGAATAGTAGGCTCAGCTATAAAATTGTCTACTTTGTAAGAGTTGCAAACGCCCACCTCAGTAGATGGGCTTTTTTTTTCTTATGCTAGTCAAGCAGTTCAGAGACCACGCCTGCACCGACGGTGCGCCCTCCCTCTCGGATTGCAAACCTCATCTGCTTTTCGATTGCAATCGGTTGGATAAGCTCGACATGCATCTTGATTCTGTCTCCTGGCATCACCATGCGCGTAGATTCGCCAGAGTCATTCCAGCAAGACTCGATGTTTCCAGTTACATCTGTAGTCCGAACATAGAATTGTGGACGGTATCCCTTAAAGAAAGGTGAATGTCGTCCTCCTTCTTCTTTTTTAAGGATGTAGACCTGTGCTTCGAATTTTGTGTGGGGCTTGATGGATCCTGGTTTGGCGATTACCATCCCTCTCTCTATATCTTGCTTTTGTATACCCCTTAAGAGCATTCCTACATTATCCCCAGCGATGCTCTGGTCCAGAGTTTTTTGAAACATCTCCAGCCCTGTAACGGTACTTGTCCGAGTGTCTTTCAGTCCCACCACTTCTACGGTATCTCCAACTCGGATCGATCCTCTCTCAACACGACCTGTTGCAACTGTCCCCCGTCCTGTAATGGAAAAAACATCTTCAACGGCCATAAGAAACGGCTTGTCTGTGTCGCGGGTGGGTGTAGGGATGTGCTCGTCCACTTGGTCCATAAGTTCAAAGATCTTGTCCACCCATTTGTTTGTTCCTCTTGAGATACTCGCATTTTCTGCACTCAATGCCTCCAGAGCCAGAAGGGCCGAGCCGGAAACCACCGGCACGTCATCCCCGGGGAACTCATAGTAACTGAGGGTCTCGCGTACCTCCATCTCGACGAGCAGAAGAAGCTCTTCATCGTCTACTTGGTCTTCTTTGTTTAAGAACACGACCACGGTCGGTACCCCAACCTGCTTAGCAAGCAAGATGTGTTCCTTCGTTTGGGGCATAGGCCCATCAGCCCCCGAGACGACGAGAATAGCACCGTCCATCTGCGCTGCTCCTGTGATCATGTTCTTTACATAGTCTGCGTGTCCAGGACAGTCAACGTGGGCATAGTGCCTATTCTCTGTTTCATATTCTACGTGGGCGGTATTAATGGTAATGCCCCGTGCCCTCTCTTCGGGCGCAGCATCAATTTCATCATACTTTTTAGGCGTAAGACCGCTGTTGGCAGCAAGCGTCATTGTAATTGCTGCAGTAAGAGTGGTCTTTCCATGATCTACATGACCAATTGTGCCAATGTTTACATGAGGCTTCTTACGCTCAAATTTTTCTCTTGCCATGTGGACTCTCCGATCATTGGGTAGCTTATCTTGGGTACAGGTCTCAGTCCTTGTCCCTGGGGGCCCATTGCCTAAGCACGATGCCGACAAGCTTGTATCCCCTATCTTCTTGCCTTGTGGACCAGATAGGGAAGGCAATTTCAAATCGACTCAGACTAAGCTGCCTAGGGTCTGCCGCCACTCGGACTCGAACCGAGATGCTCGCGCACTGCCTCCTAAGGGCAGCGTGTCTACCATTTCACCATAGCGGCTTATTCATGCAGTATAGTAGCATACTATACGTATCTGTACAAGGGGGCAATGGGAGGCTGCCAGCCCCCCCCCCTTGTGGCCTTGCTCCAAGAAGGGAGCGCCTAGTTCCCCTCGGAGCAGCGGGATTCGAACCCACGGCCTCCATCACCCCAAGATGGCACGCTACCAAGCTGCGCTATGCTCCGTGCTTGGACAGCTCTATTGTACACTGGCAGATGGCTGAGCTTGGAAACTTAGGCTGGAACTTGCAGTTGTTGCCCATGTGCCTCGATGCTATCCACTAGCAATCGGGTGAATCTACGACGATGGCCCTGCTTACGACGGCTTTTTTTCTTTGCCCTTCTTCGCAACACAACTTGTTTCTCTGCTTTCAAGGTATGCATTACCCTTGCCCTAACAAGGGCACCCCCTACCCAAGGCCTCCCAACTCCAATCTCCGATTGGTTCCGCACCATAAGCACTCGACACAATACCACTTTGGTGCCTGGCATCAGGCAGGGCATACAGGGTACATCATAGAACCTACCAGGCTCCATCCGGAGTTGCTGCCCCCCTGTCTCGACAATTGCATATACCATAGACTTCACGCAATCCACTGTGTCTAGTCAAGAGGGATGCACAATAAGCAGGCGAGCAAGAGCTAAGCCTATCTCGCAGTGTAAGTGTCGATGGGCACAAAGGTCAAGCACCCCAGCCCGAATCATAGAATAAGATATGAAATGAAGTCAGAACAAAGTTGATTTTTTTTTATAAGTAAAACGAAACAGTTGCCCCTGACCCTCTTTTATGGTATGCTAGATTTAGGGAATGTATGTACAATTTGAGAAAAAATGGCCAGCAAAAGGTATAATAAACAAGGATAGCACACCAAAGACTCAAACCATTTTTTTCGTCGTGCGGCAGACCTAAGCCCAAGCTCTCTTATTTGGTTCCAATTCTTCTACTTGCCTTTTCTTTCAATAGGCAGGGTGTTTTGAAGACATCTTCGATATGCTTCTGGTAGTAAGATGAGAGATGAGAAAAAGTACATACATATATGAACAATTGCAAGCCCCTAAAAAAAGAAGCCAGATCCTGATGAAAAAGGATAGGGGTGAACCCAAACCCCAATACTCTTTCTAGAGAAAGAAAGGGCCTGGTCCTTGGTGTGGGCTTGCGCAGAGGAGGCTTATGAATGAATGGCTTTATGAATCCGCCTGGCTTGTCCCAATCCTGCCATACTTTGCCTCTCTGGTAGCCGGAGGGGGCTTGCTCGTTCTGCGCAAAGCAACGCGGAGCCTTCGGGGATGGCATCGGACCTATCTGATGGGCAGCTTAGCAACATCTATGATCTTGTCCTTTTTACTCGTGCAGGCTCAGCTGGGTGGATCCGGACCCTACCGCTGGGCAATGGACTGGATAGTTTCAGGGCATCTGCGCTTGCAGATGGGTTATCTAGTGGATCCTTTGAGTTCTATGATGCTTGTACTCATCACTACGGTGGGGTTAGTTGTCATGTTATACAGCCACAAATATATGGCCTATGACCAGGGATACGTCCGCTTTTTTGTTTATCTTAGCTTGTTCACCGCGTCGATGCTAGGTCTGGTGCTTAGTCCTAATTTGGTCCAAGTATACGTGTTCTGGGAACTTGTGGGCATGTGCTCTTACCTCCTGATCGGTTTTTGGCCAAATCGGTTAGGAGCGGCTAAGGCCTGCCAGAAAGCGTTTGTTACAAATAGGATAGGAGACTTTGGTCTGTTGCTTGGCATTCTTGGGCTCTACTGGGCCACTGGCAGCCTTGAATTTGGGGAGATTGCGGAGCGACTTGCCCGTTTGCTAGCATCTCAAGCACTTGGCCTTTTCTTTCCTACCCTCTGCTGCTTGCTTTTACTCTTGGGGCCGTTAGCCAAGTCCGCGCAGATCCCCCTTCATGTCTGGCTGCCGGATGCTATGGAAGGACCCACACCCATTTCCGCTCTTATCCATGCCGCTACAATGGTTGCAGCAGGAGTTTTCCTTATAGCTCGTATGTGCCCCATCTTCCAGCAACTGGGCACGGTAATGGAGACAATGGCTTGGGCTGGTGCACTCACTTCGCTCCTCGGAGCCAGCATCGCACTGACACAAACTGACCTTAAGAAGGGGCTTGCTTATTCTACAATGTCTCAGCTTGGATACATGGTCATGGCCATGGGAATAGGGTCTTATGAGGCGGGTCTATTCCATCTTGTAACCCATGCTTATTCCAAAGCCTTGCTCTTCTTAGGGGCAGGCTCCGTCATTCATGGCATGGAACCTTTAGTCGGGTGGGATCCCGCCAAGAGCCAAAACATGCTACTAATGGGAGGTCTTAGGAGGTTCATGCCAATCACAGGAACCACCTTTCTTCTTGGCACCCTATCTATTTGTGGTTTCCCACCCCTCGCATGCTTCTGGTCCAAGGATGCGATATTGGCAGGGGCCTGGGCAGCCCACCCTATTCTATGGGCAATTGCTTGGGCCACCGCGGGTATGACAGGGCTATACATGCTCCGTATCTACCTGCTCACCTTCGAAGGGCGCTTCCGAGGAGGGTCACTACTGTCTTATCGCAGTCATCAAAAGGCGAAGCCTCAAGAAGATGGAGGTATGACGGCATGCCTCCTCATACTCGCCCTGCCTACCGTGGCAATTGGTTGGATGAATACTCCTTGGTTTCATCTCGGGCCCGGCCCATCTCCTAGTCTTATTGCATTTAGCAGCATGGCAGTAAGTTCAGTTGGGATTGCTTTACTAGGAGGTTGTCTGGCTTTCTTAGCCTACCAAAGGGCCACACTTGGACTCAGTGGACTTTCTTACCAATGGCCACAGCTCCACCGTGCTTCTTACAATCGCTGGCACATCGATGAAATCTACGATAGATCATGGGTGCGAACGAATCAGATCTTAGCTGAAAGAGCATCTGCATTAGATAGCTGGTGGATTGATGGTGTGGCGAATGGGGCTGGACTCATAGGGCTTGTCTCAGGTCAAGCGAACAGGGCTTGGCAAGGGGGCAACTTGACCTACTATGCATTGAGCATGACCATCGCGCTAGGAAGTCTGCTTGCCATCGTCACTTTTTCAACTCTTTCCTAATTAGCCATTAGGATCTTTCTGATCTCTGAACAAAAGCTTATTTCTTTTATAATGGGCGTCTACTCTTGAAAAATCAACTCGGAAAGTAGTCACGTCACCCATGCTTTGCTCAAAGCTTTCCCATCAAACCTATTTATTGGCTTCTAGATATCAATTTCATCTTCACAAATTTCTAGGCTCTTCTATTGGTCCAACTATTCAGTATTGTAAAGCTAGGGAATGCAGCTCTATGCTATATCAACCAAGCCGAACGAAACGTCGGCTTATACAGGCCAACCAAGGCTGCTACTCTCTCGAAAGCCAGCCTTGAACCCATGCATCCAAGTCCTATAACGACAAAAAGTATTCTTATGGCTGTTCCAAAGAAGAGGGCCTCTAAGACAAAAAAGAGGACACGGAAGTCTGCATGGAACCAGAAAGCAATTCAAAAGGCTAGACACTCATTCTCGCTATCGAAAGCAGTTCTTACGCGTCGTACGCACTTTGTATATCGAAAGGATCAAAACCCAAAAGACCCTCCTAAGGGTTTTGGGAATAGGGAAGGGATTCTTATCAATAAAAATAGCCCAGCGGAGTGAGACCCCTCCCCCCCCCACAAAGGGGGGGGGAGAGGCTTATCATGTGTGCTCTATCATTAAAAACTGACAAATGAATCCAATATCTTTAAATGTTTATCATGCTGCTTTGTACACTGTGGGAGCCATCGGGGGATGTTTGAGTGCCAACCCTGTTCTGTGCATTGGAATAGTCTATGGTTTTATGGGAACTCAGTCCCTGCACTTGGTCCATGTCCTAGCGGCGCGCGCTTTCTACATGCATGGCAATCTTTTAGGGGGGGTGTGCATTGGGTCGATGTTACTTGGACAGGCAGTGCTCGTCACTATCGAATTTTGGGGGTGGGCTCAACCTTTAGCTATCCGCTGGCGTTATAATGCGGCCTTTGTTACGGCCATCTCTTTATCCATGTGCCTGGTGAGCTGGGTGATTCCTCGAGATCCAATTGTGGCGCCGATGATTCGTAAAGATCTTAAGATCTTTACACCTTTGGTGGGGTTGCCAAACGAGGTAAAGAGTGTGCGTGACCCTCGTGTTTTGCTGTACTCTATTTTCTGCACAAGCTTATATGTCTTGATTCCCCGTGGTGGGGCCAGCTTTGTAAATGATCTAACCTCTGTTTTGGGCTTTTCTCATGGAACAAAGCCAGTCTTCTTGTGGGGAACCCTTTTAGGGTATGGAATTGGCAACCTTTTATTCTACGCGAGCCTGTGCTTGAGCCGAGCCGTCACGAGTCTGGTGACTAAAAGGACGTTTTACCAACTGATCAGCCCCCTTAGCCGCGTGTTAGGTGGGATGGTCTACGCAACAATGTTCATGCAGTTCCGAACAAGTCCCTTTGAGATAGAATATAGCTTAATGCAGCTAAGAGAGGCCCGTACTCAGACTCTCTTGATTGCCCAGGACCGGGTAAGCGACTGGGTGCCGAGCATTGCCAAGCAACGCCTTGCCCTCTATGGCCGAGTTTATCAGATGGAAGAAGAAATGGGCGCATTCAACCAGCTCTTACTTCGCTCCTTAGTCGATGAGAAGAACAGCCTTCAATCGGTCAATCTATTACCAGATCTGTGCGAGCAGCCTGTTCTCAAAGGCTTAGAGACAGAGATTGAGGTGCTTCCTACTGCGGGCCTTTCACCTAGCGTTTCAAGTGAGACTCGCTCAGATGGAGAAAGCTTGCTGAAAAAAGAGGGGACAACTCTTTTGGAAAGACAGGCGCTGGGCCAGAACCTTCTGATCCAACCCCCCTATGAGAGGATTACTCCCCAAGAGTATGTCGAAGAGAGCAGAGGCTTTGCTTTTCCCTGGGAGAAAGAGGATCTAGCTCATCACCTAGGTCCTCTTTCTTTACCAAAAGGACGGGTATTAGGCGCATGGCACGCTTACGCCTTTGGCTCGAAAACAGAGAAACCATGGTTTACGGCTTTTTCTGAGTACCAAGAAGAGCAGAGGTCGTCATCTCGCTCCGCCAAAAAGAGCAACGCTGACTGGGAACAAGACATTCTTTTGCCTACAAGGCGCAACTATCCTTCATGGTGGGGGGGGGCCAGTCGAAAGAGGCAGAAGCAGGGCTTAGTACAACAGCAAAACAACAAGGGTCTTTTGCCTAAAGTGCCTGCTAACCTTAGGGTGCTACCATGGGATAGAGCCAGAAACCGTAAGCCGAGATGGGCACCGAGCACCTTGAAGTGGATGACGTCTGAGATGGTTGTAAATGCGGCTGAACAAATAAGGCGTAAAGCAAGACGTACGATTTTGATCCGTCAAAAAGAAAAACCCCGCCGTAGGCTCAAGCATAAAAGTTTGAAAACAAGACTGAAAGGATTTCCGATTAAAAAACAGCGGACAAGGGAGGGGCAAGTGCTGCATACGCTTGGTACTGCTTTGCAACCCCCCAATGGTATCTTGCTTACTCATGTCCCTTTACAAGCCAACTCTGAGCAGGTGCAAAGACTCTTCGAAGGCCATACATTAGAGAGGCTAAGACGGGTGTTTCAACTCTGGGAACGGCGTTCTACATCTAGCGCCTTGCTCTTATTCAAGCAGAGAACAAAAGGCTGGTTTAGCTCCGAAGACGTGTATCAAGACGTGGTTCAACGTCTCTTTTCCCCCAGCGAAGCATTGTTCGATTACTGTGTGCGTCTTATGGCCTATGCCCAACATCAAAGGGCTTTCGCTTGTGTGATGCGGCCTCAAACCCACCTAGCATGGCCCGAGCTTGAGAGAGCGCCTCGCCTATGTCTTTCTATGGTACCGGGTCTTGCTCGTACCCGACCCGGCTATCAGGTCCAGGAACGGATTGCAGACATCTATGTTTACCTCTATGGTAAAAAAGAAGAAGCTCAAGACATGATGAAGGAGCTAAGATTGCCCTCTTTTCCTAAAGAGCGAAACAAGGGGGACCTCGCAGCCCGACGCCTAGGGAAGCCACAAATGTTAGCCATCTTAGAATCAAGAATGCTACGCCAGAGAGCAAGACAGGGGCGCAGGGTACCTCTTCGTCTTGAGTCGGAAGGGAGGCTGACCTCTCCATCTTCCCTACCCCGTAGGCTTCACTCTTGGGCAAAAGGGCTTTTCACCCACACTGCAGGTTTTCTAGCGGAGAAGCTCTCCCGACGCAATGGCTCAGAGACAACTTCTTCTTTCAGACCAACCCGACCCTTGCATTCCTATGCAAGAGGCCAACGGTGGGCAAACAGTCCAGATGCACGGCTCCCTACCGGACCGCCGGGCCAATTTCCTTTTCTACTGGTTCCTAGGCTGCTGGAAGCACTGAGCAAGAAATCTCTCCAACCCTCTGATAGAAGGCTGCCCTTCCCCCAGTTACGTTCTCTTGTCCAAGCTCCAGGTCTTCAATCCTCTCGTTTAGGCCCTCGCCCTGCGTGCCATCGACCTGGCTTGCTCTCTCGCTCCATGGATCCCATCACCACAAACCTGGTCGCAACGACCCCTGCCCCCCAGGGTGCTGGAGATCGGGCGCGCCGACAGGCCCTACGCAAGCAGGCTCTCCTCCCCAAGCATCAGGGAAGAAAGCTAGAATGGGCAACACGAAAGATTGCTAGAACACTTGATCAACGTAGCGGGCTTTCGACCTGGGAAGGCCCGAGGCTTTTAAAGTTTCCCGCCAACACTTGGAAAGTTCAAAGAGCCAGCAGGCCTATTCATAAGATGATGAAATCTTGGCAATGGGATATACGAATCTTGGAAAGAATTGTCCACACGCAAGCATTTCAGTTGCTAAACCAGCCCTTCCGGCTTGTAGGGCAGTGGAAGGACCAATTCTCTCAAGAACTGCCCCAAAAAACAGCTATGCACGCGAAAGGCTTTTTTGGACGGACCCCGGATAAGCAGAGAGAAACCCACTTGAAGAGTCTGAGTGATAAAAAGAGAGTTGGATCTCACCTAGGCCTTACGTCTTTCACAGAAACCCAAGTGCTAAGGAATCGGGCCCATCGGAAAACAGAGAAAAAAGTAAGCGAAGCCCTCTCTTTTTGGAGGGCTCAAAAAGAAAGAGAAGCTAGACAGGAAGTATTTGACCTCCGAGTTTCCTTACAGTCTCTACGTCAAGTGTCGCTTCGCACACATCTGAGTTCGTCCGTGCCCTGGATATTTCACCAGGCTTTGTTCCATGCAAAAGAAAAAGAGATGGCCAAGTCAGCCTGGCGCGCGCTGTACAAAAAATCGGGCACTTGGATTGGACCTACCCCCTTCTTAAGCCCTCTTCCTATTCCAATCTTTGATTCATGGCATCATAGAAGAGCTAGGATCCAGCTGCCCCCGTTAAGACATACTTTACTAGGGGAGCCAAGCAAAACCCACTTTTGGTCTGGTCTCGGTGAGGCCGTTCAGAAAGAAAGAACAGCGGCGTCCAATGAGATCGGTATTGTGAGTGCTTTAGAATGGGTTGGGCCCTTAGAGGACAGGTGGTCGAACCTATGGCGACAACGTACATCGGGTGTGATAGAACGGGGCCGTCGGATGCTTTTGGCCTTGCATCGGTCTCAATGGGACAAACGATCTTTACTTTACAATCCTCTGCCTCCGTTGCTTGGCAAGAAATTACGAACCCAGCGCCAGGAGCTAGCCAAACTAGCCAGTAAGAAGATGCAAAGCTTTCAGAGAACACAATACACCCTGCCTTTGACGGAACAAGCAATGATTACTAGGCAGAACCGTGAGAATAACTTACGTCTTATGCTTACTCATAGCCTGAGACTTACAAGCCTACGTCTTTATGAACAAGAAGGACGAAAAGCACTGGCAAGCTTAGCAGGACTGAACCCTCTTTCTCTCTTTGCGGACGACGAAAGGGTCCTGGCGTTGGTACGCCTAGACGATTTGCGTGTGAACCCTTCTCTGCGGAGACGGGCATGGGGAGCTAGATATCGTTTAGCCCTAGGAAGGATGTTGGCCAGGGGAAACAAGCAAAGGTACTCCCTCGAAAGCTTAAAAGCAATGAGAGGACGAACCCACAGATATAGGACATGGGATTCTACAGCTCAAAAGTACATTCCTCAATCTGAACTTGTTAACCTAGGATTATCAGCGAGTCACAGGCAAGGGCAAGCTTTGGAATTGTTTCCTCCAGCTTTCAGCTTTGGAGAAGAGATAGAAAGATCACAGATGATATTTGGCCTATTCGATACAGGCATACAACCCTATGAAAAAGATGCTCCCACAGTTGTGAAAAGAAAAGACAAGGGGGTTGCAAAACGACCGTCCCGCTCAAGAGACAGACAAAAAGAGGGAAACGTTTCCGAAAAAAGAGAGGAAATGGGATATGAATTGCCAATGGATAAGAGTGAGACGATAAGCTCCCCTTCTTTCTTGTTCAAGCCAGAGTCAGTTTTCCTTTCTTTGGACGACCTCTATGAATGCTTTCAATCGTTGTGGTGGGAGGAAGATTGGTGGGGCGATATCGATCACGGGGAGGATCATTTAATCGGAGGTGACAATTGGCGAAATAAAGAAGAGAGAGTGGATGAGTATGATCAGGCCAGCTCACTTCCTTTTCGCAAGATATTTCATCATAACTCGTATGAGGAAACGCGCAATCCTTCCCGTGCTCGTATTGTAGCGGAAGAATGGTTTGCTCAGAGCTCCCTTCCAGCGGGAGAGCGTAAAGCTTATTTAGATGAGCAAAAAGAACGAATTGAAGAAATCGAAAATCGTAAGCAAAGGGTCATTCCTTCTCTAAAAGATAAGAGTCTGCGGCAGGCTTGGCATAGGCGTATGAGCCGACGCGTAGAGAAAGTCAATGAGGCAGATAGGTGGAGGGGATTGATATCCAAAAAGAAGTATCACTATCCGATTGGACCCATTGCACGATTCTATCTAGGGCATTCGGGACTTCCCGAAGAAAGAGTTCTTGGACGGGTGGCAATAGACCCTCATATAGAGGATTCTGAACCCAAAGAAGTTCGCTTCAACATGCCTGAACCAGAGGTTGTCGCAGAAATGGAAAAACAACACCTGCCACGCCTGAGCCGCTGGGCTCTTGGGGAGCTTCGCTCTCGTATTGAAACAGATGATACACAGGAGGGAGTTCGAAAAGACATAATGCGACGTGCTTGGGAGCGTGGTGATACCGCAAGATGGGCAACCCGCTCCGGGTCCCCCCCTGACCTAGAAGCCATACTCGAGTACGAAGCGGAGAGAGCCGACGAGCAAAGCGGCACAGATAGGCTTCATACTTCAGCCCTTGACCAAGTGGCAATCCGAGATCTATATCTGATGAAAAGAATAATGCGTCGTTTGCGCCTTGCCATTCGGCTGGCTTCTCTGCATCTTCAATCCAGTTGGTTGAAGTCGTCAAATCCCAAGCGTATGAGGCGACCCACTCTGTTTGAGAAAGCCTGGGCTTGGGCAGATTTTTGGCGATTCCATGGTATGAGTAGTAATCTGTTGAATCAAAGTGATGAGATTCTTTTTGAGGACCCTATGCTGCCAGTACATAAAACTGACAACAGCGAGACCGAGCTTGGGTTGAAGGGTAACATAGGCGAAGTCGCTTCGATCACAGATCTCCTAGACGCCGCAGAGTCACTCACGTTCTGGGGTACGAGTGCCGTAGAGGGGCTGCCTCCCGCGGGGGGCTTAAAACCTTTGAAAGAGCCTGGCTTACTAGCGGCAATGGTGCGATCTTCGTCCGAGCCACTCGCTCAGTCAATGAATAAGGCTCTTACTGATCCTTTACTTGTCAAGCCTTTTTTTACCAGCCAAAGAGACAGATTAAGAGAATTGCGGGCCCGACAAGCTCATTTAGCGAGGCATTCTAGGCGTTCTGAGGTTACTAAGCAGATATATTTGGGACAAAAGTGCTTACAAGCTCAGAGAATCCAACCGTCTCAAGGCCTAAAACATGTGGAAGAGCTCCCAGCGATTCAAAGCTGGAAGCCTGCGGTGCCTGTTCGTCGACTAGGACTTTCAGGCTATCTGGTAGGCGTTAGGAGACATATCGAATGGAGCCAGGGCCACCAACCCTTCTTGCCGTACCTACGCCCATCTCTGGGGCTAGTAGGACCCAATGCCGATCGGCCCAATACACGTACCAAGATAGAAGAGGAATCTTTTTGGTATGCCGAGATGCGACGGTTGGCGAAAATCAAAGAGTTTTTACCCACATATGAGCACCGCTCGCCTTGGCGCCAGCGATGGGATGAGATGTTTGGGCGAGAATCTATGTCTATGGGGACACATCTAAGAATAGGTCGTCTCAAGCCAGGCTTATTGGCTCGACGGTCCTATCAAATCAGTCGGGGATTCCTTGGAATCCCACGTCTTGTGAAGTCAGAGAACAGCTTAGGTCGGGGGGTAAGCCCATCTTCTTTACGCCAATACAAGTCTTACCCTACCATCTTGGAGCCCCTCTATCGGAACACTCAATACGGCAAGCGTAAGCGTAAGCGTATTGGCAAATTTTTAGACAGCGATTTTGAGAATTTGGACCAGGTGAACTTGAAGAAGTTCGTTCCGCGGAACAATGACAGCGAACAAGTGTACTTTGGTTTAAGTCCATCCTATGAGACCTTTCAAAAACACCCGGACTGGGATCTGTTCCGGAGGGGTATAAGTCTTGCTATGGACATGGAAAGGATAGCCCGATATACGAACAGATTAGAATACGATTTGCGTGGGAAGGATGGAATACTTGTTCTTGTGGATAGGTATTCTTATATGATTGGAGGGGTATGGCTAGGAAAGTTTGTAGAGATTGCTAGTCGGGTGATTCAATTCAATCTCGGCGTGGTTCAGGGTATGTTTCGGTCCTTCATCCCACTCCTTCCTACCTCGGACAGTAAGGTGTACCTGACCTTCATGATCTTGGGCAGGCCACAGCTCATCTATCAACCCTCTAATAAGGGCTTTTTTTCTTGGAACCGGTACGAGCGCAAGGTCAGTGAAGGCAAGTGGAAAAAGATTCCCTCCTTTGTTGGGACGAGAGAGAGGTCGAGCCACTTTAGCGATCACATGATAGCCGTCCGCATCAAGAACCCTTTTCAGGCTCTCCAGCTGGCTTTTCAAGCCTTTGTGCATAACCCTTGGAAGGCACTGAATGAGATAGAGGTGAAGAGCTTTCTTCTTCCCCGAAATGATTATGACAACCTTAACTACTATCGCAAGCTATACAAACGCGTGTATCCACCAGACAACAGTTCTGAGGGACTCCGTAAATACTACAATCGGTTTATACGTAGACGCAAGGCTGTAACAAAACAGTTGTGGAGATTTTTTGGCTTTACTAGAGTCCCATATCATGATCTTCCTTATATTAATAAGCGAGTACCCTCTTATTTTCTAAAGACTTATGGACAGGTTCCGGGCGTGAAGCCATGGTGGCTAGGAATGGACCTGCAAAACTACGACTGGGTTGTAAAAGCTGGTTCCTCGAAGGCCCAGAATCAATACGTTTATCCTATACAAGTGCTCACAGACCAAAATTGGCGTATGTTGCAGTTGAACAACCCCACACGCTTTCAACGCATGAGCACATTAGCCAATAAGACGGGTAAACGGCGAGCGAAGGGACTGCCACACTATACAAGTATTAAAGACTTTACTTTTCGGGGTGAACTCTATGACTCAGACGTGTTGATGAAACCTCTTAGGAAAAAGGTTGATATCTTAGATGGCCAAAAAACCCAGCCCATTGACGAGGTTCATTCGAAGAGGCAGTTCTCGCCAAAGCTTCAGCCTCAAGAGCACCAGCCAGAGCCTCAGCCTCAAGAGCACCAGCCAGAGCCTCAGTCTCAAGAGCCCCAACCAGAGCTTTCGGACAAGGAGAGCTTGAACAGCTATGAGGAGCTGTATGATCCGGAGGGCTTGGAATATGAGAAAACAGACCAGAACGTTCTATTTTCAAGAGGTTTAATACGACGCAGCCTTGCTCTTTGGAAGAAGCTAGCGCCTGACTCCTCCAGACAAAGAATGCTACGCAGAATGAACAAGATTCGTCGCAGAGCTCTAGGCCATAAGCTACACCTATGGGTGGAACGTCTATGGGAGCATTCCTCTTACAGTCTACAGGTACCTCTTCCACTTCTGAGCAAGCTGGGTCAAGGTTTGATTCCCAACCAGAGCTACACAGAAGGCGTTATGAGCCGTCTTAAGGCTTTCAAACAACGAGAGCGTGAAGCAAGGAAGTTTGCACTGAGCCAGGAACGAGCAAGAAGAGAGGTTTTAGCGGGCTTGATCCGGCATGAACCAGGCAAGGCATGGAGGAATCAAATACATCTTGAGACGCTTCGCCTCAAGCACAGCAAGCCGAAAATAATAGAAACACTTGGAAGTCTTCAAGAGAAAGCCCATACCTTGTCCCTTCCGATTCAAGACAGCTGGAACTCTTTAGCCCATGTGGCCCGTTTCTTTGTCCTTCATTGGCGAGAAGAAGGCTGGAACATGTTATCTCCGTGGAGGCAAGCAAAGCTATGGGACGAGGTTCGCCTATTTTGGAGGCAACCCAGCTATGGCTTGATCCTCGATCGGATTGGACGGAGACCGAATAGGAGTTCGATTTGCCATCAGAGTCGTTTGGGAATTGCTGGGGTCACACTGTCCTGGGGAGAAGAAGCTCTTCCCTCTGGCTCGGTGAGCCACAGCCTTGTTCGCCAAGTGCAGGCTATGTCCTACCTGACAAGCCTACGGAACATCGAAAGCACAATTGCGATGGCTGTGTTGGAAGGTTCAAGGCTTTTGCACCAAGATTCTCCCGAGAGCCAAGCATTTGATACAAAGCTATACTCTATAGAGCGCAAAAAGGTTGAGCGAACCATGTCTCTTGCTGTCAACTTGGCACAAGCTGTGGACAATCAACTAAGCCGGCGCGCAGTGACGAGGGTGGAGAGAAATTGCTTGAAAAGCTGTCAACGGTGCCTAGAAAGAGCGACAGCCTGCCTTGCTAAATCGGCAGTGCTCAATCCTCAAGAAGTTTGGGAAAAGGATAGCATCAGCCTCGAAGAGTGGGCCATAAAGTGGGAATCTTTCGCTCTAGGACGGAGTGATTTAAACCTAACAGACCATTCCAAGGGTCAACTATTTCAGTTCAACAAGAGCCTCCCCCAAAGAGAGAGAGAAGCTTTGATCCTCAAGCAAAAGAGCACAATTCGCGAGAAAGCTTTCTCATGGCGTACGGCCGAGATTGAACGTCTTGTACATGGCACCTGTAGCGCGGCTTTACACCTTAGCGAGTTCCAACGACAAAGACTCATTGGTTTGTTTCAAGGCCTAGCACTTGATATCCATAACATAGAGCAAGCCCTTAAAAATCCTAGGGGGCTGAAAGAGCCTATGAACTTGGCAGAGGGCAAGAGACTATGGAGCCGTAGAGACCCCAAACTTCGAGAGAGGAACTTGCGGTCCATGCCTGTTCGACTTAGAGAGGCGGCCCTGGTTTGTCTCAGTGCAACAACCAAGTCGATGCTTTCTTCAAGTATGGAGGATAATATCAATCGTCGGCTTCGTCTTTATGCGCGCCATCGGAAAGAGATGCTGCAAGCCTATCGTGAATCTCAAAAAGCGTTGGAGAGAACATTGCTGGAGGTGCCTGAGGTGATTGAGAAGGCAGTGACAGGTCTTCGAGAGTCTAGATCTGGCCTGGAAGAGGCCTTGGACTTACTTCGTCTTTTCATGGATGTGAACGAAAGAAAAGCATGCCAAGTAGAGACCAGCGGATCGTGGGTGAGAGAAGACATGGCAAAATTAATGGTTGCGCTATATGATTTAAGCCTGCCCTCTCGTCAGCTTGCTCACATTTTGCAACAGGAGGCCACAAAGAGCATGCGCATCCCCGTACCCTCTTTAAGGCTACACGCTACGCGAGACACTCGTCGCCTGCATGCTCCCTGGGGGCTTGCAGTTCGTTCCTTACCTAAGGTGGAAATTCCCCTTGAGGTCGAATGGCAGCTCCGTACACTGAGCAAAGAGATTGAGAGCCTTCGCTATAACAAACACTTGCGAGATCGGCTTTCTCTGGAGAAAAGGGCGACACTAGATCTTCTGGATTCTGAGAGCAGTACTAGGCTTGAGAAACTCAAGCAGCCGATGAACAAGAAATTAGAAGTGATAAACGAGATGGATAAGAATCCACGGATGGTGAGCCTAGTGGATGCCTTGGCTTACGTGAAAAAGGTATCTACCTCTCGAACTAGCCCCGCGCAAAGCGATCTCGTGGTCCACAGACCTGGCTTTGAGGACTCTGTTGACTTTGGAATTGATTACTACTACGATGGGGTTGATGATTATAACTACTATGGGATTGAGGCGTGGGATAGTAGCTTATTTGGCAGCTTTGCTGTTGGAAACAGAGTGCGGTATAACCTTAAGGGGAACGTGCTGGTCTATCAACGACGCGGAGATCGCGCAGAGGACCTCTGGGCTTGGGGTAAAAACCAACCTGAAGAAAGTCTAGCATGGGAAAAGAATGAAGAAGGCGTGCACATGGAATTTCTCCATTGGCACACTGTTCAGGACATACGAGCCTGGAGAGCTCTGATGGGTAACTCCACAAAGGCTCTTGGCAAGTCAATTATGCTTGATATTCATACTCCCCTGGATCCCGTTCTCTTCATGGGCCCTGTACAACCGCAGGGTCTCCCACCAAGCTTGGACTGTCCTCTCGCCAGAGAGATAGAAAATCCGGAGATGTGGAAAGTACGAACTGCACGGCTTGATAATCAACGGCACGAAGAAGTGAATCAGGTACGAACAAGAAACCTTGTACAACCTCTCCCACGAATGAAGGTACGAACCCTAGGCTGGGCTATGGGACTAGTACAAAGGAAGTTCGTATATAGCCCTCCCCCCCCCAAGCATGCAATAGCAGAGAATAACCTTAGACAGCAAGGTACCAGGCACCTAGGAAGAGAGGCCCGACAGGGAATTGCTCTTTGGCAATGCCAGGCGATTGGAGCGTTTGGCCAGCCTATCCGCCCAGAAAACACGCTCCCAGGGACCAATGGAAAAAACAGGTTGGCAAGACCCGTCTTGCTTTATCCTCAAGAGCTATCTCAACAAATCTATCAGTGGATTTTTCAACTCACTGCATGGGCGAATCGTACATCTCGGTGGCTTAAGACTCAAATCAACACCTTGTTTTCTCGGCCCGCAAAACTATTCCAACTGACTAACTCCAATGCTCAAGATGGATCCCAGCACCGAACTCACCCGTTCCAAACCTGGGCCCAAGTCGAGCCTACCTGGAAATTGACAGTCCAGTCCTTGCAAAGCAATGGTGAAGAAAAACCGCTAGCCGGACGTCTGCCAGCGAAAGAGTTGCCTTCCCCCAACCACGAATCAGCCTCTTACGGAGCCGACAGGAACAGACAGGATCGGCTCTTTGCAAGTAAAGCGTTGCTCCATCATATGCTAAGCTCCCGCAAGAGTCATAATGACTCGAATCTTCTATTGAAAAACATTGTGTCGTCCGGTTTGGAACAGATAGAACAAGAAGAGCCAGTGACGAGAAGGAAGTACGAGCGTAAAGTGCGGCACGTAGGGAATAGGCTTCCTGAGCCCGTACCCCTCCAGCCGTTCTTCTCCCAATGGATGGACCTTCAAGTGTCCAAGCTAAAAGGATACGAAGATGGCCCATCCGTCGCCCGCACAAGGGAGATTAGTACGAAGGATCTTTACATGACGTCTATGGGTACCCTTGCGAGACCTATGGCCCATCAGATGAGCTACTCCTTCCATGGGCTTCCCGAACACTTTATCCAGAAAGCTATGTATTCCTTGCGCACTTGGCGTGCATCATCAATCTGGTGGAGAACTCGCTATTACTTCCCTGAGAAGCCATACCAGGAAACATGGAGAGAAAGGCTCAAGCCGCTAAGACGCGCCCTGCGAGACCTAGGATTTGACTGGATGCTTCGTTGGTCCGATCGCATATGGAGGGTAGAGATGCTTGGTCGTAAGGCGGGCATCCCCCAAATGGGTCGAATCGAGTTGCGTAGACTTTTCGTGGAGTTTATCCATTCTGAATTCACAAAGCAACCCGAACGGTTCAAGCTATGGGCTCGGAACAAGGCCTATCAACTTGTTCCCAAGACCTTGTGGCGCCTCGTGCCTCGATCTTACAATAAGCCTAATAGGAAGAATAAGTAGGAAGACTAAGACCCGTCCCCTTGGAGTTCTCTTTCAAAGCTTGAAAGAACACGTACTTAGGGGACAATCTTGGATGATGACCTATTTGTATTGTTTCTTCAATCTATTTTCGCTAAGAGAATAGGACTCGTTAGACGAACAAATGAGGCACAGTAGAAGTCGGGTGGACAACTTTTAGTCGGCCAAGCGGGGGAGGGGTCCCTCGCTTGGAAACTTACTATTCTATTCTTATTGATAATATAGTACAAACAAAAAGGGCAAAAAGGGATGGAGACTTTGACCTACTTGGCGATAGCTTCAATACATTAAACGCACTTCATTCACTTTAGTGGCTAAAGCTATATATCGATTGTTCGATAGTTCTGTCAATTTATAACGAATGTTTGGTTCTAGCGTAAACTCCTCTTTACAAAAAAAGAAGTACTCTGCATTGTAAAAAAAAACAAAAAGGTGATGCCCTGCAACTTTTTGGCTTGTTTTTTTATTAGTGTACTCATTGCACCCTCTAAATCAAGAAAAATTTGAAAATTCTGGATCATTTTTTTGGGAAAAAGCTAAAATTATTTGAAAGAAAGAGCAAATTGCTCCTGTTCTATTCAAACCAGAAGATTCATTCTTACGCAAATTTTGTCCATAGTTTTTATTTGTCTGTTCTCTACCATTCGGATTTGTGTTCTCCCTAGTGATTTGGTCTCACTAGGGAGTTGGAAGAGTTCTTTTTAGACAGGAGATTGTACGAGTTGTACCCATCCAAGCTCTTGCAAGCTATGATTGCGGCGAAGGGGTCGTGTGACAAGCTCTAGGATGTCTCTGGCATTCGTAAAACCATGAATTTGGGCAAAGGTAAATTCAACGGACCATTTCGTACTGATTCCTCTGGCCTCAAGAGGATTTGCATGCGCCATGCCTGTAATGGCAAGGTCCGGGTGAAGCTCCCGTATTCGCTGTACCTGGTGATAATTATCTGGTTTCTCTACAATTCGTGGAAATGGCACGCCCATCTCCTGGCATGTGCTCTGGAGAAGTGCAAGCTCGGCTGCTTGATATCTCTTATCCATATAAGGAATGCCTATTTCATACACCACCATGCCACAACGTACAAGAAATCTTGCAAGAGAGACCTCCAATAGGTTGTCACCCATAAAGAACACGGACTTGCCACGGACCAGGCGTAGGTAGCCTTCGAGCCCTTTCCATACCTGTTCTTCTCGCTCTTGAAGCCCTTTTGGCTGGATACCAAATACAGTACAAATCTTTTCAATCCATGCACGGGTACCATCGGGCCCAATGGGGAAAGGTGCACCTATGAGCTTGCACTTTCGCCTTCTCATCAATGTGGTAGCAGTGCGGCTCAAGAAAGGATTTACGCCACATACATGAACACCTTCGCCTAAGGAGGGCAATTCTGCATACCGCTGAGCAGGCAGCCATCCTGAGACCTGGATGCCTTGACGCTTGAGTTCAAGCCCAAGCTGCGCAGCGACCGTAGCGGGTAAAGACCCAAATAATACGAGAGGAGGGTGGGCCGTTTGCTCCGTTGTGCTAGGTACTGGAAAAGAGAGCAAGCTCCGTAGGCCTCTGCTGCTTAAAGAGTCGTTCTCATCTATATGGGTTCGGCTCTGCTGTTTGGCTCGCCCAGAGTCGGGGCAACGATGGGCCATGGCTGCCAGTACGGTGTCCTCTCCCTGTGTGAATGCATAGTCTAATCCATTCGCGCGGGCGACTACGATAGGGATCCCAAGCTCCATCTCTAATCTGGGCGCCATACCCTCCAAATCCATCTTAATAATCTCTGTAGTGCAGGTGCCAATCCAAACGATTACGCTTGGATTTCTGTCTTTTTTGATTTGGGAACAAAGCCTTCTTAGCTCTTGATAGTCGTTGAGCTGTGCAGAAATATCACCCTCTTCAAGTTCCGCCATGGCATAGCGGGGCTCTGCAAAGATCATGACTCCTAACGCATTTTGTAAGAAGTAGCCGCAGGTCTTTGTTCCCACGACAAGGAAGAAACTGTCTTCGATCTTTTGGTACAGCCATGCGACACAGCTAATAGGGCAGAAGGTGTGATAGTTTCCAGTCTCACACTCGAAATGCAGGGGCTCGGTATGGGTCAGAGGTTTCATAAGATTCAGGGGCCTCTATATCTATAACTTGAAAAAGATGAACAGAAAAAAATGAGTTCGAATTAGACCATCATAAAGTCTAAGTGCTCGCCTGGTACCTGCTCTGCCTTCTGGTTCGTAGGGTTTAAATAGAAGTCGGAGAGAAGGCTAAACAGCTCACGGTCTGGGACTTCTTTGGGCACAACTCCCTCTGGCCTTGCTAGAATTTGGTCCGCAATATTGAGATAAAAGTCGCATACATAGGAAAGGCTGGGTTCCGTTTCAGCCATCTCAAATAAAGTCTTGCCTTTGACACGCGATACCCGGATGTCCTCGATTAGAGGCAAAACTTCTAAAACTGGCATGGGGCATGCCTCCACATACTTGTCAATTAGATCTCTTTTGGAAGTACGGTTGCCTACCAAGCCAGCAAGACGAAGAGGGTGGGTACGTGCCTTCTCTCGCACAGATGCAGCAATTCGGTTTGCAGCGAAGAGTGCATCAAATCCATTATCTGTGATAATAATGCAATAGTCTGCGTAATTCAAAGGCGCAGCAAAACCACCACACACAACATCCCCGAGAACATCAAATAAGATTACATCGTACTCATAGAATGCATTTAGCTCTTTTAGCAGCTTCACTGTCTCACCCACCACATAACCCCCACATCCCGCGCCCGCAGGGGGCCCGCCCGCCTCTACACAATCTACACCCCCATAGCCTTGGTAAATCACATCTTCGGGCCACACATCTTCATAATGGTAGTCCTTAGACTGCAGGGTATCAATGATCGTAGGTATCAAGAATCCAGTCAGAGTAAAGGTGCTATCGTGCTTTGGATCGCAGCCAATCTGGAGCACTCGCTTGCCCCGCCTGGCAAGAGCAATCGAAATATTGCAACTGGTGGTCGACTTGCCAATCCCACCCTTTCCATACACTGCAATCTTCATGCGCCTCTCTCCTTTCATTAGTGGGGCCTAGGCCTAGCCCACAGTTTCGCCAAACCCAAGGAAGAGCACTACCTAAAGCAGACTCATCGGGGGCCAGCGATTCTCATTGTACACCTGAAGCAGCGAATATACAATCAAAAAGTTACTCTTATTCAATTATTTCAAAAAGGAGCATACATTTGAATGATCCAAACAAAAGTGTATAGAGTTTTAGAGAAGAAATACACGAAGAGAGAGGGGTGGAAACAAATGAAACAAATCTTTCCAAACGAACAAAAAAGCAAAACAACTTGAAGCAAAGACTTATACGTGATTTTGAAAAAAAGCAATCAAATGATTCGTATGTTCTTCTCGTGTGCATGTACAATAAATGGACACGATTTATAGTTAGCGGTATACTAACTAAGTATAAAACCAAATGGGTTATTAATATTCAACGAGTCAAATCAAGTAAAAAAGCCCTAGTTATCGTATAGAAAGGTTGTCTCTTCTTCCAGTTAAAGAACCAATAAATGAGCTATTTTTTATTTTTTGGAAATCGCTTTGGCAATGGGACTTTTACATTTTGTTTAGTAAAATCTTTTTTTACACGAAATGAAAGCTCTTCACTTTTCATAACTTTTTTAAATTGTCGGGCATCGTTTTCCAGCAATCAAACTTTGTCTTCCAAGAAGAAGAGACTGTGATTCATTTGAATCATCTTAAGCATTGAGCTTCCTAATTCTTAACGTACTAGATTCTGATTACTTCGCTAGGCGCAGGAAACATGTTTCTTATCCTTTTTTCAATTCCTTGTAACAGTTTATTACTAAAGAGCAAATAAAATTTATATGGTCAACTTTTTTTAAGTCCAATCAATCAGTATTCCAATTGATCATATCCTTGTTTGAGTGAATCGAGCAAGCTTCCCTTTTCGCAACCTTCCACTGATGCACCCATGTGCACTTAGAGCCTAACATTGGCACACAGAAGCCATTGTGAAATGATAGGAAATGAAAGGTTTTTGCTAGTGACTGAACACTGGCTTGGCCAAATGCGAAGATGCGCTGCTTATTTTATGATTGGAACTCATCTTGTCAATGATACTGATTTGGGAGCAATTCAAAAGAAGAAGCGAATGATCGAGAGTGAGCTGCCTAGTCGTGTTCGGGCGAAGGCTTGAAAATTGTGGCTTTCTTTTCAATCTCATTCATTTGTATCCACACACCCCTATAGGGGTGTAGGATGGTTTGATTTTACCAAGACAAGCTGCCTTGATAAAGCTGAGTGACAAGCTGAGGACAGATGCCAATCCCAACGATAGGCAGGAGCAAAGCAAAACTAACAAAGGTTTCTCTAGGTCCTAGATCGACAAAATGTCTGTGATTCAAACGTGTCTGTTTGCCATAGAAGATCTGCCTAAGCATCGCTAGCAAATAAATGGGAGTTAGCACAATGCCAAGTCCTTGAAGTGCTACGGCAGGAATGCGAAAAGAAAGGGGATAGGCTTGGCTGAGTGCAAGTCCAAAAAAGACCAGGAGCTCTGCAGGGAAGCCACTCATACCAGGTAAAGCAAGAGAGGAGAGAGAGGAAGCTGTAAATAGAGCAAACATCTTAGGCATTGGTCGTGCCATGTCTCCGATATGCTCTAAGATGAGTGTTCTTGTACGATCATATAGGGCTCCAGCCAGAAAGAAGAGGCTTGCACCAATAAGCCCATGAGAGATCATTTGGAGCAAAGCCCCACTCATGCCTATATCTGTCAAAGAGCCTATTCCAATCAGGACAAAGCCCATATGAGAGATGGAGGAGTAAGCAATCTTTCTTTTGAGGTTTCGCTGAGCAAGAGATGTAAGGGCTGCATACACAATATTGATGACTCCTAAGGCTATGAGCCACGGAGCAAGCAGATGATGTGCCTGCGAGAAGATCTGGACATTGAGCCGAATCAGACCATAGCCACCCATCTTGAGTAAGATGCCAGCCAATAGCATGCAAGTGCTAGGGTGAGCCTCTCCATGCGTGTCGGGGAGCCAACTGTGAAGAGGAAAGCTAGCAATCTTGACCCCAAAAGCAACGAAAAGCCCAAGATAGAGAGTGATCTGTAAAGCAAGTGGAAATGACTTAATGGACAGGATTGAAAGATCCCATGTCGTTGGTTTTCCATAAAGAGCCATAACAATCGCTGACAATAAGATAAACAAAGATGCAATCCCTGTAGTAAGAAGAAACTTTGTTGCTGCATAAAGACGCTTTCGTCCCCCCCAGAGAGAAAGAAGAAAATAGACGGGGACTAGTTCAAGCTCCCACATTAGAAAGAAAAGAAGCATGTCTTGCGATAGAGTAGTGCAACGCTTTCGAGTTTGCAAACAATACCCTCCAAACCGCACCAGCAACTCCTATTGCATGCGGCTATTTGGCAGCGAGAGGTTTTTTGAGTCTAATGCTGCTTTGTTCTTCTATATAGATAAGATAAGCAAAGCAACTTTTCTTTCAATGCTCGCACTGATAGCCACCCTTAATGGTTTGACGAACACACCGTAGTGCGAGTTTCATCCCAAAGATTGGCTCATTATGATGCTTTCAAAGCAAGATCCACAACGAGCTGATTTGATTCAAGGCCATGAGCTTCTTCAAGGGGCATTCTTTTATTGTCATATGGAGTGCTATTCTTTGCAACAATTCTTATGTCTTAGCCTATCTAGCCTGTTCTTTTGGGCTCACTTCTTTCCCATAGTCCATAAGAATAGAGCGCCTGCTGTTCTAACAAGTCTGTTGAAAAACCCCTTTCTGAAAAAAGCCCTTCCCTAACATCTATTCAAAAGCCTCATACCTTAAGAAAAAGCGCTTTGAATTCTATCGTTTTTTCGTTTCAATCTTTCCAGCCATCGAAAAGAGCAGACCTTTTGAGTCTTGGGGCTTTGGTCTATGAAAAGAAGGTCTGTGAAAAACAAAGTTTTTGAAGGTATACAGGTTTTGTTTTTTTCGAATAGAATTGCCTCACGTGCTATGCTCCCCTAGCGATTTATGCTATTGGAAGAGGTGAAGAGGATCTGATTGGCAATAGTCAATCAGGAATTGAATCTTTATCGGCTCACAAAAGCAAACAGGCCCATCTGACCAGTGTACATCGCAAGCATAAGAACATAAAATAAGCATGGATTGCGCGTCACAGGCCAAGCCCCAAGGACGGCAAGAGTCGTAACAAAACCCGTAAGGAGTGCCAAACACATGGAAAGACCATCGAGCCCTAAAGACCAATGCACGCCTAAAGCAGGGATCCAACTCCAATCTTCTCGCAATTGCAAGCCCTGCACAGAGAAGTCATAGTGAGAACCAAGCACATACCCAAGCAGTAAGAAGTCGATTAGACAGACTACTAGGCAATACCAACGAACCAAATGGTTGCCCCTCTCTCTTAGCCAAGGGAGAGGGAAACTAGAAAGAAGTGGAAGGGCTACAACAGTGCTTAGCCAGGGAAAAGTGTTCATAGAGGGTTGGGTCTTTGCCCGGGGATTGATCTGCCTTTTCTAAAGCAAGGCGTTCGCAGGGCCCTCTCTTCGTTAGCTTAAAAGAGAGCAACGTAGAGCGGACCACTGCCGAGCGAGGGGACGACTAGTATGCCAAGCCCATGCTACGAGTTGTCTCTGCACCTAGGTACACACGCACACTAAGGAAATCGGTTGGACAGGCCGATTCGCATCTTTTGCAACCTACACAGTCTTCAGTTCGAGGAGCGGAAGCGATTTGACTTGCTTTGCAACCACCCCAGGGAACCATTTCTAGAACGTCGGTGGGGCAAGCACGCACACATTGTGTACAACCAATACATGTGTCATAGATTTTAATAGAATGTGCCATAGAGCAAGAGGTTCAATAACAATAGATCAGAACGCTTTGCTGACCCTGGGGCTCGTGAGCCCTAACCCTCAGGGTGATCTATTCTATCTTGTTTCGCATTGCTAACCAAACGTTACCAACGCAGTAGAGTAAGAAAACTGAGCCGAGATGATCCCCGTGCACGGTGTACTGCTAGCACGATGGAGAGCCCAATGGCAGCCTCAGCAGCGGCGATTGTAATCACAAACAAAGCAAATATTTGTCCCCGCGATTGAACTGTGTCCAAGAAGCTTGAGAATGCAAGAAGGTTTATATTGACAGCATTGAATAAAAGCTCAAGACACATAAGAGCCCGGACCGTGTTATCTGCGGTCAACAGGCCATAAAGGCCGATACAAAAGAGGCAAGATCCTAATACAAGGCAATGGTTCAAATCAATCATAAGCAAAGTTCTTCATCCCGGGCAGCTGGCTACTCTATAGTCTATAGAAGAGGCTTGTCCTGAGAGGGCATCTCTCTCTTCATTTGCGGCCGTGCTCGAGCAATCCAGATTGCACCAATCAGTGCAACCAATAGTAGCAAAGAGACTGTCTCAAAAGGAAGTAAGAAGCGATCAAACAAGCCTATTCCAATTTGAACAATTTCATCTTCTCCTGCTATCTCGAGCTTGGTTTTCTTCCACAATCCTTCGGTACTGGCGAATACAAGGGGTAGGCAGAGACCACTTGCGGCACCAAAACATAGCAACCGATAAGCAAGAGGACGAGATGGTAGCGAAGGGGCTGGTCCAACGAGCATAATTGCAAATACAATGAGCACATTAATAGCTCCTATGTACACAAGCACCTGTGCTGCGGCTAATAGGTCTGCATTGAATAAAAGATAAATAAAAGCAATCGATAATAGCGTGATTCCTAAGGAAAAAGCTGCATAAATCATGGAAGGAGCAACTATTACGCCTATGGATCCAAAAAAAACGCCTAGCTCAATGACAGTAAATAGGCTCGATCGATATGTATCAAACACAATATCCATTGTGTGGGCTCCTCTCTTCGATCATCTGTTACTCCCCCGGTCCCCCTCGGTTATTCATAGGGCAGCTTATTTTCCTAGAATTGGGCTTGTTTCAACCATTGCATCGACCTCTGCACAAGCGGGCAATCGACCAAGCGCAATGTGATCATAATTGAGCTCATGTCGATCATACACAGACATTTCATACTCTTCTGTCATTGATAAGCAATTTGTAGGACAATACTCTACACAGTTCCCGCAAAAGATGCATGCTCCAAAGTCAATACTATAGGCCTTCAATTGTTTTTTCTTTTGAACGGGTTGAAATTGCCAATGAACAACTGGTAAATTAATAGGGCAAACGCGAACACAAACCTCACAGGCAATACACTTATCAAATTCAAAATGAATTCGTCCTCGAAAGCGTTCGGACGGAACAAGCTTTTGATATGGATATTGAATTGTAATAGCAGATCGATTCATATGGTCCAAGGTTACGAGGAAACCTTGCCCAATGAAGCGGGCAGCTTGTGAAGCTTGGCGGGTATAAGACAATAGCGAATTTGTCATAAAAAAGGGGGCTTAGTATTTACACAAAGGCCAGCTTGCAGCATGCTGTAAGCAATAGGTTTCCTAGAGACACCGGAAGCAGGAACTTCCAACCGAGATCTAGTAACTGATCAATGCGCACTCTTGGAAGGGTCCATCGGGTTAAGATCGCAAAGAAAAGAAAGCAATAGGCTTTTAGAAGAGTTGCGAAAAGACCTATGAATCCTACAAGAGCTGGGAGGAGTGAGCCTTGTAATCCAACAGGAACAATTCTTTCCACCACGCCCGGGAGAGGCAGTCCCCATCCCCCAAGATAAAGCACAGTAACGAACAAAGACGAAGCAAGCAAATTGACATAAGAACCAACGTAAAAGAGACCAAATTGAATTCCCGTGTATTCCGTTTGATATCCAGCAACGAGTTCTTCTTCTGCTTCAGGAAGATCAAAGGGCAAGCGTTCACACTCTGCCAATGAAGAGATTAAAAATAGAATAAATCCAATAGGCTGACGCCATACGTTCCAGCTAAGTACACCAAAGCCGGATTGAGCTTCGACAATATCGGAGGTATTCAAGCTACTTGATAAAAGACACACAGCAAGCACAGATAAAGCCAATGGAATCTCATAGCTTATAGATTGTGCAGCCGCTCGAAGCCCCCCCAGAAAGGAAAACTTGTTATTTGAAGCATAACCAGACATAAGGAGTCCAAGAGGAGCAATGCTAGAAACACTTATCCAAAACAAAACTCCAACCCCTAAGTCTTCCAACATCATGCCAGGCCCAAAGGGAATGATCAAATACGATAAGAACACTGGCACGACTACCATAGCAGGCCCTAGTCGAAAGAGTCTTTCATCGGCCCTGCTGGGATGGACAGCCTCTTTGAGAAGAAGCTTAAGACCATCCGCTAGGGCTTGTAACAGACCCAAAGGACCTGCAAATTCTGGCCCTACACGCTGTTGAACACCTGCGGATACCTTTCTTTCTAACCACACTACAACAAGCACCCCTAAAGTCGCTCCTAACAGCAAAAACAAAATACCTACTATTAATCCTATAACCCCTATCAGTTCAACGAATTTTGCCTCGATTGGCTTGAAAGATCCGATTTGGAGAAGAAGGCTAGTGGATAGAAAAGATCCAACTTGCACGCTGCCTGCAAATGGGTGTGATAGGGCTTGAATCCAGTTATTCATCTTATCTCCTAATCAATCCTAGGGAATGATTTTTTTACGCTTGGCGCCCATTCGTTTGCAAAATATGCTTTTTGGAATGAGCGAGTTTGGCTACCGATCTACCTCACCCATAATGATATCAATGCTGCCAAGTACACTCATAATGTCAGCAAGTTTGCGACCACAAACAAGTTGTGGCAGGACTTGAAGATTGACAAAACCTGGTGGTCGGATCTTCCATCTCCAAGGGAAAGGGCTATCATCTCCTATTAAAAAGACTCCTAACTCTCCCTTAGGAGCCTCCACCCGTACATAATGCTCTTGGCTTGGAATCCGAAAAGTTGGGGATGCCTTCTTACTCAAATGCTGATATTCAAATGAGTCCCATTCTGAGCCTCGTCCTTGGTTTATCCTTCTTGCCTCTAAGTTCTCGTAAGGCCCACCTGGCAAAGCTTTCAATGCTTGTTGCAAGATTTTTACGGATTGCCTCATCTCACCAATTCGTATAAGATATCTTGCCAAACAATCTCCATCTGTAGCCCATTGCACCGACCAGTCTAATTGATCATAAGACTCATAATGATCCACCTTTCTAAGGTCCCAAGGGACACCAGAGGCACGAAGCATAGGGCCAGAAAGACCCCAGTTCATAGCATCTTCACGAGAAATCACTCCTACCCCTTCAACACGCTTTATGAAAATTGGATTGTGAGTAATCAATCTTTCGTATTCATCTGTTTTGAACCAAAAATACTCACAAAAGTCTAAGCATTTGTCTACCCAACCGTAGGGAAGATCACAAGCCACTCCTCCTATACGAAAGTAGTTGTGCATCATACGCATTCCCGTAGCCGACTCAAATAGGTCAGAGATCATTTCTCGTTCCCGTAAGATGTAAAAAAAAGGCGTTTGTGCTCCAATGTCCGCTAAAAAAGGGCCAAGCCACAAAAGATGAGAAGCAATTCGACTGAGTTCTAGCATAATCATTCGGATATAACTGCTTCGAGCGGGTACCTGAATGTTTGCCAATCGTTCTGCAGCATTCACTGTAATAGCCTCGGCAAACATAGTTGCAAGATAATCCCACCGAGTCACATACGGCAAGTATTGGATGACTGTTCGACCCTCTGCAATCTTTTCCATGCCTCGATGCAGGTAGCCTAACACAGGCTCGCAGTCTAGCACATTCTCGCCATCCAATGTGAGGATCAATCGTAGCACCCCATGCATCGATGGGTGTTGGGGACCCATGCTCATAATCATAGCATTGGGCAGCCCAGCAGGTGCGGGTTTTGGAGTCAAGCCATAGATCATAGGCAAGTCTTTTAATATGGATTGAATAGCAGCACTTCTAAGCTAAATATGAACAGAAAATTCGTTCAACAATCCAACTTCATCGGTTCTTTTCATATCTATGTTATGCGCAGTAGTTTTCAAATCAGGAAGGAATCAAACAAAAACTTTCCTTGCTCGACAAGATCGTATATGTTGGGGAGCATAAGAGAGTTCATTAGAGTTTTTCTTATCGAAAAAAGGACTTCAATTCAGTTTTCGTTGCGTATCTGCTTACTGATTGACTCTCTCAAAGTCCATTCCTAAATCCGCCCATATACTATACTGTCCCAGCCTCAACATGAGATATTCTCTGAATTTTTCCACATAGTACTCAGACGCCACGCCGAGTACGCTTATAGCAAGCAACCACCAACTCATCTATTGTCTAGAAAACCTATTCAATTCTGATCCAAGGTTGAAGCTTATGTATATGTTCTTGATCATTATTATTCCATTTTGTCTTTTTTTATCTTTTATTAAAGATCTGTTTAAGAGAAAAAGGGTACACACATTTATTTTAATAGAATATTGAAAGTTTTTATACAAGTTGAAAGGCCAATCAAAAAAGCGTTTATAACCGTCATAACAATGACTATTTTTTTGTAAACAATTCTATTGTTTCAACAAAATAAAATGATACTAAAAAAAACCATCTGCTTTTGCAACTGACGATATTTGCTTTGAGTAGGAGTGAATAACGTACGAAATGGGACCAGCCAGTTGTTTCTCTTTCGTAATATGAGTATATTCAGTATCTTAGTAGTCGGAACAAATTCCCAAAACGTGCGAAATAAGTTTTTTGTTAAAGCATAGTTTCAAAAAATCCATTTTATTAAAATTTTAATAATACATAAAAAATTTTATTTGTTTTTTTAGAATCCTAATATATAAAGAGTTTGGTCATTTTGGCACCTAGCTATCTTCCCATGGGGCATCCCCCATAGTATTTTGACCGCTGCAGTGTTTCACAACTCAGTTCGGGATAGGATGAGTGTGGTTCCACTGTGCCTAGGGCACCAAAATGACTTGCGTCGGTGAATGCCGACGCTCCGAAACGCGGCTTGCTTTTGAATCTCTCTCAATTCGTTTTCTTTTTTGGGAGAGGTTTCAAGCAAACCACGTGCTTGTAGCTTGGGGCGAATGTTGGTTCAAGTGTATCGGCCTGTTAGCCTGCCTCTGCTGCATGCATCGCTGCACTTCCACATGGCAGCTCTGTCCTCCTATGATTGGAGTCCGGTTGTTCTGACCGGGGCCTAATAACGAGCACTCATCTTGGGGTAGGCTTCCTACTTAGATGCTTTCAGCAGTGATCCGTTCCGCACATGGCTACCCAGCGTGTCCCGTTGGCACGAGAACTGGCACACCAGCGGTGCGTGCCTCCCGGTCCTCTCGTACTAGGGAGATGGCCCCTCAATGCTCTCACGCCTCCACTAGATATGGACCAAACTGTCTCACGACGTTCTGAACCCAGCTCATGTAACACTTTGATGGGCGAACAGCCCAACCCTTGGGACGTGCTACCGCCCCAGGATGTGTTAAGCCGACATCGAGGTGCCAAACCTTCCCGTCGATGTGGACTCTTGGGGAAGATCAGCCTGTTATCCCTAGAGTAACTTTTATCCGATAAGCGACGGCCCTTCCACGCGGCACCGTCGGATCACTAAGGCCGACTTTCGTCCCTGCTCGACTTGTTGGTCTTGCAGTCAAGCTCCCTTCTGCCTTTACACTCTACAACTGATTCCCGTCCAGCCTGAGGGAACCTTTGCACGCCTCCATTACTCTTTGGGAGGCCTCTGCCCCAGAGAAACTGTCTGCCTGGCACGGTTCCAACGCCTATCATAGGGCATCGGTTTAGGATCTTAGCCCTTCCAGGGTGGTCTCTCACGGATGGCTTGGCCCTTCCCGGAAGAAGGGCTTCTGTGCCTCCCACCTAGGCTGCGCAGGGAGGGCCGAGACCCAATGCCAGGGAACAGTAAAGCTTCATAGGGTCTTTCTGTCCCAGTGGAGGTAGCCCGCATCTTCACAGGCATGTCTATTTCACCGAGCCCCTCTCCGAGACAGCGCCCAAATCGTTACGCCTTTCGTGCGGGTCAGAACTTACCTGACAATGAATTTCGCTACCTTAGGATCGTTATAGTTACGACCGCCGTTGACTGGGGCTTCGGTTGCCAGCTTCCCCCCTCTCAAGGAGGGGGCCACCAACTTCCTTAACCTTCCAGCACTGGGCAGGCGTCAGCCCCCTTACATCGTTTTTCAACTTGGCGGAGACCTGTGTTTTTGGTAAACAGTCGCTTGGGCCTGGTCCCTGCGGCTCCCCCCAAAGAGGGGAGCACCTCTTCTCCCGAAGTTACGAGGCTATTTTGCCGAGTTCCTTAGAGAGGGTTGCCTCGCGCCCCTAGGTATTCTCTACCCACCCACCTGTGTCGGTCTCGGGTACAGGCCCTCCGAGCCTGAAGAGGTACGAGCTTTTCTTGGAAGCATGGCATAGGTTTCTTCAGCGCCTTGACGCTTTACTAACTCGGGCCTTAGCTAGGGCCAGGATCACTGCCCCCATCGCGCCTTGAGCCCTTCAACCGAGATACCATCCCTCGGCCAACCGAGCCTGCTCCGTCCCTCGTCCCCAGCCCGGAGAGGTACAGGAATGTATGCCTGTTGTCCATCGGCTGCGCCCTTCGGCCTCACCTTAGGCCCTGACTCACCCCCCGTGGACGAGCCTTCCAGGGGAACCCTTGGGTTTTCGGGGCACTGGATTCTCACCAGTGTTTGCGTTACTCAAGCCGACATTCTCACTTCCGCCTCGTCCACGCCTGCTCTCGCTTACGCTTCAACCTGCCGCGGAACGCTCCCCTACCGATGCTTTTTACATCCCATGGCCTCGGCAGGCCGCTTGAGTCCCGTTCATCTTTGGCGCGGGAGCGCTTGATCAGTGAGCTATTACGCACTCTTTAAAGGGTGGCTGCTTCTAGGCAAACCTCCTGGCTGTCTGAGCACTCCCACATCCTTTGCCACTTAGCGGCCATTTGGGGGCCTTAGCCGATGGTCTGGGCTGTTCCCCTCTCGACAAAGAAGCTTATCCCCCTTCGTCTCACTGGTGTTCGGCAAGCAGGGCCAGTATTCAGAGTTTGCCTCGATTTGGTACCGCTCTCGCAGCCCGCACCGAAACAGTGCTTTACCCCTGGCCCACCCTCGAACACCGCTGCGCCTCAACGCATTTCGGGGAGAACCAGCTAGCTCCGAGTTCGATTGGCATTTCACCCCTAACCACAGCTCATCCGCCGATCTTTCAACATCGGTCGGTACGGGCCTCCACTCAGTCTCACCAAAGCTTCACCCTGGCCATGGTTAGATCACTCGGGTTCGGGTCCATAAACGATGACATGGGCCCTTGTCAGACTTGCTTTCGCTACGGTTTCGGCGTGCATCGCCTTAGCCGTGCCACCGCCTATGAGTCGCCGGCTCATTCTTCAACAGGCACGCGGTCAGGGGTTCAAGCCCCCTCCCACCGCTTGTAAGCTTACGGTTTCATGGTCTTTTTCACTCCCTCTCCAGGGTTCTTTTCACCCTTCCCTCACGGTACTAGTTCGCTATCGGTCATCCAGGAGTATTTAGCCTTACGAGGTGGTCCTCGCAGATTCACACGGGATTTCACGTGCCCCATGCTACTCGGGTTGGGACAAGGGCGAAACGACGCTTTTGACTACTGGACTCTCACCATCTGCGGTGCGGAACTCAACCGCTTCGTCTAGCGAAGAAGCACCCTAACTGCCCTCCCACAACCCCGGATCAACCGGTTTAGGCTGTTCCCTCTTCGCTCGCCGCTACTGGGGGAATCGCGTTTGCTTTCTCTTCCTCTGGCTACTAAGATGTTTCAGTTCGCCAGGTTGCCCCTCGCAAGCCAAAAGCCCACGAGTACATTGGGGTTACCCCATTCGGGAATCTCCGGATCCTCACACAATCCCAGCTCCCCGGAGCATTTCGTCGGCCACGACGCCCTTCTTCGCCTCTGAATGCCTAGGTATCCACCGTAAGCCCCTCTTCCCTTGAACCTTCATCGCCCTATAGGCCACGCTAAAACAAATAGTATGCCATAGAGAAAGAATCGCTCAAAAGACTTGCATATGCGAGTCGAAAGAGCGTGTTCTTTCTATTTGCATAATATAACGGCCCCTTCTCAAGTTGTCAAGCAAAGAGACGTTCCACCACCAGCGCAACGCACAGCTTGCACAACTGATTTTGAAGCAAAGTCAAGCCTTATCAGGGAAAACCCCACAATTTGCATACTCACCCCTCATCGATCAACTCTTCAATTCTTCTTTCTAAGTCTGCTTCTGGATCGTTTCGTCTAGTTCTTTACCAGGAGCGATTGCGATGTCTCTAGGCCATAAAGAAAGGGACTCAGTTGCAGCTTCGTAATCAATGAAAGGTTGAGAAACATGCGTACCGAAAATCATTTGAAAGTTTTTCAAAAGATCTAGAGTCCATAGACCTTGAAACGCCATAAACAGGTGCGAGCTGCCGTCAAAATTGAATTCTTCGTCGACTATGTTTCGAAATTTTGCCTTTTGTTTGTATATTAGGACGTTTTTTTATCGCCTCTCTCTTAGATTGATTTGTTTTTAAATCAAAACAGTTGTTATTTTCAAATTTCATAAAATATACTTCTCATACAAAAAAGAAACCCCTCCCTCCCAAAAGAGAGGGAGAGAGAGGAAAAAAACAAAAAAGGTATGGAGGTAAGCGGGCTCGAACCGCTGACATCTGCCATGAGGAAACGTGTGCATAGTTTATCTGCCTTCACAGCCACAATAATACAGACGTTCCCCCCCGAACACACCGGACAGCTCGTGCCATGGTGAGCTCTTTGGAAAGCATGGAGCAAACGACAGTCTACCCTATACCAACCTCAAGGCCTTCTCCCAAGGATACGCACAGCTTGGTGCCGCACGCGTTCTCTTTGGGGTGGCCCCTCTGAAACCGTAGGGCAAAAATAGCCCCTTTAGGCAATCCCGTTGTCTTTTGCTACGCGGAGCAAGGTGGGGGAACAAGCCTCCGTGACGAGCCTAGATGCTTACTCAGGGAATGGGTATACCGCCCCGCTTGCACAGGTGTGGGGCCGCCCACCCCCCATCCATAATTTCCATTCTGGAAAGGCCTGCCTGGCCTCACTAGCACCTTTGAACCTGCGACTCACACAGAATATTCTTGACCTCCCATCATTCTTCCACCTGCTTCATCAAATTCTTTTTAACAAAGAACTTTGCTGGAAACAGATACACGCCATGTGATAGTCCCCATCCCGTCTACTTGGAAGGGAGGTAAGGCGTTGGGTATGAAGCTCACTTCTTCATTTGGCTGAGTCCGCGTAGAAAAGCTAAGACTCCTATAAAAGAGTCATTCATACGGCACCATTGCAAGGGCAGCGCTCTACCAACTGAGCTATACCCCCCAGTCAATAGGAAAAAATAGACAAAAGAATTTCTTTTTTTTCCTCCGGCCAAACACTTTTTCCAAGTTTCAGTTGGAAAAAAGGGCTATTAACCACACAAATCGCGGATGGGCCATTCTGGATTTGAACCAGAGGCCTCGCCCGTGGAACTTCTCATTCTAAGAAAGTTCCTCAAGCACAACATACAGCTTCTCGCCGTACTGCGCTCTCTAGGTATCTATTCTCTTCGAAATAGACTACCCTGACATCTTTTTTGGAAAGATCCATTTCCATTCATTCTCAATGTTTTAAGGAAAACGAAAACCTCCAAAGTGTGATGTCGCCGTCCCTTATTCAGAAAGGGATCCCGCAGTGAAAAGCCCATGGGAATGCAGCCGAGGGTATAGCCTGCCTGTAAAAAAAGAGTGGAGTGAGCCAAGAGATGACCATAGATCCTGGGACGGATAAGTAAGCCCTGGATTCTCAGCACCCATGTCCCGCCATAGGGGGAAGAAGGAAAGAAAAGGTATGACTCTATTCTTTTTCTCCTCTTATTTTTCAGTTTGCTATTCAATGTTTTGCATGCCCCGACTGCTCTGCTCTTGCGCCATGCTAGGGTCCCTAGGATCCTTGGCCCGGTCAGGCGCTGGCAAGGCCTCAAACCTTTTCTCAAAGGAAACTGAGATCCACCCTGGGCTCACCTCTTGCGGCGCACTTATCAGGGGCGCGCTCTAACCACTGAGCTAATAGCCCAAGTATTCTAACCAACCACGGGGATTGGCTTCAATCCATATTGTGATTGAGAATATGTGTGAGAGAAGGGCGTGCTACCTGTGGTAGGGTTCTGATCGGCCTAGGATGAGGGTTTTGAACCCCAATGTCTCCCTAAGAAGGAGGTGATCCAGCCACACCTTCCAGTACGGCTACCTTGTTACGACTTCACTTTAGTCACCAGCCCTGCCTTTGGCATCCCCCTCCCTACGGGTTGGGGTAACGACTTGGGGCATGGCCGATTCCCATAGTGTGACGGGCGGTGTGTGCAAAGCCCGGGAACGGATTCACCACCGTATGGCTGACCGGTGATTACTAGCGATTCCTCCTTCATGTAGGCGGGTTGCAGCCTACAATCCGAACTGAGGCCGGGTTTACGAGGTCAGGCTGGCCCTTGCGGGGTCGCATCTCTTTGTCCCGGCCATTGTAGCACGTGTGTCGCCCAGGGCAAAAGGGGCATGTTGACTTGACCTCATCCCCACCTTCCTCCGGCTTAACACCGGCGGTCTCTCTAGGGTGCCGAATTGTGGGCAACTAGAGACGGGGGTTGCGCTCGTTGCGGGACTGAACCCAACATCTTACGACACGAGCTGACGACAGCCATGCACCACCTGTGTCCGCGCTCCCGAAGGCACCCCCCCCTCTCAGGGGGGTTCGCGGCATGTCAAGCCCTGGTAAGGTTCTTCGCGTTGCATCGAATTAAACCACATGCTCCACCGCTTGTGCGGGCTCCCGTCAATTCCTTTGAGTTTCACTCTTGCGAGCGTACTCCCCAGGCGGGATACTTCATGCGTTAGCTACAGCCCTGCCCGGGTCGATACGCGCAGGGCTTGGTATCCATCGTTTACGGCCAGGACTACTGGGGTATCTAATCCCATTCGCTCCCCTGGCTCTCGTCCCTGAGTGTCAGTCGCGAAATCAGGCCTAGCAGAGTGCCTTCGCCCTTGGCGTTCTTCCCGATCTCTACGCATTTCACCGCTCCACCGGGAATTCCCTCTGCCCCTACCGGACTCAAGCCCGGTGGTCTCCGCCGCCTGTCCAGGGTTGAGCCCCAGGTTTTGACAGCGGACTGACCGGGCCACCTGCGGACCCTTTACGCCCAATCATTCCGGATAACGCTCGCATCCCCCGTCTTACCGCGGCTGCTGGCACGGGGTTTAGCCGATGCTTAGTTCTTCAGGTACCGTCATCTCTTCGTCTCTGATCTAAAGAAGTTTACGACCCATTGGGCCTTCATCCTCCACGCGGCATTGCCCCGTCAGGCTTTCGCCCATTGCGGAAGATTCCTCACTGCTGCCTCCCGTAGGAGTCTGGGCCGTGTCTCAGTCCCAGTGTGGCTGATCATCCTCTCAGACCAGCAACTGATCGTTGCCTTGGGAGGCCATTACCCCCCCAACTAGCTAATCAGACGCAAGCCCCTCCCTGGGCGGATCTCTCCTTTCCCTCCTCAGGATATGGGGTATTAGCAGCCGTTTCCAGCTGTTATCCCCCTCCCAGGGGCAGGTCCTTACGCGTTCCTCACCCGTCCGCCACTCCGCCATTCCTCGAGAGGCATGGCGCCGTGCAACTTGCATGTGTTAGGCAAACCGCTAGCGTTCATCCTGAGCCAGGATCAAACTCTCATAGAGAGCCACAGCCATTGGGCTCCCTTCCAATCTCTCGTTCCTCATGACTAGTTCCATATCATACCGCATAAAAGGCGCTAAGTCAAGTTGCTTCCCTCTTCATATGGAGCCATTTTTTTATTTTTAGATGTATGAAGAAAAAATAAGAGAAGAATGCTGTACACAAGTGAGAAAAGTCAAACAGTTCCGCAAACATTCATCCCAATTTTTTAATGTTTTTTAACGATTTTGTTTTTATCTTTTTTGTTCCTTTTTCACAACGTAAAACATCGAATTGAAAAATTTTTTGCCTATTTGCTAAGATTTCTAAGTATTGTAATTCAAGGTTATTCATTTCTTTTTTGCCTGGGATTTGGATTTGAAAATACTTGTTTACTACCCCAGCTAAGCTACAACAGCGCGGACAGTTTCTTTTCCTTGCTCTTCGTCTTCGCGTGCTTGAGCATGATTTTCCGGTGGGTTCCAATGGTCAAAATTGAAACAAGATTCTTTCTTTTTATTGGGCGGGTCAAAAGAAAGAGAATTTTTTATAGGAGTTTTACAATTCGAGGATAGAGATTGAGTGTATTGAAACTTTTGTTCTTGAATCAATGGATCGTGAATAGGCCTTCATTTCTTCTCTTCAATATAACGTACATACGAAATAGGTGGCTTTATATGAGGGAAAGCCCAAGTCATTCGATCCTCCTTTCTTTTAACGTTTTATTATACAAGCAAGGTAATAAAAGAATAACTTCAAAGAAATGGGTTTGATGGTAATGGGACTGATTCATTGATTGACGTTGTATAATAGTATAATAAGATCAAAAGCCGAGATAGCTCAGATGGTAGAGCATGGGACTGAAAATCCCCGTGTCACCAGTTCAATCCTGGTTCTCGGCATACAAACAAGGTTTTAGAAATTTTAGAAACTATATGTTTTTTTATTTTGCATCTTCATAATCAAAAAAATTGTTGATTTTATGTCATGCAAGTTTCTTAAAAAAATGAAGGTTTCATTGAAAATACAGACGCCAACTTCTTATTTTTCAAAGCCTGCAAAGCTAGCGCTTGAAACCCGTTTCCACAGGCACTCCTAAGAATTGCGCAAGCTCTGCAGCCTCGTCCTCTGCTTCTTGAGAACTACCACCCCGAGCAAGCTCTCCAAGAGGAACAGATACTCTATCCCTACGCTTAAGATAAGCCAAAGAAAAGGGCCAAAAGCCTCCTCGACTCTCTATCTGCACAGCTTCTATTTCTTGCAACTGACAGGCGAAATGGATCCGTCTATTGATTCCTGGAAAGCCCCATCGGAATATTGAGATGCGGCCCCGTTGGCAGTCAAATTCGTTCATGCCTCCTCCTATATTCCACCATACAACAACCCATAAATAAAGTCCTAAAAACAAAGCAAAAATTCCGTAAAATCCCATAACCAATCCCTGAGGTAAAAAGGTCAAAGGAGCTTTTGAAAGCATAAACAAAACTGGTTGACCTAGATAGGTTGCTATGCCAATGGTCAAAAAACATCCTCCTCCTAAGCACATCAACCAAGCTAAAACGACATTCTCTTTCGCCCTTGACCCGAAAATAATATCCCGTCGTACCCCTTGACCAAACTGTTGTTCCATATGAACCTTCATTTTTGATATTTACAAAGCCGCACCAAAAAAAAAGGATGCGGCCTTGTACTGCTTATACTACCTCATCCCCTTCAATGAAAAGAAAAAGAGTTGCCATAGCAAGAGCAGGAAAAATAAGCCCCACAAGAGGCACAAGCACAGGAAAGAGATAGGATGCAGTCATAAGCCTCTTCTTTTTCGCGCAAGATAACCGCTCTAGGCCCTTGCGATAAATAGGGTCTTGGTGTAGAGCATAATTCAGGGCAAGGCCACGGTTGACCTTTTTGTCACCCCATCAAGCAATAAGTGTACCATGAGAAAGGAGAAAGCTTTTTATGATTCCATTGACAAGATCATTTCAATTTGAATCTCTTTGATTGTTTTGAAAAACAAATGATGCAATCTATTGCTCCTTATAACTGTACAAGAAAGAAGACTATCAAGACTATCGCAAAAAAGCCAACTTACAGAACTGATCAGCTCAAAACTACCAAGTTTTGATTGAGTTAGAAAGAGAATATTCAATTCTCCTTTTTCTTCTTTTTTGAAACAATTTTTTCATCATATATTTGTTTCTCTCTCTTTATAGGTGTTGCTTCTGATAATAAGCCATGATACAATAAAAGAACGTTTCGTTTTTGAAAACAGCTAAAAGCAGAGAGATTTTGATTCATTTCTCTTTTTTTCAAACAAGTCTATAAAACATATTGATATGCACTTTTTTGTTATATTGGCAGTTCTTCCTACCTATCTATTGATAAACGACTTTTTGTTGTATTTATGGACGAAAGAATAAAAACAAGAATTATTGAACCGATTCTTTTGTGCACATTGACTTTACTGCTTGAACAATTTGTCCTGGCTGAACAACAGTCATGTCTTCAAGCAGACCACTGTAAGGAGTCGGGACATCTTGAGATGACAAACAAACAACTGGTCCGTCTAATTCATCAAATAAATATTCCATAATGCTAGCACGTAGGGTTGCACCAATTCCTCCCGTACGCATACACTCTTCTACAATGATCGCACGATGCGTTTTTTGAATTGATCGCGCGATGGTACCCATATCTAATGGCTTTAACGATACTAGATCAATGACTTCGGGATCGTATCCCTGACTTACCAGTATTCGTGCTGCTTGGATCACATAGTGTCTCATACGAGAGTAAGTCAAGATAGTCACGTCGTTCCCTTCACGGACTACTTCCGCTCTTTCCAAACTCGACAAATTGTCTCCAGTTGGGATAGGCTGTTTAATGTTATACAAGAGCACATGTTCGAAAAAAAGAACGGGGTTTTGACTTCGGATTGCAGACTTTAATAACCCTTTCCCATTCACAGGAGTCGAGCAAGCAACCATTTGTAAGCCAGGCACGGATTGAAAATAAGATTCTAACCGCTGAGAATGTTCTGCACCCAGTTGCCTTCCTACTCCGCCAGGGCCTCGAATGACTAAAGGTGTGGTAAAGTTCCCACCTGAAGTGTAGTGCAACATACCTGCATTGTTTGCAATTTGGTTGAAAGCAAGTAGTAAAAAGCCCATATTCATCCCCTCAACAATGGGACGAAGGCCCGTCATTGCTGCACCAATTGCTAACCCAGTAAAACTATTTTCTGCAATTGGAGTATCCAACAATCGCCAATCACCGTACTTATCTGCTAATCCTTTTGTTACTTTGTACGAACCCCCGTAGTGGCCCACGTCTTCTCCCATCACAAAGACTCGGCAATCTCTCTCCATTTCTTCCAATATAGCTTCCCGTAGAGCCTCAAAGAGTAATAACTGAGCCATTGCATACAAATGACCAACAAAAAGGTAACAGGATTTCGAACACCATTATAACTGAATCAAACAGCTTGAGCTATTTCAAGAAAGATAAGATGGATGGAGAGATTGAAAAACCCATAATTTCATAGTAAAATCAAATGAAATATATATCAGTCAAGAAGGAAGCTTCTAATCATTGCCTATTCGCTTTTTTTGCTTTGAATTCTCTCGTTTTTTTCAAACAATATTTGAAAAAGAATCATATTGAGTAAAATAGCTTCGAGCTTGCACCCATGATGCTTTTTCTATCTTTTCTAGATTGATTTTTACTTTGGTATGCGAATTGACTGGATGAATGATTGCAAGATCTTTGCCATACTTTATAAAGATTTGCCTTGCTGTAGTTCGATGCTTATGAGCAAGAGTTTTAGCGCATGAGATATATAGAGTGTGCTTTATTCGCTGTAAAATATCTTGATTCAAAGCTGGACCCCAATAACACCCAATTTGAGATATAATATTATTAAAAGTAGAAACAATCAACCAATTGTGTTCTGATGCCCATTCTTTCTTTGGCATCGGCTGGCCAGACTTATCGCAAAACCCTTCTAAACTTAGACTAGTAAGCATCTTTTCCAAAGGCAACTCAAATTGCAAATCGAAACGATTATTGAGTACTATCCTATAACCTGCAAAAGAAACAGAGTTGGCATAAAGATTGATAACTTTTGCCTTGTTTACCTCAGATCTTAGCATTAATCGTTCGTTCAAAAACTGATGGACTTGAAGAAATAAAACTTTTATAAGCGAAATGGGCCCATTTGTTCCAATCATCCAGCTGCCTGCATGCCGCACATATACTATCTTTGTTACAAAATGCTTGACGAGGTTTTTTTCTCTTGTATTGAGATTTCTTGACGAATGTTGTAATATAGATGGTATCAATTGAAATTCTATTTTTTTGTTCCCATGTTGTATCCAAAACAAAAGCGTATCAAGTTCATACAAATATATATTATTGAAAAAAATAGAAAATCGAGTGATTGCTATCTGAAACCAATAAGGAGATGAATTGACTTGTTTAGTATTCAATATTGAAATCAATATACGCAAAAAAAAAGGATCTTGCACCCGTTTTTGAAACAAGTTTGTGAAATTTTGCAAGAGTCCTTGGCAATTTTGAAAATCTGCTTGAAGAATCCATTTCACACTTTTCCAATTTTTACCTATACGTTCAAATAGGATATGAGGATTGAAATTTTCTTTATCCTTAAAAATAAATGATCGAGAAAAAGACTTGTAGTATAGATTAAAAATGATAAGAATTATTTCACACAGTAAATATTTTTTTCTATAAGTTTGTTCATTCCTTGTATTCGATACATTTGATTTTTTAATGAATTCAATTTGATTGACAGTGTTATTATTGAGAATAACAGATTGCTCATCAATTATGTTTTTGTAAAAGCAATGATTCTTTTCTTGTACGAAAAGCCATAAATCTTCCTTACAGAGCAAAGTATAAGAATCTTTGTCAAAAAGTCTTTGATAATGTTTCTTTTGAAGGCGCATTCTATCAAGTTTTTTAAGTGCACTCATTTTTTGACGACTCTAAGTTATTTGATAATCTGCACTCTATTCACCATTTGTGTTCTTGGATAAGTGCTATTTAGCATCCAAAAAAACAACCTTTTTCAATCTTCATTCAAAAAAGGTTTGATTCGTTTGTGAACTCTTCTGTCGTAAGTTAACCTTCATTTGAGGTTTCAATACCGAAATGTGGCTTTCTTTTGACAGCATAACTGATTGCACTTCTTGGCAATTGTGGAGACCGTAGACCTCTTTTTTGATACTTTTAGCCGTTTGAATGGCTTTCCCGCAGTATGCAACCTCTTTTCTCAATGAAAGAGCATTTCAATGCACGAGATAAACATTGAAAGATACTACAAATGTTTTTTGTAAAAAAACACGCAAGCGTCCCAAGTCTCAGGTTGTATCTAAGATTCAAGTTGTCTAACTTTAGTCGTATCTCCCTACCTTTGCAGAGATTTTCAAAACATAATAAAGTTTGTTCTCTGACTTTCACCATGCTTCAGTCCCTTACTAAGTCAATTCGGCCTAGCCCAACAAAAGAAACGTATGTTGAAACAGTCTGATATTCACTTGTTAAACAAAGACCTCCTGGTCCTTGTCTTCCGGTCAGGTGGTAGGCTTATGCATATTGGTTGCAATGCAAGCTAGGTTCGCCTAGCAGCGCCAAGAAGAGATTCAGTTCGCACTCTCGTAAGGGCCGCCGTTGTAAAGCCATTCATCAAGGGAAGCAGCCTCCCAGATAGGGTAGAAGTGAAGACCAATGGCAGCAGAGGTAGGGATAATAGCACCAGAGATGATGTTGTTACCATACAGCAAAGAGCCAGAAACAGGCTCACGGATACCATCGATGTCCACAGGAGGAGCAGCGATGAAGGCAATAATAAACACGGAGGTTGCAGTCAATAGGGTAGGGATCATTAGAACACCAAACCAACCGATGTAAAGGCGGTTTTCAGTGCTGGTAACCCATTCGCAGAAGCGGCCCCATAGGCTAGCGCTTTCACGTCTCTCTAGAGTAGCGGTCATAGTATTCTTGGTTTGTAAGGGTATGAGGGTTGCACCCAGGCTTTTTCACAACCTGTTACTGTTCAGTATAGCCTCTCTACCCCAAAGTGTCAACCTCAGATTTTTTCCACAAGACATATATATTCGATATAAAATCCCTAAAAAATCCATTTTTCAAACAAAAGATTTCAAATTGCAGGGATTCTTCGCGATTTGTCAAACTGATAAGCCTAATCCTCATTTGCATTGCGGAAGGGTCTCTGATCTTTAATAAATATCAAACATCATCAAACCAAGAGCAGTTTATTCTTTTGCTTGATCGTACTTCTATAAGTTGAAAAAGCTCAAAAGAAGAAAACGCATTGAATTGGGCTGAATCAAGCTTAGAATTCTTTCAAAAAATCTTTTTCAACTTATAGAAGGTTCAGCCCGTTGCATCAGGATGCAACTTCCGCCATTCACTCAAACATATAAACACAAATAATACTTTTTTGACTTCCAAAGCTCATCCCAAGCCAACGGAAAAGCTTTATTTGTTTTATTTGATTGCGAATCCGAGTCAATATATAGCCAACCATCATCTGCTTTGTAAACAGTGGCTCAGCAGTTGAGTATGAGAACTTTGAAAAACGAAAATATTGCAAAAAAGAAGACCCTGAAAGATAGGAAAGCCCGAAGAAATCAAGAACTTTGGATCTTATAGAAATAAAAACAAAATAGTAAAAAGATTCGTATGAAAAAATGAAGAAGTCCCTTGATAAAAAGCAGCCCGTAAATATTCAACTTCGTAATGACTGCATAGCTCTTGGAGAATCGAAAATCGGAAAAAGCTGACGCCTAACTCTAATTCTACGTCGATCATATCTCGATATATTGTTTTATCGATAGGTAATTGTCAACCCAATTCTTTCAAAAAGTGAAAAAGGTTTTCTCGTAAAAAAAGCCTCATCCTATCACTTAGGATAGGAGAGGATAATCGACTGTCATGGACTACCAACTTGACTTGGTCACACCAGGAAGATTTCCTAAATGTGCCATCTTACGAAGTACATGCCTAGAAACTCCAAAGTCCCGATAATAACCCCTTGCACGCCCTGTGATGAAACAACGGCGACGTAAGCGACTCGGGGAGCTATCGCGTGGAAGTGCTAACAGAGACTTGTAAAGCTCCCAACGTTTTTCAAGTGTTGTTTCGTGCCGAACCTTTTGCAAAAGGAGATGTCGTTGTGATCGGTGCTTTGCAATAAGAAGTTCTCGTTTCTTATCTCTCTGGACAAGGCTTTTTTTCGCCATGTTAGTGATTCAAGTAAAAAAGTGAATGGGAAGAGGTGATTGAAAGAAAGGGAATTCGCTTTGCCGCCTCTTTCGAAAGAGGCGGAACAAATCAAATTCCCTTTTAGCCAAACTTGCCAGAAGTTGAAGCAATCAAGAAAGCAGCATATGTAAAGATATAGCCTACTGAGAAATGCGCAAGCCCAACAAGCCTAGCTTGAACAATAGAGAGAGCAACAGGCTTATCTTTCCATCGCACAAGATTTGCAAGGGGAGTACGCTCATGAGCCCATGCAAGAGTTTCAATGAGTTCTTGCCAATAGCCACGCCATGAGATCAAGAACATAAATCCAGTAGCCCAAACAAGGTGTCCAAAAAGAAACATCCATGCCCAAACAGAAAGACTATTCATTCCAAAAGGATTGTAGCCATTAATCAATTGAGAGGAATTCAGCCAAAGGTAATCTCTAAGCCATCCCATCAAATAAGTAGAAGACTCATTAAACTGTGCTACATTGCCTTGCCAGAGAGTCAGGTGCTTCCAATGCCAGTAAAAAGTGACCCAACCAATGGTATTGAGCATCCAAAAAACAGCCAGATAAAAAGCATCCCAAGCAGAGATATCACAAGTACCACCTCGTCCTGGCCCATCACAAGGGAAGCTATAACCGAATTCTTTTTTATCAGGCATGAGCTTGGATCCACGGGCATCTAAAGCACCTTTTACAAGAATAAGAGTTGTTGTATGAAGGCCCAAAGCAATCGCATGGTGAACTAAGAAATCGCCTGGCCCAATTGTAAGAAAAAGAGAATTCCCATTACTGTTGATGGCTTCAAGCCAACCTGGTAGCCAGAGGCTCTGTCCTGCGGACAAAGCGGGACTTTGAGAAGAGGAAAGAAGAACATCAAAGCCATAAAGTGCCTTGCCATGAGCTGCTTGGATCCATTGTGCAAAGACTGGCTCAATAAGGATTTGTTTCTCAGGAGTTCCAAAAGCTTGCATCACGTCATTGTGCACATAAAGCCCAAGAGTATGAAAGCCAAGAAAGAGACTGGCCCAGCTTAGATGCGAAATAATTGCCTCTTTATGCTCCAGCATCCGAGCCAACACATTGTCTTTATTCTGTTCAGGGCTATAGTCTCGAATAAAGAAAATGGCGCCATGGGCAAAAGCTCCTACCATCAAGAAGCCTGCAATGTATTGATGGTGAGTATACAAAGCTGCTTGAGTCGTAAAGTCTTGTGCTAGAAAAGCATAAGCGGGCAGAGAGTAGGTATGCTGAGCAACAAGAGAGGTGATAACGCCCAAGGAGGCTAAAGCAAGCCCTAGTTGAAAATGAAGAGAATTGTTTAATGTATCAAACAGACCTTGATGCCCACGGCCTAGACCTCCGGCTGGGGGACGGTGTGCTTCAAGGATCTGCCTCATGCTGTGGCCAATCCCAAAGTTGGTTCGATACATGTGTCCAGCAAGAATAAAGAGCACAGCAATTGCTAGGTGATGATGAGCAATATCTGTAAGCCAAAGGCTTTGAGACTGTGGATGAAAACCTCCAAGAAAAGTCAGTAAGGCTGTGCCTGCCCCTTGGCTAGAGCCAAAGAGATGCTCAGCAGAGTCGGGAGATTGGGCGTAGGCAGCCCAGTTTCCAGCAAAAAATGGTGCTAATCCTGCTGGATGAGGAGGAGTTGTAAGGAAGTTCTCCCAACCTACATGCTGTCCTCTAGACTCAGGGATCGCCACATGCACCAAGTGTCCGGACCAAGCTAAAGAGCTTACACCAAAGAGGCCTGCTAAGTGGTGATTCAACCTAGACTCAGCATTTTTAAACCAAGAAACACTAGGACTCCAGCGTGGCTGAAGATGAAGCCAGCCGCCTAAGAGTGCAATGGCGGCGAGGCCAAGCAAAAAGAGAGCACCTGTATAGAGTTCTAAGTTGGTTCGAAGCCCAATGGTGTACCACCATTGATAAACGCCTGAATATGCTATATTCACAGGGCCTGAAGCTCCCCCTCTTGTGAAGGCTTCAACGGCAGGTTGACCGAAATGAGGATCCCAAATTGCATGGGCAATTGGACGAACATGAAGTGGATCTCGTCCCCAGGCTTCAAAATTGCCCTGCCAGGCAACATGAAAGAGATTCCCAGAGGTCCACAAAAAGATGATCGCTAGTTGACCGAAATGGGAAGCAAATACTTTTTGGTAAAGGCTTTCCTCTGTAATCCCATCATGACTTTCAAAATCATGAGCAGTAGCAATACCAAACCAAATACGACGGGTGGTGGGGTCCTGGGCTAGACCCTGACTGAACGTTGGAAATCTTGCTGCCATAGTGCTTATTCGCTCCTCCTATCCACTATCCAACTGCAATAATCCGTGCAAGGAAGAAGGCCCATGTTGTAGCAATTCCTCCTAACAAATAATGAGCAACCCCAACGGCTCGGCCTTGCACAATACTCAAGGCTCTTGGCTGAATGGACGGAGCCACTCTCAGCTTGTTATGAGCCCATAGAATGGATTCAATCAGCTCTTGCCAATAACCACGTCCACTGAATAGGAACATCAGACTAAATGCCCATACAAAGTGAGCCCCCAAGAAGAGAAGACCATACGCGGAGAGAGAAGACCCATAGGACTGAATCACCTGGGAAGCTTGGGCCCATAAGAAATCACGAAGCCATCCATTGATAGTGATTGCGCTTTGAGCAAAATTCCCGCCCGTAATATGGGAGACACCCTGAGGGGTGACTGCTCCCCACACATCTGATTGAAGTTTCCAGCTGAAGTGAAAGATTGCGACCGAGATTGAATTGTACATCCAGAACAAACCAAGAAATACGTGATCCCAGCCAGAGACTTGACAAGTGCCTCCACGGCCTGGACCATCACAAGGGAATCGAAAGCCTAGATTTGCCTTGTCTGGAATGAGACGCGAACTACGGGCAAACAATACGCCTTTTAGCAAGATAAGCACAGTGACGTGGATCGTAAAAGCATGAATATGATGCACAAGGAAGTCTGCGGTGCCTAGAGGGATTGGGGTCATAGCAACCTTTCCTCCCACCGCGACCAATCCTTCTCCCCAAGTTAGGCTCGTACTTGCTCCTGCGTTTGGAGCAGTCAAACCTGGGGCTAAGCTATGGATACGTTGTACCCATTGAGCCAGCACAGGTTGTAACTGAATGCCTGTATCTGAGAACATGTCTTGAGGACGTCCCAGAGCACTCATCGTATCATTGTGGATATAGAGACCAAAGCTATGGAAACCAAGAAAGATACATACCCAGTTTAGATGCGAAATAATAGCATCTCTATGCCGAATGACTCGATCTAACAAATTATTATAATGAGTTGCAGGGTCATAGTCGCGCACCATAAAGATAGCAGCATGAGCTGCTGCACCAACAATGCAAAATCCACCAATCCACGTGTGATGAGTGAACAAAGAGAGTTGAGTTGGGTAATCGGTTGCGAGGTAGGGATAAGGGGGCATCGAGTACATGTGATGAGCCACAATAATGCTCAGCGAACCCAACAATGCTAAGTTGATTGCTAACTGTGCGTGCCAGCTGGTGGTTAACGTTTCGTACAACCCACGATGGCCCTCTCCAGTAAGAGGTCCTCGATGCGCCTCTAAGATTTGGCGAGTGCTATGACCTATGCCCCAATTTGTCCGGTACATATGCCCAGCTACCAAAAAGAGCACGGCAATTGCCAAGTGATGGTGCGCTGTATCTGTAAGCCACAACCCACCCGTTACTGGATTCAATCCACCACGGAAGGTTAAGAAGTCAGAATAACTTGCCCAATCTAAGGTAAAGAAAGGAGAGAGACCTTTCTCAAAGCTTGGGAATAAAGATGCCATTAAGCTTCTGTTCAGCAAGAATTCGTGAGGAAGAGGAATCTCTTTCGGATCCACACCAGCGTCGAGCAGCTTGTTGACTGGTAAGGAGATGTGGACTTGGTGACCGGCCCATGATAAAGAACCAAGACCTAGAAGTCCTGCCAAATGGTGATTGAGCATTGACTCAACATTTTGGAACCATTCCAAACGTGGTGCTGACTTATGATAGTGGAACCAGCCTGCAAAGAGCATCAAAGCTGCCATTACGAGGCCGCCAATCGCTGTTGCATAGAGCTGAAGCTCAGTAGTAATCCCACTTGCACGCCATAATTGAAAAAATCCAGAGGTGATCTGAATGCCTTGAAAACCCCCGCCTACATCCCCGTTTAAAATCTCTTGACCTACAATTGGCCATACAACTTGAGCACTCGGCTTTATATGAGTCGGATCACTTAACCATGCTTCATAATTCGAAAAACGAGCCCCATGGAAGTACATCCCACTCAGCCATAGAAAGATTACTGATAATTGACCAAAGTGAGCACTAAACACCTTTCGTGAGATGTCTTCAAGATCACTTGTCTGGCTGTCAAAGTCATGAGCATCTGCATGCAGATTCCAGATCCATGTCGTTGTAGCAGGACCTTTTGAGAGAGTCCGAGAGAAATGGCCTGGTTTTGCCCATCGCTCAAAGGATGTCTTTACCGGATCTCGTTCGACTACAACTCTTACTTCTTGTTTTGGAGGGCTTATTGTCATCGAGATTTCTCCTCTCTTCAGACCACACAAACAAACACGCGGCTTGCATTCAATCCATTGACCCTGACACCAACACAGACAGCAAACACACACAGTCTTTGCCGATCCGATAGCCTGGTGCTAGAACAGTTGCCAGTCAGCAGTCATCTGAAGCAAGACCGCACACATCTATTATCGCACATCTCGAGCATGATGCCTACATCCACACAGTGCAACCGGGACCAAACCATATCCAATCAAACGATT